CGTGAAATGGTTAAGAAAATAGGTCAATTAGATAATAACTTTGTAAAGTTGGAAGTTATTTCAGACCCTAAATATTTGTTGCCAGATCCTTTAGGAACATTAAAAGCTGCAGAATATTTAGTAAAGAGTGGTTTTACTGTTTTACCTTATATTAATTCTGATCCTGTATTAGCTAAGCATCTAGAGGATATTGGTTGTTCTGCTATTATGCCTTTAGGCTCACCTATAGGTTCTGGTAAAGGTTTGCAAAATATTCAAAATCTACAAATTCTTATTGAGAATGCTAAAGTACCTGTTATTATTGATGCAGGTATAGGTACTGCTAGTGAAGCAAGTAAAGCAATGGAAATAGGTGCTTCTGCTGTTTTACTAAATACAGCTGTTGCTAAAGCCTCTTTCCCTTATTTAATGGCTGGAGCAATGAATTTAGGTGTCTTGTCTGGACGCATGGCTTATTTAGCAAGAAGAATGAGCTTGCAAGATAAAGCGATACCTAGTTCTCCTTTGAGGGGTATGATTTACAGTTAATTATGGCTTTTATTCTATGTTATTTAATTTTTAAATTTATACTAGATAAAAATCTAGAGGCTTTGTCAAGAAAATATATTAAAACAGGAGTTTAGTGGAATGACAATTCTAATCATAGATAATTATGATAGTTTTACACAAAATTTAGTTCAATATGTAGGACATTTAGGTTTTTCTATGAAAATTGCTAGGAATGATGAAATATCTATAAAAGAGATAGATCATATCAATCCTAGTCATATTATTTTATCGCCAGGTCCTGGTGCACCACAGAATGCAGGTAATTTATTGAATCTAATAAAGAACTATGTGCATCGAGTACCAATACTTGGTGTGTGTTTAGGCCATCAAGCAATAGGTTATGCATTTGGCGGAAAAATCAAACAGTTAAGTAAGCCAATGCATGGAAAAGTGAGTAGAATTTGGCATAATAATAATGATCTATTTGAGCATTTGCCTAATCCTTTTTATGCAGCTAGGTACCATAGTTTAATTGTTGATACTCATAACTTCCCAGATGATTTAGAGATAACTGCATGGACTGAAGAAGGTTTAGTTATGGCATGCAGACATAGAAAGTATTCATATTTACAGGGAGTACAATTTCATCCTGAAAGCATATGGACACAAAATGGGAATCTTATAGTTCAAAACTTTCTTTACTCTAATTCATGAATATAATTGCCAGTAACAGAAGAAATATATGATTTTTGAATTATGATAAAATCATTCTCAAATGCTAGTGCACTTCTATTAGTAGATCCTATTAAGTGTAAATTATCTTTATCTATATTAACCCAAATTTGTGAATATGATATATAACTAGTGGTAGTAGTTATCATTAAAATTAAGAATCCTGTGTAAACTGCAGGTATACCAGGATCTGTCTTAATCTGGATACCTGTACTTGTAATGATTTCTTTTATATTAATAAGGCTTTTGTTGATATAAAAATTTTGATTTTTATTAACTTCACCAATTAGCTGACCATTATTATTATAAATACTTATTTTATCTTGTAAATTATAAAGAACAAAAAAGATATTCTGTGTATTATGAACATTTATTTTAGAGATCCATATGCTTCTACCACTTAATTCTTTCTTTTCAGTTGCTTGTTGTATATTATATTTGTTGCCTATATTTAAGCGTAAAGCATTAATTTGCCAATCAGTTTGGTAAAAAGAAATATGATTAAAAATTAAAGGTTGATTAACTGAGATTTGTTTTTTTATAATGGTTTTCCCTGTGTTATTTAATATCTCTACTCCTGAAAAAAATTGTTTAATTGATTTGTCCATATTGTAGTCAATACCAAAATTATTAACTTTTCCTGTAATATTTATCGGTAATTTAGCCATTTGGCCAACTTTAATGATATTTTTAATATGAAAAATTTCTCCTCTTGGTATCATCTCTTGAGCTGTAAATCCTCCTAATAATCCTATTAAGGACCCTGAGATAGTTAAGATAATACTCATATGTACAAAAATAGGCGCAATTCTTCCAGATAATCCTTGATGGCTATAAATTTTGTTTTTTTGATGAAATAAAAAGTAATTCTTTTTATTAATAGAATAAATAATATTAGATATGTACTTGTGCCGAAATGATTGCAGATCAATTATTTTTTCTAATTTATTACTTGATTTTGAAAATTTCCAGTTCCTAGCATACTTTAAGCTAGGTAGTTGGCGTGACAGAGTACAGCTAGTTAAACTGAAGAAAAATAAAGATAATAACAGTAAAAACCACCAATTATCATAAAGATGATCTAAGCCAGTTACAATAATTGTTCTCCAGTTAAATTGTAGTAAATAGAAGTTTTCATTTGTCTCTGGATAAATGTTTTTATAATATTCTAATGTTTGATTTTGTTCTATAACTGTACCTAATATGCTAAGACTAGATATCAACAATAAAAGGGAAATAGAAAAATTTAAATTACTAAATTTTTTAGTTATAGTCCAAAAAAAACTTTTTAATTTATTGGTAATCATAAAAATTAATTATAGTATTTAAGAAAAAATTTGATTTAATAGTGAAAATATACCACTACTAAGTACTATAGATCCACTTAATAAAATACTTTTACTCCATAATTTATTGAAAATTGTGAAATTTTGGTACTGGTTAATTAAATTAAGAAAGGCTAATATAGGTAACATAATGCCTATTATATAAAATAATAGATATATTAATCCCAGTGAGAAATTTGATGTAAACGAAATCCAAAATAATACAGTTGCTAATATAGGTGTACTACATGGTATAGATGAGAAACCAATTACAGTACCCATTATAAAAAAATTTATTTGACTGTGCCTTTTAAAAATAACAGTATGAAAATTTGTAGGCGAAATGTGAACACTCAGAATCTGCAGTAAAGATAGCCCCAAAAATATTGTTATACTTGATGAAATTAGAGGTAACGACTTAAGTATTGATCGATACTGATAATCTACAAAATAGATTAATATTATTGATAATAAAAAGCTAAGTGTCAAACCAATTGAAAAAAAAATTAAGTTAAGGTAACTACTCTTTTGTGACGATGTATATGATATGATTAACGGCATTATAGATATAAAGCAAGGATTGAAGCTTGTTAAACAACCACTAATAATTAAAAAACATAAAGTCAATGGATTTAAGTCATTGAGATCCGTCGATATAATATGTGATAAGTATTGCTCGATGTAGTATAATTGTATTTGTATATTGCTTAATAATATCATTGGTTAGGTAATTTTAGTATTGGCAAAATTAAGATATTGAAGATCTCCTCAGGAAGGATTTGAACCTACGACCAATCGGTTAACAGCCGATCGCTCTACCACTGAGCTACTGAGGATAAAATTAATTATAACAAATTAATATAACTATATCAACTTATTTGTAATCTTTAAATACGTTAATACTTCTTTGATATAATCTATTAATTATGATATAGTTATGTTATCTTCTAAGCGGACGTGGTGGAATTGGTAGACACGTTAGATTTAGGTTCTAGTGAGTTTTTCTCGTGAGAGTTCAAGTCTCTCCGTCCGCATATTTGACTATCAAGACCAACGCTGAACAATTATTTTAATAGATCCGTCTGATAATCTTTCTTGGCTTACTTTATTGAATCCTTCTTTTATACTTGTATGGTTAATAGATTTTATTGCATATTGTTGCATCATACTATCAAAAAAATATTCGAATGATAATTGTTGGTCCCACATTTGTAAATCTGCAATTAAATTATATTCTTGACCATCCCAGATAAAACCTAGTAAATTTCCCTCATCATTATTATTTTGGGCAGTTAGATCTACTGTTTGAATATGACCATTGAAATCTTTTATATACTTCTGTTTACAGTTATAATTATAACCTAATTCTTTTAAGGTAGCTTTAAGTATAGATAGATTATTGATCTTTGTTTTTATTCTATTAAAGTGTGACATATAAATTTATATAATAACTAAAAAGTTTTTATTTTAGCAAATAGTATAATATTCAAACTGTATATGAATGAACTTAATTATTTGCTTTTCTTATTAAGTGTTATCGATTAGTGAAAAAAGGTCAAGTTTGATTACCGTTTTTTTAGTAAACTTAGTGAGCTTAATAAAAAATTTATAGCTTATACTTTACAATTCTTGAGCCTGACTGCAATAATACTATTAACAAGAATATAAAATCTTGGGAAGTATCCTTAATTTATCCTAAAAAAACAAAAATTATTATGACTGCTACTTTAGAAAGACGCGAAAGCGCAAGCCTGTGGGAACGTTTCTGTACTTGGATTACTAGTACTGAAAACCGTCTATATATTGGTTGGTTTGGTGTACTAATGATCCCAACACTATTAACAGCTACATCAGTATTCATCATTGCATTCGTTGCTGCACCACCAGTTGATATTGATGGAATTCGTGAACCTGTTGCAGGTTCTCTTCTATATGGAAATAATATTATTTCTGGTGCTATAATTCCTAGCTCTGCAGCTATTGGAATCCACTTTTACCCTATTTGGGAAGCTGCATCGTTAGATGAATGGCTATATAATGGTGGTCCTTACCAATTAATCGTTCTACACTTTTTATTAGGTGTATGCTGTTATATTGGACGTGAATGGGAATTAAGCTACCGCTTAGGTATGCGTCCTTGGATTTCAGTTGCTTTTACAGCGCCTGTTGCAGCAGCAGCAGCAGTATTCCTTGTATACCCAATTGGCCAAGGAAGCTTCTCTGATGGTATGCCTTTAGGTATTTCAGGTACATTCAATTTTATGCTTGTATTCCAAGCTGAGCACAATATTTTAATGCATCCTTTCCACCAATTAGGTGTAGCTGGTGTATTTGGTGGTTCTTTATTCAGTGCTATGCATGGTTCTCTAGTAACTTCTAGCTTGATTCGTGAAACAACTGAAAATGAATCAGCTAATAATGGTTATAAGTTTGGTCAAGAAGAAGAAACTTATAATATTGTAGCTGCTCACGGATATTTTGGTCGTCTAATTTTCCAATATGCAAGCTTTAATAACTCTCGTTCATTACATTTCTTCTTAGGCTTATGGCCTGTAGTAGGTATCTGGTTTACAGCTATGTCTGTAAGTACAATGGCATTCAATTTAAATGGATTTAACTTTAATCAGTCTGTTGTTGATAGCCAAGGCCGTGTAATTAACACTTGGGCTGATATCTTAAACAGAGCTAACTTAGGTATGGAAGTAATGCATGAGCGTAATGCACATAACTTCCCATTAGATTTAGCTTCTAATGAATCATTACCAGTGGCTTTAATAGCTCCGTCAGTTAATGGTTAATTTTTAAACTAAATTATATTGCTTAGCCTTAGCATGTAATTATATTAAGACCGTTGCATTATTTATTTAATGCAACGGTTTTAAAATTTATAGGCATGTTTCTTCAACTAGTTGATAATATAATATCAGTGGTACAATATAGTTAGACTTTAATTTTAGCAGGCTTATTCTATTTATATGATCATAATATAGAAAAGATCTATGGTTATATTGTTTCTTTTTTTCTTTTATATTATAGGTTATCTTTTTGTTATACAAAGGAACTTTTCTGGTAAATTTTTTACTAAAGAACAAAGATTTAATATTCTTATGGATTAGTAAATTTTTATCCCATTGACTATACTTTTTTGATTTATAAATATTATGTGATAAATAATTTTTCAGGTATATATTGGCGTAATTATTATAATTGCATAATTCTTGTAAACTTTGACCTCTACGTCTTCTTGTAAGTTCAACTAAACCTAGCTCTGATAATTGTATAATACGAGGCTTGCTGTGATCGGCTTTTAAAACTTTGCTGAAATGTTCCAACAGTTGCAGTTGATCTTTCTGAGATTGCATATCAATAAAATCTATAATAACAACTCCATTGATATTTCTCATTCTTAATTGATATGCAATTTCGACAGCTGCATAAAAATTAGTTCTTAAAATAGTTTCTTTAGAATTATCCGTTTTGTTAAATGACCCAGAATTAACATCTATAACTGTAAGTGCTTCGTTACTTTCTATAATAATATAACCACCTGAACTTAAGCTAACTTTGGATTCTAATGCATGGAAGATCGCTTCTTTAACATTAAATTGGTTAAGTATGCATTCTTGCTTATCATATAATTGTAGTTTTGTTTGTATTATAGATAATTTCCATTTGTGAAAAAAATAATTCAGTTGTTTTAAACCCAGTGTAGAGTCAATAATAATTTTTTGAATATTTCTGTCGTGAAAATCTCTAATAATTGTTTTGACTAAATCTTTGTCTTTATATATAAGTTTGGGTTGATATGTAGAGATGACAGATCTCTCAATAAAATGCCATTGATTTTTTAAACTTTGAAGGTCTTCAATAATAATATCTTCTGTAACTCCTATTGCTGTTGGTCTTACTAATAAACCCATTGTTACAGGCTTTAATAATAGAGCTAGGGAATAAAGATATAAACGTTCATTCTCATCATATATTTTATTTGATATTTGAATGCCATTGCCAAATGGCATTAATATAACGTATTTACCAAAAAGATTTATATTTGTAGTTAATCTAGGACCTTTGTTTAATGTAGGTTCTTTAACAATTTGTACTAGCACTAACTGGTTAATAGATAATATCTCTGTAATTCGATTGATATTACGTTGTCTTTTTAAACATTTAAGATCATTAACATGTATAAAACCACTTTTACCTGATTTACCCATCTTTATAAAAGCGGCATTTATACTGGAAAAAATCTTTTGTACAGCACCTATGTATATATCGTTTACTTGATATGTGTTCTTAACAAGAATGATTTCTTGAATTTTATTGTTTTGTAAAATAGCTGCTATATTATTGAAATAAGATACAATAATTTTTTTTACCATTCTATAAATATAGCTAAGAATAAATAATATAAGATTGTGTATGAATAATGTATTATATTCATATTGGATATACACTTACCTTTTTATGTCTTTTGTTGAAAATTTCGAATTTGACTGTGCCGTAAACTAATGAAAATAAAGTATCATCTTTACCTACTTTTACATTATTACCAGCTTTAACATGAACTCCTCTTTGCCTTATGATTATATTTCCAGCATTAACGATTTCTCCGCCATATTTCTTCACACCTAATCTTTTTGATCGTGAATCACGTCCGTTTTTTGTACTACCGCTTCCCTTTTTATGAGCCATTATCTTCCCTTTTGTATTTTATTTGTTTATTGTTTATTAAGTATTAATAGAATGTATTAAGAGTCTAGTTAATATTTGCCTATGCCCTTGCTTAACTTTTTGATTTTTTTTTGGCTTCATTTTAAATACAGTGATTTTGTGTCCTTTTATATGTTTTAATATAGTAGCTTTTACATTACTAGATTCTAGGCATGGATGACCAATTTGAATCTCAGTTTTATCATGTTTTAATAAAACTCGATTAAATTGTATTATGTCTCCAGGTTGACCGCCAGTATAATTTACATCATAAAATTTACCAGGTTCTACCCATAATTGTTTTCCAGAAGCTTCGATTATTGCATATAACATAATAAGTTAAAGTTGATGAATAATAAAAATTTTTCTAATAAATTATATACACTGGGTATTAATTTATATTGAGATATAGCATACCATATTTTCTTAGTATTTATGTTTTTATAGTTTATCTCTTGCTGACTTCATTTTGAGTTCTATTATGATATCTATGTTTTATCAATGCTAACTGTTCACCTGATATATTATTACTTTTGAAGTAATTTCCTTGTATTATTGTACCATCAGGTAGCAATAAGCATTTATCTTTTTTTAATTGACCGTATAGAGGTCCTTTAACTAGATAAAAAACGTTAGCTTTGTTAAGTTTAAACTGACCATATTTTTCTTTGGAAATTAGAAATATAGTATGCTCTTTAGTTTTGACAAATATATATAATTTATAATTATATTGTTCAATAATTAAGCCAGTTTGAAAGTGATAAATATATAACTCATATTTGAAATTTGTTTGAGAATACTTTTTTGCTAAATCTAAATAGTGATCTATGCCTGTTGGGCTATATATTTTTAGATTGTCTTTACGTCCAATTAAATTAAGGCTTGATAGTAATCCAATAAGTCCGCTAATGTTATCCGTATCTAATTTAGTGAGAATTATCTTACTAATATTATTGATTTTGACATTCTTTTTTATAAGATTATGTTGACAACTTTCTTGACAGTTAAATAACCATATCTCTTTTGATTGTATTAATTTGAGAGCAAAACTTTTACTAATTTTGTGTAAATTAGGTAAATAATTATTTAGAATAATTTGATCCATAGACTAAAATACAAAAATTTCTGCTAAGTCTTGACTATATCTATTATATTTCATTGTTTAAGTTAGTATATATAAAACTATTCTGTTTATTATTTAATAATGATTTAGCTAGAGAAATTGACTTCTTAGCAGCTATATTAGCTTTTCGTTTCCAATTAGCTTTTCTAGATCTAGATTTTGATTTTGAAGTGCGTTTTTTGGGTACAGCCATAATAAGTGAAAATGTTTATTATTATATGATTAATTTATTGTTTAATTATAAAATGATTTATAGTACATTGAAAGACATTGTGTATATATATTATGATTTTTAAGTCAAAAGCAGAAAAAATACATGAATTGCAGTTTTTCTACTTTAATAATGTAATCTTATTGTTAAATAATTTACATACTTCTGAATTGCTGTATAGCTATTCTTCCTATATTGTATAAAGCCCAAGAGCCAGCAGCTAAAACTGGAGTTAGTACAATTAGAAGTCTTATATCCATAATATCTCCTTAATAAATTGATATAGAACTAAATTATATTATAATCTGATTACATGAAATAACGTTAGATCTCTTTACTATGTTATCTTAGTATACAAAATGATATTTACAGTATATATTAAATGTTAATTGTTATGATACACAAATATAATTGAACTATATGAGAGATTTGCCCTTTACTTTAGATCAGTTAAGAATTTTAAAAGCTATTGTAAAAGAAGGAAGCTTTAAACGTGCAGCAGATAGTTTATATGTATCACAACCAGCTATTAGCTTACAGATACAAAATTTAGAGAAGCAATTAAATATACCTTTATTTGAACGTACTAATAAAAAAGCTACTTTAACAGAAGCTGGTAATCTGTTACTCAGGTATGGTAGTCGTATTTTAGCATTGTGTGAGGAAACTTGTCGTGCTTTAGAAGATATACAGAATCTTCAAGGAGGTACTCTTGTAGTTGGAGCTAGTCAGACTACAGGTACTTATTTAATGCCAAGATTAATAGGGCTATTTAGACAAAGATATCCTCAAGTTAATGTTCAATTGCAAGTACACTCAACTCGTTTGATATCATGGAGTGTTGCAAATGGGCAAGTAGATTTGGCTGTTATAGGAGGAGAAGTCCCTAGTGAACTTAAAGAGACTCTTCATGTTACTTCATATGCTGAAGATGAGTTAGCGCTTATTTTACCAACTTCTCATGTTTTCTCTAAAGTTTCAGATATTCAAAAAGAAGATTTATATAGACTGCGTTTTATAGCTTTAGATACGCAATCTACAATTCGTAAGGTAATAGATAAAGTATTAAACCAACATGATATAGATAGTAGTAGATTTAAAATAGAAATGGAACTTAACTCTGTAGAAGCAATAAAAAATGCTGTGCAATCAGGTTTAGGTGCAGCTTTTGTTTCTGTATCTGCTATTGCAAAAGAATTAGAATTAGGTATATTACACTGGGCTAGAATAGAAAATGTAACTATTAAAAGAATGTTGTCAATAATTATTAATCCTAATCGTTACAAATCGAAAGCAACAGAGACTTTTAGCCGCGAGATTTTAACTTTATTTGTAACACCTCCTCAGGATAAGGTGTTTACAGAAAATTAGGTATATATTTATGATGACAAAATACTTGTTTTTTTTATATCTAATTGTGATTTAAATTCACCTATCATAACAAATATTAGTCTAAGTTTAAGCCATTGAATGAAATCTTTGTCTAATGAAATAATAGCTGCATAAGGTACGGCTTGTTGTTGATTAAGAATTATATTGCTTTTTATAAAGTCTGGATTGCGAATAAGCCAAAAGTCTATGTCTTTATTAATACTATTATAGTAATTAGTTCTTTCTCGAAGAATTTCTTCTACAGGTTCTTCATTTGTTAAAAAGTTTACGCTAGCAAGCGCAAAGTAGTAATTATACATTATTTTATGTCTCAAATAACTTATATTCTTTATTACAATATATCTTATATGATAGTCTGTGATCAATATGATTACTTTGTTATTTTAGTATATTAGTTGTGTTTTATATAATTATTTATAAAAATTAGGTAAAGTTAAGATAGATTATAAGCTATAGTGAATATAATATGACAAGATTATGGCCTACAAATTCAGGTACAGATTTAAATAATGAAGTAGCTTATTTATTTTTTAATATAAAAAATAAATTCTCAAATAATTTAATAAATTATACAAATTTTTCTCTGTACACAGACTTATTGAATATTCATAGTAAACAAAAATTATTTGAATCTTTTTTAGATGAATTAGAAATATTAATTCTAGATATTGTTGAATTAAATCTTAGCCCCGAAAATCTTAAAGCTTTAAATTATAAAATAGTATGTGATTTAATTACCAAATCTAAAAAGCGCTTTTTAGAACGTTTAATAGGTGCTAAAGCTTTATTCAGTAAGCATATTAGCTTAAATTTAAATCTTCTCATAGACAAAAATTATTTCAACTTAATAATATCTGAGTATAAGATTATATTACAAAATTTATTAATTTATATAGTTTTTGGTTCTTCAGCTATTCAAGATACCTCTTTAGGTTTTGCTTGTGTTAATACACCTAGCTCCTATATTGCTATTTTATTGGAAACTTCTTTAGTACAGTTAAGTAATTTGGTTCTTTGCTTAATATTAGATAGTTATAAAAGTTTATTACAAATATCTACTTTTCTCAATAAATATGAGTTATGTAATTCTTGCTATCTTTCTATAAGATCATTAGCTTACTTTAAAAATGCTTTAACGTGTCAAAATATAGTTTACTCATATATTGATTATCCTAAAAGCATTTATAATTCTCGTTACCGTGTTTTTTTGATAAGTTCACATGGTATTATTGCTAAATATATTTATAGTGCTAGATTTGAAGATATGATTAATTTATCAACTGGTCAGCTCTTCACTATTTTTTTTATTGAACTACAAGATTTGTTGATACCAAAGTTAGAAGAAGTTTTGTCGACTTTAGGTAAAATTATTTTATATATGATCATTAACTTTTGCTCAAATTCTTTTATATTAATAATTAAAATTATTACTTCTCGTTTATATACAAAAAAGAATAAAGAATAATATATATTATGTGTTATTTATTGTAATATTTATAATACTTAAAAGTCGATATAATAATTTTATTAAATATTTTATCTCATTATAATGACTGATATCATAGAAAAGAATCAAAGGATTTTGAATAGATTAGTAAAAACTAAATCTAAAGGTTTCAGTTCTTTCAATGAACAATTAAAACTCATTAATCAAATAATTAATGCAGGTTCAGAGGATCTATTAGCAGATCTATTAGTTGAAAAATGCATTTTCAACAAGGAATTACCTGATTATTTAGATGGTATTATTTTTGAAATTTTACGTAAAACAAATAATAGGTCTGTCTTGAATAAATTAAATAGCTATTTTCAAGATGGTTTAATAGAGCTTAGATCTTCCTTGAAAATTGATTATCAGCCTTTACAAGATCAGCTTATGTTGCAAAATTTTAAAGAAGCCGATAAATTAACTCAATTATATTTGTGTAAACTTGCTGATTTAAGTGATTCTAGTGAGCGTAATTGGTTATATTTTACAGATGTTTTTACATTGCCTTCAGAGGATTTATTGACTATTGATATGTTATGGCGTTTATATTCTCGTGGTAAATTTGGTTTTTCTATTCAAAGAAAAATTTGGCTATCTAATGAATATAATTGGGAAGTATTCTGGAGTAAAATAGGATGGAAAGACTTAGGAAATCCTAGAAGATATCCGAATGATTTTATTTGGGATATTAATGCTCCAGAAGGTCATTTGCCTCTATTCAATCAGCTTAGAGGTGTACAGGTCTTATCAGCTTTATTTAATCATTCTGTATGGGATATAGAGTGAAGACTGGCATCTTTGATGAATTGAACCATTTGTATAAAAGAACTGAATAAATATTCAGAGTCATGAGGTCCAGGATTTGCTTCAGGATGATATTGTACTGAAAATATTGGTTTTTTATTATGTATTAAACCTGCTACTGTATGATCATTTAAATTGAGATGTGTAATTTTTATCCTGTTTTGATAATTTTTTGTTAATTGCACTGCAAAACCATGATTTTGGCTTGTTATTTCTGAAATTTGCTTATTTCCTGCAGGGTGGTTGAGACCTCTATGTCCAAATCTTAATTTGAATGTTTTAAGATCTAAAGCTAAGCTAATAATTTGATGTCCCATGCAAATACCAAACATAGGAATAGTTGTATAGTTAATAATTTGTTGTGTAGTTTTGATAGCATACTTAACTTGAGAAGGATCACCAGGACCATTAGAGAGTAAGATTCCATCTGGTTGATGATAGATAATAAAATCATATGAGCTATTTGCAGGCACAACAAATACTTTGCATCCATAGTCAAGCAATTTATATATAATATTACTTTTGACACCAAAATCTATAATTACAATTCGATAATTTAATAGTGGAGTTCTTGTTATTTTATTCAAATAAGAAAAATATGTAATATATTTACTATTTTTCCAAATTTCATATGCCTTACATGTTGTAACTTCTAAGATTTTATCTTGCTTTTCGATAGGTCTAGTATTTTCTATATTCTTTTGCAAAAGGTTTATGTCTATTGATTTACTAGATATGCAACCTGCCATTACTCCATTGCGTCTAAGATTTTTAGTTAATTTTCTAGTATCTATACCAAAAATGTGAGGTATATTATTTTTGATTAAATAATCATATAAGCTAATATTATTGCGCCAATTGTACGGATGCATGCAAATATTTTTGGCTATAATACCTTTAACTTGAATATTAGATGATTCATAATCCTCAAAGTTAATTCCATTATTGCCGATTTCAGGGTATGTAAATATTATTATTTGACCTGAGTAACTAGTATCAGTCATTATTTCTTGATATCCTGTCATACCAGTATTAAATACAACTTCGCCAGAAATTGTAAAGTTATTTTTAAAAGACCAACCTTGATACTTTTGTCCATTACTTAGAAGAAGGGTTGATTTATATAAGTTATGTATCATTATTAAATTTTTTTGAAGATATTCTAAAAATAGAAAATTGCATTAATAAATAGTATATTCTAGTATTAAGATATTTGAATTTGAATATACTATTGTATTAAGTGTATTTTGTTAGTAAGTTACCAACCGTTTTCTGCTTGATCTAGAACATAATTAGCTACATTCTCAATATCATCATCAGATAAACGACCTCCAAATGCAGGCATAGCATTTTTGCCATTTTTAACTTGGTTTGTAATAGCTAGTACGCTTTTCATCTCGTTTTCTTCTAAAGCGCCTGTTTTGAGAGTTTTTTCAATTATTAATACGTTTTCACCTCCTGTATGACATGCTGCACAGTTAGCTGTAAAGATTTGCTTACCAGCTTCTAAGTCAGCTGCTAATACATCTGTTGATAATAATGCTAAGCTAGATAGTAATAAAAGTATAAATAATCTTCTCATATAAAAATTTCCCTTTAAAAATATAATGTAGTTATATATATTATATGTATTTGTAGCAGCTTTTATAGAAAATTGAGTTATATTACCATTTCTAGTAATAAATCTTACCCCCACCCCACTTTTCAGCTGCTATTTTAGGTTGCATAAGAATATGGCCTGCTATTGCAAATAAGTCTTCGTCTGTTAAGTTGCGCATTTTAGGAAAAATTTCAGCACTTTTAATACTTGGATGAAGTTCTGCGATTGAAGTAGTACCATCATAGCTAGTTGGATCTTTCATATAACTTATTAAGCTTTGTATATTATTTCTGGCTGGTGTTGCTAAACTTAGTGATTCAAGTTCTAAACCTATATTAGGATTAGTTTTTGTTATTCCACCATTATGACATGATGCACATGAATTATTGAATAAGCGCTTCCCTCGCTTGACTTGTTCAGGTGTTAAAATAATAGTTTTCCCTGATTCTTCTAATGTTACTGTTCTTGTGGTTTCATCTAATTCTATTGCATAACTTGATTGCCCTTGAAATGTAATGAAAAGAAGTGATAATATTAGCGATAAATAAATATTTCTTTTTATCATAATTGTATCTATATTTTATATTTTGAAATAGGAAACTATTGATATATAATAATACAGAAATTGTATCGACACTAAATAATTTATAAATTTATTGTTAAATATTGATATTTATAAATAGATATCTCTAATAAAAAGTCTTTTATCTATATAATGATAATATTTGTCCAAGATGCTGTCTTAAATCTAGTCTGGATACAATCATATCGATGAAACCATGTTTGAATAAGTATTCAGAAGTTTGGAAATTTTTGGGCAAATCTTCTTTAATTGTTTGTTCTATAACTCTTCTTCCTGCGAATGCAATTAAAGCTTTAGGTTCGGCTATTATTAGGTCACCTAGCATAGCAAAGCTTGCAGTTACCCCGCCAGTTGTGGGAGATGTTAGTACTGTAAAATAAGGAAGTTGTTTTTCTCTATGCTTATACAGAGCAGAAGAAATTTTTGCCATTTGCATTAAGCTAAGCATACCTTCTTGCATCCTTGCTCCACCTGAAGCACAAAGAATAATAATGGGTAGATTATTTTTAGTAGAATATTCTATTAATCTAGTAAGTTTTTCTCCAACCACTGAGCCCATACTGCCTCCCATGAATCGAAAATCCATTATGCCGAAGCCAAGCTTGATTTGATTGATACTACCTATACCTGTTTGTACAGCATCAAATAATCCTGTTTTGGATTTCATATCCATTAACCTAGAACTATATAATTTTCGATCAGAAAATCCTAGAGGATCAGTAGAAGCTAGATTATAGTTTATAGGTTGCCAAGAATTATAATCTAAAATTTGTGCAATTCTTTCTTGACTAGAAGTAGGGAAATGATTGGCACATTTAGGACACACTTTTGAATTTTTATGGAGAGTCTTATAGTACATTAATAGTCCACATGAGTCACATTTTATCCAAAGACCTTCAGGCACTTTTAAATTAATCTCATCAAAAGTTTGCTTAATAGAAATATTACGTTTGGTATTTAACCATTCAGATAATGACATATAGTATTAATATATAATTATAATATGAAGTTTTAATTTAAGAATATGAAAGGATTAACAGTTAAGATGTATTCTTTAACAGTCAATCCCTTTATTATAATGGTTATTTAATCTCGTATCGTTTTATCTTTACGACTTACAAAAAGTAGTGCTAATGTAATGGGAACCACAACAATTATAGCTCCTAGTATTAAGCTATTTAAAAAACTTGATAATGATGAAGTCATTGATATATATCCTTTAAATAATATGACAATAAAATTCTTGTTAATGAGATAAGAAAATAGAAGTTATAATTAACCATCTATCTAACTATATCTAATCATTATATTGTAATATAAAAATACTTTTTTTTCTTTTATATCAGTATTTCCATGCTATAACAATAGTTCCCCATGTCAAACCAGCTCCAAAGCCAGAAATGACTATTTTTTGCCCTTTTTGAATAATTTGTTCATCTACAGCTTCATCTAAAGCTAATGGGATAGATGCTGCAGAAGTATTACCATATTTATCTAAATTGGATATAAATTTTTCATTATGTATAATAAGTTTATTAGCAACAGCTTCTAATATTCTTTTATTAGCTTGATGTAAAATTATCCAATTAATCTCTTTAATGGGTATATTTAATTTGTGAAGGCATTGTTCTATGCTTTCTGGTACTTGTGAAACAGCAAATTTATATACTTCTCTACCATTCATAGTAATCTTCTTAAATGCACCTTGAGTGATTTGTAAAGAATTAGAATCATTCTGGTCATCTTTATATCCAAGGCAAAGTTGATTGTATTTTTGTCCATCGGTATTTAGCTGAAAACCTAGAATACCCTTATCAGATTTTGGGCAACTCTGAAGAATTATAGCACCAGCACCATCACCAAATAATATACATGTACTACGGTCAGACCAATCTGTCCATTTAGATAAAGCATCTGCGCCTATCACAAGTATATTATTATATACGCCATTTTCTATAAATTGAGTTGCTGTAGTTAAACTTACGATAAACCCTGAACAAGCTGCTGTAATATCAAATGCAGCAGCATTGTAGGCACCTATATTCGCTTGTACTTGACTTGCGCTTCCAAATAAATCATTCGGGCTTGAAGTGGCTAAAATAATTAAGTCAATATCTAAGGGATTCATAGATATCTTATTTAAGGCATTTATGGCAGCTAGAGTTGCTAAATCAGTTATAGAATTATTAATGCCATTTAATATCCTTCTTTCTTTAATACCTGTACGACTAACAATCCATTCATCAGATGTTTCAACTACCTTACTAATCTCATGATTGTTTATACATAATTCGGGTACTGCGGAACCTGTAGCAATAATACTTGCTCCCTGTTTACTTAATAATGTCATATTTCAATACTTAATTGAATTATAAAAATGAAAATTATTCTCTACTTATGCACGAATAAATGTCTGTATCTAATAGAATCGAAAGTATATCTATAATTTGTTTATTATAATAATATTGCGTTTATGGAATGATAAAACCCGGAAAATATACCTATGTAATTCAGTTTAATTGCTGCTACTTTCCAGTCCTGACAAATTTTAGCTGTCACATATGTAACTTTCCGAGTATGATTTAATTATACCATTAATATAGATAATGGATCAACTATTTGTATATAAGCAGTTTATTTATAACATACCTTGAATTATAAAATCAAAATAAGGGCCAACTATTGTGCTATCTTCCGTAGCTAATAATTCTAGGCTAGCATTTTTTAAACATCTTATAGCGTCTATCATGCCTAATACAGGCACACCAAGCGAATTATACATTTCGCGTACACCTATAATACCAATCTTCTCAATAGTTTCTTTGTCTCCAGCTATGATGGCATATGTAATTAGTCTTAAATACCAACTATAATCACGTAAACATAAAGATCTTCTACGTGCTCCTTCAGCGTTGCCTCCAGGAGCAATATATTCAGGATGTAGTTGAAAAATAGCTTTACTTGCTCTTTGTATTATAACCTTTTCTTTGTCTCGTAGAATAGAGCTTACTATTATGCGTTTTTCACCTGTAAGTAAATAATTCTGTATAGTTTCTAATTCACCTATACTTGGATATCTTAATTCGTTATCTGCATTGAGTATAACTTGACTTACTAAACTCATGTGAAATTATTATTCGTTTAATGTATTCTATTTATATTTAATTCTATCTTAACAAAGTTATAGATAAAGTATAAAAAATACAAGCTTATAGTATATATAGCTTGCTTTTGTATTTGATGAAAAATCTATATTCTACAAAGAAAAGAATAAGATATCAGGGAAAAATCGATTGATTTCTATAATAAATCCAGCTGTAAATGTTATCCAAATAGCTCCTACGACTGGTACGGTTGATAAATATTTTAATAAATCGTTATTCATTTATGTTGTCCTCATGACTCTGTAATACAGTAATATAATAAAAATTTTTTAACTAACGAGGTGAAATAGTAATATCATCATTAGGTGCTAGCAATTTACCGCTAGTAAATTCTTGAATAGCTGCTAATGGCCATGTAAATCCTGATAATGAGAATTTAATAGCTAATGGTACATCAAGAATAATTTCTTTTTCTGTTGGTTTATCTGTACCAGCAATAGCTTGTAAATAGCCTCTTCCAACCCATCCTATCCATCCTGTAATATAAATAAATAATAATCCAGGCAGCATAAATTCACCGGCATGGTTCCATCTTCCATCTGCAATTAAATGAGGCAGTCCGTCTTGACCACATAATATTCCAGACTCACTGTATTTTTTAAATCTAGTCTGTGTCTTTTGCATCTGTTTTTCAATAGCTAAATATGGTGGTGTTGAAGGCTCATATTTTGATAACCGTGTCTCTAATTTTTTGACACTATTCTGAAGTCTTTTGTTAAATGCCTTTGACTCTTTACATGGAACTAATCCTGCAACATCTGCATATGTCGTATTAGTTGTGATAAATGCTTGAAAAAATATTATGAATATAACAATATAAAATTTCTTCATATATGAATTATGATAAGTGTATATTTTTTGTAAGATATAACAAAAAAGTTACATATGAATTTATAGTACTAAGTACGTTATACTATATTTATAATACTTCATAACTATTATTTTGTGTGAATGTAGTAATATTTATTGAAATTCATTTCAAGATATTTGTTTTATAGTATTGTAAGTGTAAAGAAAGTATTGTGTGATTAAATAAATTTATGACTTTTTGGAACTTTTTTTTTAGTGATCCGCGAAATTCTAAGCTGAGTGATGTTGCAATAGATAAAAGCTCTATTGAAAACAATGTATTAATTAAGCATTTTGAAAAAGATGGTAAACTGTTAGATATTTGTTTACAAACGGATAGAAATATTAATTTATATGAATTAGAGCAATTATGTGATGCTGTTGGTTGGGTTAGAAGACCTATTAGTAAAGTTAAAATAGCAATTGAGCATAGTTTTTTAACAATTTCTTTATTCTGTAAAGAGTGTAATGGGCAAAAATTAATAGGTTTTGCTAGAGCTACTTCAGATACAGCATTTAATGCTACTATATGGGATGTTGTAATTCATCCTGAGTTTCAGGGATATGGTTTAGGTAAAATTTTAATGGATCAAATTGTTAAAGAATTAAGATACTATGATATAAGTACTATAACTTTATTTGCGGATCCGCAGGTAGTTAGTTTCTATAGAAATATTGGTTTTATGACCGACCCAGATGGTGTAAAAGGTATGTTTTGGTACCCTTTGTAAGTATCGGTTAGACAATTTCGATATATTGTGTTATGATTGTATGAATCATTTCTTACCCGGGATATAGCGCAGTTTGGTAGCGCGCCTGCTTTGGGAGCAGGATGTCGCAGGTTCAAATCCTGCTATCCCGATCTTAAAATATTTGTTTGCAATAAATTAAGTCTACAATCTGCATTTTTTAGTTTAATTGGATCATTTAATTTATTTTTTGAATATATATGTCTTAAATTTTGCAAACATTCAATATTTGAAGGAAATTTTTCTAGCCCTTTTTTATAATAATCTTCAGCTAATGGATAAAACTCTTTCGAAAAATAGCAGAAACCAATACATTTGTAAATTTCTATCAAATCTATATTACTTATAGATTCATTTAAATACTCTTCAAGTATAATAATACAATTCAGCCATTGTTTTCTACTAATGTATGCTTGCGCTAAGCTCAAAATTTTTTCTTGATGTATATTGCTTAATGAATTGGATCTGTTCAATAAATATGTGTTCCTTTGAATAATTAATAAAGATGTAATAATATTTTTTATCTCTTTAGTCAAGAAAAAACATATTGGTATTATTAGCATTAAGTAAATAATAATCATTGCGCTTTTAGATGATTTTATAGAGTCTGTACTATACAAAAATTAAGGTATAGTTATATAATTACAGTATATCCTATATTCTTAATTTTTTTAAAAATTTAATTTTAAAACTTAACTAAACATGAGTAAAGCAACTTTAAGAGGAACTAACCGTAAAAAATTAAAAAAATCCGGTTTTCGAGCAAGAATGAAAACTAAACAAGGTCAAAAGGTTTTAAATCTTAGAAGAAAAAAAGGAAGAAAAAAAATTGTTGATTAAATAGATATTTAGTATATTATTTAATCTTAATTAAATAAAATCTATATAATCTACATGCAATAATGTTATTTCAAGAAAAATTAAAGTTATTATTAGCATCGCAATATGTATGTCTTTACGTTGTAACAGAAGAAGAAGAAAGATTTATTAATACAATACAGTCTATCTTGAAAACACAAGATACAAATATATCGATATATTTTTGGGATTTTATTGAGGGTTATAATAATAATCCAAATTATATATCACAAGAATCTCGTAACCCTCTAGGAGCTTTGGAATTTATTGAAAAACAAAGTAATAAAAATATAAAACTTTTTATTCTTAAGGATTATCATGTATTTTTAAACGATATTAGTGTAATTAGAAAAATTAAGAATCTTGTGCAGTATTTACGTGAATCAAATTCTTATATTATTATATTAGCTTCAGAGATACAGGTTCCTCGTTTATTGCAAGAGGTTATTAGTATAATTCAATTTCCTTTGCCTAATTATAAAGAAATTAGACTAGAGTTACAGCGTCTATTTGATATTTTACATATTGATTCAACATCTTATATAGATAGCCTCTGTTTAGCTTGTCAAGGTTTTTCTATAGATAGAATTAGAAAGTCTATTTCTAAATTTATTTTTTCTAATAAATCTTTAGGAAGTATAATTTCAATTCTTACAGAAGAAAAAAAAGAGTTAATTCGTCAAACAGATGTACTTGATTTATATACTATAAAAGATCAATGGGAAGATATTGGTGGTTTAGATAATTTAAAATTGTGGCTTAGTAAACGTGCTTTTTCTTTTTCTACTCAGGCTTTTAATTATGGTTTACCAGCACCTAAAGGAGTTCTTTTAGTTGGTGTTCAAGGTACAGGTAAATCATTAAGCGCTAAAACAATATCTAAACAGTGGCACTTACCATTGTTGAAATTAGATATAGGTAAAGTTTTTGCTAGCTTAGTTGGTGAATCAGAGGAACGTATTAGAAAAGTTATTCACCTGGCTGAGCAGTTAGAGCCTTGTATATTATGGATAGATGAGATAGATAAGGCTTTTACAAAAGTCTCAGTTAATACAGATAGTGGAACTACTAATCGTGTCTTAAGTTCTTTACTAACGTGGTTATCTGAAAAGAGAACACATGTTTTTGTAGTAGCAACTGCTAACAATATTTTATCTTTGCCAACTGAATTACTACGAAAAGGACGTTTTGATGAAATTTTCTTCTTAGATTTGCCTACTCTCAAAGAGCGCTATAGTATCTTCAAAATACATTTAAAGAAAGTTAGGCCTTTAACTTGGCGATCTTATGATATTCATAGCTTGAGTCAAAACACATCAAGCTTTTCTGGAGCAGAAATAAAACAGTTAATAATTGAAGCTATGTATAATGCTTTTTATGAAAAACGAGATTTTACAACAGAAGATATAATTTATGTTATTAAAGAATCTATACCTTTAGCATTTACTGATCAAGATACTGTATTATCTCTACAAAATTGGGCAAAAACAGGTAAAGTAAAATTGGCTTCTTAGATCTTTCTTATTGTGATTTACATATTCAAGTTTATATAAATTGTTTAAACTAGTTATTCTATAATTTTGATATTAGAAAAAAAGTTGTATTAGATGTATACTTTGAATGTTTATTAAAATATTCAAAAAATAAGGGGTATTATATATGGTAAATGATAGTCAAATTTTTGTAGCCTTATTGTTTGCTCTAGTTTCAGCGGTATTAGCTATCCGATTAGGTACTGATTTATACCAGTAATTTTAATTAAGTAACAGCTTCTGTTTCTTTTATAAATTAAATTGATGTAAAGATTTTTACTCATTGTTAAAGTAAATATCTTTACTTCTCAGGAAGTTTAGATTACCTTTTAATCTTTTATACATAAATAACAAATAGTACTTTATTGTACTTCTTATTAAAAATTTAAATATTACAGTTACAGTGAACACTTTAAAAGATATTACGCGTCCTGTTTTTCCATTTACTGCTATTGTTGGTCAAGAAGAAATGAAGCTAGCTTTAATTCTTAATGTTATTGATCCTAAGATCGGTGGTGTGATGATAATGGGTGATAGAGGAACAGGTAAATCTACTACTATTCGAGCAATAGCTGATTTATTGCCTCAAATTGAAGTTGTTGAAGATGATTTATTTAATTCACATACTTCAGATTATGAAGTTATGTCAGATTATGTAAAAAAGAAAGTTGAAGATGGAGATCAAATATCTACAGAGTTTATTAATGTTCCTATGATAGATTTGCCTTTAGGTGCCACAGAAGATAGGGTTTGTGGTACAATTGATATTGAAAAAGCTTTAAATGAAGGTATAAAAACATTTGAGCCAGGTTTATTGGCTAAAGCTAATCGTGGTATCTTATATGTAGATGAAGTTAATTTATTAGATGATCATTTAGTAGATATATTGCTTGATTCAGCGGCATCAGGTTGGAATACAGTTGAGCGCGAAGGAATTTCTGTAAGACACCCAGCTCGCTTTGTACTAGTGGGCTCTGGTAATCCTGAAGAAGGTGAACTTAGACCACAATTACTTGATCGATTTGGAATGCATGCTGAGATCCGTACAGTTAAAGAGCCATCTTTAAGAGTTAAAATTGTTGAACAAAGAAGTAAATTTGATAGTAATCCATACGCTTGTATAAAAGAGTTTCAGCTTAAACAAGAGGAGCTGAAAAGCAAAATATTAAGTGCTCAGCAACGCTTAGCGCAGGTAAATATAGATTATGAATTAAGAGTTAAAATATCAGAAGTTTGTGGAGCTTTAGATGTGGATGGTTTACGTGGAGATATTGTTACTAATCGAGCGGCAAGAGCATTCGCAGCATATCAACAAGAGGATAATGTAACTATTCATCATATTAGGCAGGTTATTATTCTCTGTTTACGACATAGATTACGTAAAGATCCTTTAGAGACTATAGACTCAGGTGTAAAAGTGGAGCAAGTTGTAAGTCAAGTCTTTCAGTAAATTATTACTTAATAATTAATTGTTTTCAGTAGGCTTAGTAGGATTCGAACCTACATTAGAGACTTAGAAGGTCTCTGTCCTAATCCCTTAGACGATAAGCCCTCATTAAGAGTTCATTATATAGAGTGGGCGGTACTGGACTTGAACCAGTGGCCACCTGCTTGTAAGGCAGGCGCTCTACCACTGAGCTAACCGCCCCATATAAATATAATATATCTTATCTATAAAAAAAGCAATATATAATATCTGTTTCGGTGGTTATGTGTATAATAATCAATGTTCTACTTTATTAAGCATTCTAAAAAGTTATCCAAGAAAATATTAAAGTATATAAATTCATCTAATCTAAGTTCTATTTTAATTACTATAGATGTTTTTTCATTAATCGAACAAATGAAGTTAGCAGGACCGGACTCATTATCTATCTCGATTATTACAGCATTTTTTGTAAGTATGGTTTTTACTCTACAGATAGTTAAAGAAATGCTTTATTTAAATACAGTTAATATTATAGGTGCAGTTTTAGCGCTAGCTTTTATCAGAGAGTTATCGCCAGTATTAACAGCTGTAATTCTGATTGGGCGCGTTGCTTCTTCTTATGCAGCGGAGCTTGCTACTATGAAAGTAACAGAACAGCTTAATGCTTTATACTTACTTGAAACAAATCCATTGCTTTATTTAATATTGCCGCGGGTACTAGCATCTATTCTTATGTTACCTATACTTAATCTAATTTCTTTTGTAACTAGTATAGCAGGTAGTATTTTTATCTGTTTTGTTTTCTATAGAATAGACCCTAATTTATTTCTCATTTCTGTTTTTTCTGTAATTTCTATAATTGATATTATTAAATCCTGTGTAAAAATGTTCTTTTTTAGTTTAGCAGTATCAATTATAAGCTGTTTATATGGTCTGTCAGCAACTGGAGGTGCTTATGGTGTAGGTCGTTCAACAACAAATGCAGTAGTTAGTTGTTTGTTAGTAGTTTTTATTTTAGACTTTATTTTATCTTATTTAATGTTTAGTCATTTGGACAGCTCAATAAAATCTTTTTAGATAGAATGTAAAAAGTTAAATATATGAAAATTACGTTAAATTATAGGAGAATTATTTCAAGCATAACTAAATTTTGGTTAAAGCTGAATTTAACTGTACGTCTTATGGCTTTTACAACTTTAACTATATCTTTAATCATGAGTAGTTTAACTTTTTGGGCTTTAACTGTTATTCAAAAAGAGTCCACAGTTACAGATAATAGATTTTGTCGCGATTTGGGAACATTATTCTCCGCTAATGTTACAGATTTAATTTACATGAATGATCAAAAAGGTTTAGTTAGTTTCTTGGAGAAAGTATATCTACGGACTTCCAGTATTAAGTATATTTTTATGTTTTATTCAAATGGTAATTTTTTCTTTGGCTTACCTTCTTATATTTATAGTACTCAATTTGATAGTTTTATCTCTATTTATAAAAATTTGCCATTTTTAACACAACAAGAGCTATTATTTGATGTGCCATTGGTTAAATATAATTATATCTTTAAGGATCAAATAATTGATATTATTATTCCTTTGACAAAAAATGGGCAAAAATTGGGCTTTCTAAATATAGGTATCAACTCAAATTCTTCTATATCATCATCTTTTAAGTTAATTAGGTATATAAGTGTAGCTATTTTTATTTCTATTTGGTTTATGGTCATTATAGGAGCTACATTTAATGCTTTAACTATGATTGAGCCGATTAATGAAATCTTATTGGGTATTAAAAATATAACTTCAGGTAATTTTAGTCAAAGAATTAATAGACTTTTTGTTGGTGAATTAGGTAATTTAATCGTGAATTTTAATGAGATGGCTGAAAAATTAGAATCTTATGAAAAACAAAATATAGATAAACTAACATCAGAAAAAAATAAATTAGAAACAATTGTATCTACAATTGCTGATGGTGCTATTTTGCTAGATGCAGATTTAAGAATTATATTTATTAATCGAATAGCATTAAAATCCTTAGGTTGTGCCAATTTAGATTTAGTTGGCAAATCATTAAATACATATCTTCCTTTACATGTTAAAGAGTTATTACTACCTTTAATTAACGATTTGCAAAAAGTTCAAAACACTAGGTGTACAACTTCTATTACTAAAGAATTATGTATACATTTTGATTATAATTATGAGAAGATATTTCGTTTTTTGTTAACATCTGTATTAGACAAACGTTCGAATCTATTCACTAGTACAGCGATTATAATTCAAGATATTAGCAGAGAGGTTCAACTAAATAGGGCCAAAAATCAATTTATAGGAAATGTATCTCATGAATTAAGAACACCTTTATGTAATATAGGTGCATTTTTAGAAACATTAATAGATTATGACCATTCCCTAACAGAAAAGCAAAAAATTCAATTCTTAACTATAGCTAATAATGAAACTAGGCGTTTATCTACATTAGTTAATGATATATTGGATTTATCTCGCTTAGAATCATCTTACATAATGCTTTTTCAATTTGTATATTTACCATCTTTACTTAATAATATAATGAAAGCTTTTCAGTTAGTTGTCTCAAATGATAATTTGGATTTAACTCTTGAATTAGATCCATGTATAAATTTTGTATGGGCACATGAGGCTTCATTATTTCAAGTTCTATTTAATTTAATAGGTAATTCTATTAAATTTACAGTATCTGGTGGTAGTGTAGTTATAAGAGTATTTAGTTTATTAAATAATGATATGTTGCAGTATAATTCTAGTCAATTTTTTAATACTATAAATTTAAATTTCCTTAGGATAGAAGTTATTGATGAAGGTATAGGTATAAATAAAAGTGATCAAAAGCATGTTTTTGAAAGATTCGTTCGCGTAGAAGATATAGTTCATAATTTACAAGGAACAGGATTAGGTTTATCGATTGTAAAAAATATTTTATTAAAGCATAGTACTCAGATTATGATTTACAGTGAAATATCTGTAGGAACAAGTTTTTGGTTCGATTTATGGTTTTTAAAATAATAAAAATAAAATTTTGTTTTCCTCTGATTTATTTTTTGAAGGGTATATAATGTATATATACTTTATGCTATTATTTTTATTAGTAGTTAGTTGCTGTATGTAAATAGTTTTTAATATTTTATTTTATCTATATAACTCTATTAGGTAATTCTATTAATAATAATTTATATATAGTAAAGATATAACAATTAAATACTATTATTAACCTAATAAAGAATTATCATAGGTTATGCACTATATTTAATGTATTTGATTTGTACACCTGAGGAGGTAATTTATTATGTCAGGAGGATCAACGGGAGAACGTCCTTTTTCTGATATCATTACAAGTATACGTTACTGGGTTATTCACAGTATAACAATTCCATCATTATTTGTTGCAGGGTGGTTGTTTGTTAGTACGGGTTTAGCTTATGATGTTTTTGGAACACCGAGACCAAATGAATATTTTACTCAAGATAGACAACAAGTTCCTTTAGTAAATGATCGTTTTAGCGCAAAACAAGAACTAGAAGATTTAACTAAAGGAATTTAATAAGGAGGCTTTTGATGTCTAGTGGTAATTCTAATCAACCTATATCGTACCCAATTTTTACATTTAGATGGTTAGCTATTCACGGTTTAGCTATACCAACTGTATTTTTCTTAGGTGCTATTACATCTATGCAGTTTATTCAAAGATAGGAGGCAATCATGAGTGGTCCTAATCCTAATAAGGAACCTGTAGAACTAAACCGCACTTCTTTATTTTGGGGTTTATTGCTAATATTTGTGCTTGCGGTTTTATTCTCAAGTTATTTTTTCAATTAATAATTATAAATATTTTGATTATATTGTCGCTAATAAATTTTTAACTATTGAAATTCTTAAAGGAGAAGTAATTATATGGCAGGTACGGGAAGAGTGCCATTGTGGTTAGTTGCTACAGTGGGTGGTATTGCAGTTATTACTGTACTAGGTATTTTTATTTATGGTTCTTATTCTGGAATAGGTTCTTCATTATAAAGTAGTACTATTAGATGTCTTTGATTTTATAAATTTTTATATTATATATTAAGCCGCCTAATCTTAAAATAGTAGGCGGCTTATGTTTATTGTTATTATAGATTTTGTGAATGTATCAATTTAAATTATATTGTCTTCTTCAATATATATAAAAAGTAGAGCCATTCCTAGCCCTGGTAATATAATACCAACTAAAGGTACTAAAATTGATGGTAAATAAGATGCTGCCATGGTATTTATTTTGGGGTTATTAAATATACATACTGTAGTATAATTACTGTAGATATATTTACTATTTTATATATAAAAGTTATATTGATATAATAAATATATTAAAATTTAATATTTATTATATAAATTTGATAAGTGGCATATAAAATATAAAAAGATTATTCAACAATTATATTTATGAACAATCGTCTTTCATCATCAGCACCTGAAAGCTTAGAGGTTATGCGTAAATTTTCGGAGATCTATGCTCAGAAAACGGGAACTTTTTTTTGTGCTGACATTACAGTAACAGCTATCGTTATAGAAGGTCTTGCTAAACATAAAGATCAGTATGGAGCACCTTTATGTCCTTGTCGTCATTATGAAGATAAAGCTAAAGAAGTTACAAGTGCTTATTGGAATTGTCCATGTGTTCCTATGAGAGAACGTAAAGAATGCCATTGTATGTTGTTTCTAACGCCAGATAATGAATTTGCTAGTAGTAATCAATCTATAGATTCGAATATAATTTTGAAATCTATTGAGTAAATATAATAGTGTTTTATATAGTTAATGCAGACATCTATATGTCTGCAGACAATATACAATATGTGTCACTAAGTATATTTATTTAATTATAAATTGCCTTTTCTTAAAGATAGTAAAATAATAACAGCAGGTCCAACCAAGACAATAATGCCTAGTGAAAGCAATTGAGCAATTACTTGCCAGTTAATCATAATTATTATAACCTTTATATACTAATATGTTAAATGATTTATCTTTAATAATTATAACCTGTTTTTGATATTAAATGCAGCTTTAATTCTCTTCAACTAAGAATTTAATAAAACTTCTAGCATCTCTTGTAGTTCTTGTTTATAGTACATGTCATTAATTATATCTGCTCCACCTATAAACTTTCTATTGATATAGACTTGAGGTATCGTTGGCCAATTAGAATAAGTTTTTAATTCTTCTTTCATGTCAGAGTTATGTAAGATATTAATAGCTTTGTATGGGACTTGTAACTTATTAAAAATCTTAATAACTTTTATAGAAAAGGCACATTTCGGGCTATTTGCATCACCTTTAATAAAAATGACTATTGCGTGTTTATTAATGATATCATCTATGTTCATAAATATTTACTTGTAATAATTTAATTAATATATAACCAATTAAAATGTAAATTAACTTTTATTTTATGGTATTTAATTATTTCGATATAATTTGTATTATTATTAAAATAGTATAATATTTTATACATTATTTCTTTGTTTAATACGATATTAAAATTATGATAAAAAAAAATATATAGTATCCTTATTTGTATTGTATTATGTTGTTTTTTAATAATCATATAATTTAAGGCAATATATTTATTATGGCGTGTAATTAGATATAATTTGAGCGTGTTTTGTTTAATATATTCATTTTCTAAATGCGTTATAGACAGAAAAGATGATAAATTATCTATTGTTTGGATACCGAAAAATTGGCATAAGTAGGGTATAAGTTCATATCTAATACGATTTCTATAAGTACTATAGTTATAATTACTAATATCTGACCAAATAGGTAAAGAAAAATTACGACAAAAACAAGCTGTTTCTAATCTACTTGCTTTAATTAGCGGCCGAAATATATATAACTTTTCATTTAATTGGCTGCACATATTAAGGCTTGTTATTCCTTCTAAGCTACTCCCTCTTAAAAGTAATTGGAAAAAAGTTTCTATTTTGTCTGTGTTTGTATGAGCAGTTATTAAAGTATTGTATTCATATACAAATGCATGTTTAGTTAATATTTGATATCTTATAGTTCGAGCCTTATTCTCTGATGATGTTACAGATTTAATTTGATAAATAGATATTTTTTGTTTAAAGCTATTGATTAGATTGATTAAATGATTGATATGATATTTACTGTCTTGTTTCCATTGATGATCAATATAAACATATTCTACTTTTAATATATATTTTGTTTTTTTTATATCTTCTATAAGTTTGATTAAACATATAGAATCTTGACCACCAGAAATAGCTACTATAATCGATAATTCAGGTACTAAGTTTATTTGTTCAAAAAATGTACTTTTAAATTTTTTATATAAATCTATTATCATAAGTTAATTTTAATCTTGATATTATTGAATTACTATGTTATTTAATTGTTATATAGATTATTTGGGTTGCTAACTCAATGGTAGAGTACTCGGCTTTTAACCGATTAGTTCCGGGTTCGAGTCCCGGGCGTCCCATTGGTATGAAACCTTACTGAAAAAGGTTATAGAAAAGCATTTAATAGTTTGTTATTTTTAGTAATCTATATATATATAACATGAATATAATTTCTAAAACTTTGCAAAATCAATCTTCTGCATGCTCATTAATTCCTTTTATTACTGCAGGTTATCCTACTCTTCAAACTACTATTGATATTTTGCATACTTTAGATAGTAAAGGAGCTGATATTATTGAGTTAGGTATACCATATTCAGATGCTTTAGCAGATGGCCCTACTATTCAAGATGCTTCTAAAGCTGCTATTAAGCAAGGTGTCCATTTAGATCAAATTTTATACCTTCTGAAAAAAGTAGTACCTAAGATTAATACGCCTATAGTGATTTTTACTTATTATAATCCAATTTTAGCTATAGGTGCTATGTCTTTTATAAGTAAAATTTCTAAATGCGGTGTTAAAGGATTAGTGATACCTGATTTACCTTTAGAAGAAATAGATTATGTAAGTCAGTTATGTTCTTCCTTTAAAATAGAGTTAATATTATTTATAGCACCAACAAGTTCTGAGAGTAGAATAATATCAATTTTAACCAAATCCCCTGGCTGTATTTATTTGGTGAGTAGTAATGGTGTAACTGGTATGGGACAGCAATTAGATAAACAAATAAGCCATCTTGTGAAATTTATTAAAAATAGAACAAATAAATCTATTATGTTGGGGTTTGGTATTGCTAGCCCAGATCAAGCATTTAGTGTATCACAGTTAAATATAGATGGTATAGTAGTTGGTAGTGCATTTATCAAAAAAATTTCTAATAGTAATAATATCCTAATAGATGTTGGTATCTTTTGTGAAAAGCTTAAATCAGCTATAAGTAATGATTTATAGGTGAATATTGTAAACAAAATAAAGTACCCCCAGGGGAATTCGAATCCCCGTTACCTCCGTGAAAGGGAGATGTCCTAGGCCTCTAGACGATGGGGGCTGTATAATAAAAGTATGCAAACCTCTATTTACATATAAATCCTAATAAATTTTCAGAATTATGTCAACCTTTTATATATTGCTATAGTTTAATCTATATTTATAATTAGTCGTGAACGTAAGATTAAATAAATAACTGTTTGACGTATATATGTGACCATATTAATAAATAAATTAAATGCTTCATTCTTATACTCTATCAATGGGTCTTGTTGACCATAGCTTCTCCATCCAATAGATTCTCTTAATAGATTCATTTTCTCTAAATGCTCTTGCCATGCTTGATCAATTTGTTGTAATAGATAATATTTTTCTAACTGTCTAATTAACCCAGGTCGAAGTTGTTCTAAGTAGCTTTCTTTTAAACTATATGTTATATGTAGTTGCTCGTAGAAGAAAAATTTGATTTCTGATATATTCATTTTTGATATATTTGTATTTGCAGAAGAAATTTTGAAGTTTAATAATTGACTAATTTGTTTGACACGATTTTCTTTTAGTTTTATATTACTATCTCTTTTGCATGTATCGAGTATAGCATCTATAGTACTTTCTCCATATTCTAGTATGCAATCACGTGTGAATGTTGATTCTAAAATACGTCTTCGTTCATTATAAATAGCTTGTCTTTGATTATTAATAACCTCATCATAGTCAAAAAGTTGTTTACGTACGTCATAGAAATATGATTCAACTTTTTTTTGTGCTGAATTCAAGCTTTTAGTTAAGATAGTTGATTCAATAGGCGTATCTTCATCAATATTTAATTTTTGCATTAATTGGGAGATTCTATCACCTCCAAAAATTCTTAATAAATTATCTTCTAAACTTAAGAAAAAACGAGATGAACCTATATCACCTTGTCTTCCAGATCTACCTCTTAGTTGATTGTCTATTCTTCTGGATTCGTGTCTTTCTGTTCCAATTACATATAAACCACCTAAATCTAAAACTTCTTGTTTTTCTTGATCACATATAGTTTTATATATACATAAAAGATTTGAATATGTATTTAGTATTGTTGTATCCAATGAGTTATTTTGATTCTTTACAGTTTGATTATTAATTAGTGTATCTATATAGTTATCAAGATTATATCTAGTTTTTAATATTTGTATATTTTCATAATGGATTTTTTGTAGTATTTGATTAATGTCTTTACTATAAGTGTAATTTATATATTTTTCATTGATTTGCTTGTTTATATAATCAGTTAATGTAATTTTAGACATTATATAGGGATTACCTCCCAGCATAATATCTGTGCCTCTTCCAGCCATATTAGTTGCTATAGTTATAGAGTGTTTTCGACCAGCTTGTGCAATAATCTCTGACTCCCGAGCAATATTTTCTGGCTTAGCATTTAGTAAATTATATTTAATATTTAATTCACTTAACATAATAGCTAAAAATTCAGATTTTTCAACATTTGTTGTTCCAATTAATGTAGGTTTACCTATTTTATACATATCAAAGCATTCATTGGCTATAGCTTGCCATTTATTGTATTCACTTTTATAAACTAAATCAGGTAAGTCCTTTCTCATATTTTTACGGTTAGTAGGTATAACAATAACTTCTAGTGAATAAATTTTATCTAATTCTAGCTCTTCTGTTTTTGCCGTTCCTGTCATTCCTGAGAGCTTATTATAAAGCAAAAAGAGGTTTTGATATGTAATAGATGCTAAGGTCTTGTTTTCTTGTTGTATTTTTACATTTTCTTTACTTTCAATTGCTTGATGTAAGCCATCGCTCCACCTTCTGCCTTCCATAATTCTGCCTGTAAATTCATCAACAATGACTACTTCTTGATTTTTAATTATATAGTGTCTATTACGAATAAATAATTCTTTTGCTTTTAATCCATTTAATATATAAGGAACCCAAACGTTATTTATATCGTATAAATTCTTAATATTAAGGTATTCTTCACATTTTATGATACCTTCTTCTGTTAAATTAATGTTTTTAGCTTTTTCATCTATTTCGTAATGTATATTAGTTAAAAGTGTATCAGCTAATTTAGATGCAGCCTTGTATTTATCTATGGACGCTTCAGTTGGTCCTGAAATAATTAATGGAGTTCTTGCCTCATCTATCAAAATTGAATCAACTTCGTCAATAATCGCAAAATTAAAGGTTCTTTGCACTAAATCTTTCTTGTGTATATTCATATTGTCTCTTAAATAGTCAAACCCAAGTTCACTATTTGTAATATATGTTATATCACAGCTATATGCTATATGCCTTTCTTCAGTAGTCATGAATTGTTTAATTAATCCAACATTAGTATCTAAGTACTTTAAGATTTGAGATGCTAATAAAAAGTCGCGTTCTGCAAGATATTCATTCACTGTTATAATATGTACACCTTTTTTACTAAGAGAGTTTAAATATGCAGCTACTATCGCAACTAATGTTTTGCCTTCACCTGTTTGCATTTCAGCTATTTGCCCTCTATGTAAAACAATAGCTCCTATTACTTGTACATCAAATAAGGTTAAATTGATAGCTCTTTTAATAGCTTCTTTTACACAAGCATAAGCTTCAGGCAAAATTTCATTTAATGTCTTTTGCTCTTTGATAAGACTAATAAATGATTGAGTTTCCTGTTTAAGCTCTTTGTTTGAGTATTGACTAATTTTTTCTTCATGTTTTTTAACTTTTTCGATTATAGATTCTATTTTTTTAGTTTTATTGCTAAACAAAAAATTAAACATAATGTAATTATTATTAGTATTTATTTTGAAACTAAATTTGTAATGTGAGAAGGGAAAAATTCGTATATTATAGCCAAGATTTGTTTTTTACAATATATTTTATATTTTCTTCCCCATATTATATCTTTAGAATTGAAATGGTGTTCTAAATATATAGAATGACCACAATAAATTTCTTCTATACTTCTATATATATCTATGCCAGATTCAAGAAATAATTGTCCTACTGGAATATTGTCGCTTAAGTATAGGTTGGAATATTTGTTAATATACCATAATGATTGGGCAAAGGTTAATTTATTATTATCTGTGTCTTTTAGCCAAACTTGTCGTATGATTTGTTTCTTGTTGGTATAAGTTTGCGTATATTGTTTTTTTATATCTACATTGATTATCTTATTTGTTATAGAGTTTAAGTTTTGCGTAAATGAGCCATCACTTGCTAGTATTAATTTCCAAGTTTTAGGAATAGGAGTTTTAATAAAATTATTAGATATTTCTAAATTTATAGTTTTGTAAAATTTGTATTTATTGCTTATATATATCATAAAAATCAACTATATAATTATAAAAAGTTAAATATTTAATATCATATCAATTGTCTAAATATTAAATATGGTTTTAATATGATGATGTAGAATAATTTATATAAGTGTTATTTGCAATATATAACTCACTATTTTTGTTGTTAGTAAATTATTATGGACAAATAATTTGATAGTGTTTTAACGCTTAAGACTTACTTAGTAACGATCTTCCGCTCATTACTTCAGGTATTTTTATCGCCATTAGTTCAAGTATCGTTGGTGCTATATCGGCTAAACTTCCATTTTCTCTCAGAGTTTTTCTACTCCTATTCTCATTCTCTATTAATATGAATGGGACAGGATTAGTGCTGTGAGATTTACATGGTTTATTATCTTTTGTAAGCATAAGTTCAGCGTTGCCGTGATCAGCTGTAATAATTATTGTAGCATTATATTGTTGCCCATGAGATATTAGTTGCTTTATGCATAAATCAATTGTTTCTATAGACTCTATAGTAGCTTGCATGTTCCCTGTATGACCAACCATATCAGGATTAGCATAATTAATGACAATAAATTGATATGATTTACGATTTATAGCTTTAATTGCACGCTCAGTAATTTTTTGTGCAGACATCCTTGGTTCTAGGTCATATGTATCTACTAAAGGACTGGATATTAATTCTCTATCTTCACCTGGAAATGGTTCCTCAACACCTCCATTGAAAAAATATGTAACATGTGCGTATTTTTCTGTTTCTGCTAGTCTAAATTGCTTAAAACCATTATTTGATATAATTTCTCCTAGAAAATTCGATTTAGATTCACTAGGAAATGCTATAGGTATTTTGATGTTTCTATCGTACTGCGTAAAAGTGATGATATGTAAATTTTTTAGTGATTTTGTTATAAATCCTTTAAAATGTGGCTCTGCGAACGCATGTAGTAATTGCCTCATGCGATCAGGTCTGAAATTAAAAAAAATGAGGCTATCGTTATTTGAAATGCTTCCCTTTCTTATGCGAGTTGGAGGTATAAACTCATCAGATGTACCTTCTGTGTAATATTTATTAATAGTTGTTATAGCACAACTAACCTTCTGGATGCAGTCTTCTGTCAAAATTTTATAGGCTTTTTCTGTTCTTAACCATCTGCAATCTCGATCCATACTATAATATCTTCCGCTAAGCGTACAAATATTAATATTGTTATAGTTCTCTATTTCTTTAGAAATAGACCTAATGTAAGTTTTAGCTGAGTATGCTTCAGTATCTCTTCCGTCTGTAATTATATGTATACATATGTCTTTGTGTTTATTTTGAAGTATATGAATTAGCTTAATTAGGTGATTTATATGAGAGTGTACACCTCCGTCTGAACATAATCCTATTATATGCAATTTATTATTCTTGGAATATTTATTAGTAGATATTTCATTAAGTACAGCATTTTGAGAAAAAGTCCCGTCATCAATAGCTTTGTTTATACGTACTAGATCTTGATTAATAACTCTGCCAGCACCAATAGTAGTATGGCCCACCTCTGAATTGCCCATTTGTTCATTAGGTAAACCTACATATTCTCCAGAAGCATTAAGTAATGTATGAGAGTAGTCTCTTAAAAGCCTATCAATTGTAGGTGTATGGGCTTTTTTAATAGCATTTCCTTTTATATCATGGGAATAGCCCCATCCATCAAGAATTGTTAAAATAATAGGTTTTATATGATTATTCATGTAAGTAATGACAAATTTATATCAATTGTTATCAGTGAAACTTAGATTTAAACTTTGAATGGGTATAAGTCAGTAGTATAAGGATTGATTGATTTTTTCTTTTGAAAAAGAAGCTAGAAATAATTTAGGATTTATTTCTAGCTTGTAGATCCTTGTTTTATAAGTTATAAAAAAATATGTGAGATTATGTTTAGTTTGTTTTAACTTAAAGCGTTTATTGCATAATCTAAATATGTGTTAGCTTCATTAGCTGCCTGACCTGATAGTCCATGACTACTTTTTGCATACTGTAAAGCTTCTATATACCAGCTTGGTGATAGTTCAAAACTACGATTAATTTCTTCCAAGCCTGCTACTAGATATTCATCCATAGGTCCAGTTGCTCCTACAACTAAACAATATGTAGTCATTCTTAAGTAATATCCGATATCTCGAGCACATTTTGCTTTTCCAATGGCACTTGATGCATATGTCGGTCCTGGCATCTGTGTTACAAATGGAAACTTTGTGTATACAGCTTGGGCCGCACCAGTAATTAATCTTTGGGCATTATTAGTTAATGACTTTGCTGCTTCTAAACTTGCACTAGCACGCTGATATCTGCCATTAATTGATTGTAATTCCCCATTACTTAAAAATCTTCCTTGGCTATCTGCTGATGCAATAGCTTCTGTTATGGGTGTTTTCATAGTATTTAATTTCTATTATTTTTATAAGGTCTATTTTATATCTTTAAAATCATTGATTTTATACAACTGCAACAGCAGCTCGATCAAAATATACTCCTAGCTCTGAGACTAGAGAGCTGCAATCGCCCATAGGTACACCGTTTAAATCATTTGCTAAGGCAACAGAAGCTTCTTTCATTTTTTGTATAGCTACAGCGACAGATGTTCCAGGTGTACCTAATGCTTGATATGTTTCACGTAAACCGTTTAAACATCTATCATCTAATACGCTTGAATCCCCTGCAATCATAGCATAACTTACATATCTTAATACAATCTCCATATCTCTTAAACATGCAGCCATACGTCTACTGGTATATGCGTTACCACCAGGTTGAACTAATTGAGGCTGTTCAGCAAATAAAGATCTTGCAGAGTTAGTTACTATTGCAGAAGCATTGGAATTGATTTTGTTTACTATATCTAATCTTTTATTGCCTTCAGCAACCATTTCGCTTAATGCATCTAATTGTTTATTGCTTAAGAATTCTCCTCTAGCATCAGCTTGCGCTACTACTTTTGCAAATGCGTCTAGCATATTATGTATTATTCTCCTTAATTATTTATCTAAAGACTATCAAATAAAATTTATTTAATTAGTTCTAGATATATAATTATATATTTTCATAATGTTTTTTCATAAAAACATATATTACAAGTAGAACCTTCTGTTAATCACTAATTATTTCAGGCTGAGTTATCTCATCTACCATTTCTATAATAGCTCTAATAATAGGTTTCATCATAGTGTCATCCACTATATCAATATCTTCATATTTTCTCCTTTTTGCCCTATTTGCTATCTGCATAGTAATTTTATATCTATTATTAGATGCTTCCAATAGCTCTTCTGTTTTGTAAATGACTTCTTTGATTTCTGTATTATGGTATGTCATATATGGTATTAAATTAAATTTATATTAGTATCTATTAGTGTGTTGAATTTTTCTTTGTATGATATGTAATACTATATCAGTAATGTTTTTGTATAAAAAAATTATAGAAAAATATTGACTCTTTATACATTGTAGTTTTAATCATATTAGTATGAAATTATTGAAGTACTTTACTCATAAATTAAGTAAATCACCTGGTTACCCTTCTATTACTAAGGAAAGGGATGCTTGTGGAGTTGGTTTTATTGCTCGTATAAATCATCCACCATCTCATGGTATAATTCTTAAGGCTTTACATGCCTTAAATTGTATGGAACACAGAGGTGCATGTAGTGCTGATAACTCTTCAGGTGATGGAGCTGGTATTACCACCCAAATACCATGGAAATTGTTATGTAAATATATTCCAGATAAATATATTAATCAATATAAAAATATTGGTGTAGCTATGATATTTATGCCTCAAGAGAATATAAATCATATTAAGCAAATAGTAGATTGGGTTTTAAAGGATCATGATTTATGGTTATTGAATTGGCGTCACGTACCTGTTGATGAATCTGTTTTAGGTAAACAAGCAAGAGCTAATCAGCCAACAATTTGGCAATGTATTGTAGCATCTAATTATTTAAGTGGTGATGAGTTAGAAAGAAAGTTATATATTGTTAGAAAGACTCTTGAAAAAGTTGTGTCACAGACAAATGAAATTCATCATAAGCAGTTCTATGTTTGTTCTTTCTCGTCTAGAATTATTGTTTATAAAGGCATGGTACGCTCAGAGGTTTTGGGTCAGTACTATTGTGATTTATATCATAAAGATTATGAAAGTATTTTTGCAATGTATCATCGCAGATTTAGTACAAATACAATGCCTAAATGGCCTTTAGCTCAACCTATGCGTTGTATGGCACATAATGGCGAAATAAATACTTTACTAGGTAATCTTAATTGGATGAATTCTAAGCAATCATTATTAAAACATAATTACTGGAAAGATTACCAGCAATTATTAATACCTTTTACTAATGTTGAAAATAGTGACTCAGCTAATTTAGATTCTGTATTAGAATTGTTGGTTCAATCTGGTAAAAGCCCCCAAGAGGCTTTAATGATTTTAATTCCTGAAGCATACAAGCAACAACCAGAACTAGAAAAATACCCTGAAATTGTAGATTTTTATGAGTATTATAGTAATTTACAAGAACCTTGGGATGGCCCTGCATTAGTGGTGTTTTGTGATGGTAAAATTCTAGGTGCAACTTTAGATCGTAATGGCTTACGTCCTGCAAGGTATTTAGTAACAAAAGATGATTACGTAAGTTTATCTTCTGAAATGGGTGTATATGCAGATTTAACGTATGTTTCTCAAAAAGGTAGATTGGGACCAGGCCAAATTTTTTGTATAGACATAGAAAAAAATCTCATTTTAGATAATTGGGCTATTAAACAAAATATTGCTCAAAAATTTCCTTATAAATCTTGGCTAAAGAAATCTCAGATGGTTTTGAAGCCGGAGAACTATTTAGATAATATTAATGAGGAAGTTATACAAATTACTCGCCTTCATACTATATTTGGCTATACTAATGAAGATGTGGAGCTTGTAATAGAACATATGGCTAGTTCAGCTAAGGAGCCTACGTTTTCTATGGGTGATGACACACCTTTAGCTATTTTATCTAATAAACCCCATTTACTATATGATTATTTTAAGCAAAAATTTGCACAAGTTACAAATCCTGCTATTGATCCTTTACGAGAAAGCCTGGTAATGTCATTAGAAACACATTTAGGTTCTAAGGGTAATTTATTAGAACCAAGTCAATATAAATCTAAGTCTCTAAAAATAAACTCGCCCATTCTGAATGAACAAGAGCTAAAGCAGTTAAAGCAATACGATATTAATGTTGCAACAGTCAGTACAATATTTGAGCAAGATTCGCAGAGTATTAATTTTTTAACTACAATTAATGATATCTGTGATCAATGTGTTGACTATATTAATCAAGGTTCAGAGATTATTGTTATTAGTGATCGTGCTGATAAATTAACGGCCAACAAAGCTTATCTACCACCATTGCTTATTGTAGGTGCTATACATCATTATCTAATCAAAAAACAGTTGAGACATAAAGTCTCTTTAATAGTAGATACAGGACAATGCTGGAGCACACATCATTTTGCTTGTTTAATTGGTTATGGTGCTAGTGCAGTATGCCCATATCTTGCTTTTTTAACTGTTAGAAAATGGTGGAATAGCACTAGAACTAAAAAATTAATGGCCAATGGGAAGTTGCCTAAGCTGACTATTTATGAATCTCAAGATAATTATAAAGTGGCTATAGAAAAAGGTTTATTGAAAATTCTCTCAAAAATGGGTATTTCATTATTGTCGAGTTATCACGGCGCACAAATATTTGAAATTTTAGGTTTGGGACAAGAGTTAGTAGATTTGGCTTTTGCTGGTACAATCTCTTCTTTGGATGGTATGCAGCTTTATGAGTTATCCATGGTAGAGATGTCTAGATATAATGCTGCTTTTATAAATGAAGTACCTAAAAAATTACCTAACTTGGGTTTCGTGCAATATAGACCTAGTGCTGAATATCATGTAAATAATCCTGAAATGTCTAAAACTTTACATAAAGCTGTAAGGAATAAAGATATACAATTATATTCTAAATACAAAAGACTATTAAATGATAGACCTCCTACTAATCTAAGAGATTTATTGCAATTTTCAAGTACAAAACAAGCTATAAGTTTGGATCAAGTTGAACCAGTCGAATCAATTCTTCAAAGGTTTTGTACAGGTGGTATGTCTTTAGGTGCCTTGTCTAGAGAAACGCATGAAACTTTGGCTGTTGCTATGAATAGAATAGGTGGTAAATCAAACTCCGGGGAAGGAGGAGAAGATAGTAGTAGATTTAAGCCAATCTTTACAGATAAATTAGGCGTGTCTAACGACTTCCCTTATTTAAAAGGATTAAAAAGTAATGATGTTGCAAGTTCTGCAATTAAGCAAATAGCATCAGGACGTTTTGGTGTTACTCCTGAGTATTTGATTAATGCTAAACAGTTAGAAATTAAAATTGCGCAAGGAGCTAAACCAGGAGAAGGTGGGCAATTACCAGGTAAAAAGGTGAGTCCTTATATTGCACAATTAAGAAATTGTAAGCCAGGTGTTACATTGATTTCTCCTCCTCCTCATCATGATATTTATTCTATAGAAGACTTAGCTCAGCTTATTTTTGATTTACATCAAATTAATCCTAAAGCACAAGTTTCAGTAAAATTAGTTGCTGAAGCTGGTATCGGAACTATAGCTGCAGGTGTAGCTAAGGGTAATGCTGATATCATTCAAATTTCTGGCCATGATGGTGGCACAGGTGCTTCTCCATTAAGTTCTATTAAACATGCAGGTAGTCCTTGGGAGTTGGGCCTAACAGAAGTACATCAAACGTTAGTTGAGAATAATTTGAGAGATAGAGTGCTTTTAAGAGTAGATGGTGGTTTAAGAACAGGACAAGATATTATTTTAGCTGCTTTAATGGGGGCTGAGGAATTTGGTTTTGGAACTATTGCTATGATTGCAACAGGTTGTGTCATGGCTAGAATATGTCATACTAATAATTGTCCTGTTGGTGTTGCGACACAGAGAGAAGATTTAAGAAAAAGGTATCCGGGTATACCATCCGATTTAGTCAATTTTTTTATTTTTATAGCAGAAGAAGTTAGGGAAATATTAGCAAATCTAGGTTATACGTACTTAAGTGAAATTATTGGTCTTAATAATTTATTAAAGCCTAGAAATTTAAATTTAACTAAGACATCTAACTTAAAGTTAGATGTTCTAACTAATAAAATTTATAAGCCATATACCGAAAATTTGCATAAACAAGTTCATGATAATGGATATGTTTTAGATGATGCCTTACTGGATGATCCGGATATTTTAAATTCAATAGAATCTCATCTTGATATTAGTAAACAAGTAAAAATTTCTAATACAGATAGATGTGTTGGTGCAAGAATATCAGGTGTATTAGCTAAAAGATATGGTAATAGTGGTTTTCGAGGAAGTTTACAGCTAGATTTTCAAGGTGTAGCAGGGCAAAGTTTTGGTGCTTTTATATCACAAGGTATGCATTTGAGTTTAATTGGTGAAGCTAATGATTATGTTGGTAAAGGAATGAATGGTGGCGAAATTATAATTATTCCTCCATCTAGTGATATTGTGCAATCTTTTGATCAAGTTATTATTGGCAATACATGTTTATATGGAGCTACAGGGGGGTATTTATTTGCATATGGTCAGGCTGGAGAGCGTTTTGGTGTTAGAAATTCTTTAGCTCAAGCTGTAGTTGAAGGTGTTGGTGATCATGCTTGTGAGTATATGACAGGAGGTTTAGTTGTTGTTTTAGGTAAATTTGGGAGAAATATAGGTGCTGGTATGACAGGTGGACTAGCATATTTTTTAGATGAAAATTATGATCTTTTATCTAAAGTTAATACAGAAATTGTAAAAGTTCAATCAGTTACTACTAGAGAAGCAGAAGAGCAATTAAAAAATATTATAGAATTATATGAAATAAAAACAAAGAGTATAAAAGCAAAAAAAATACTTGACAATTGGTCATTATATTTACCTATGTTTCAACAAATAGTTCCTCCTTCAGAGCAAGAAAGCCCATTGACAAATTTTCAGTATTCAGCATTTAAGAATATATTAAATGAACTATAGCTAATAGATATATAGTGCATACTTTTTAAATACATAACTTTTTATAAAGTTTTACTGTATTTCATAATCATATAATAGTATTCTATTGTTATAAAAATATTAATTATGGTTAACCCTTATGGCTCATAGTGTAAAAGTGTATGATACTTGTATAGGATGTACTCAGTGCGTTCGTGCTTGTCCATGTGATGTTTTAGAAATGGTTCCCTGGGATGGATGTAAGGCTGCTCAAATTGCTTCTGCTCCAAGAACAGAGGATTGTATAGGTTGCAAAAGGTGTGAAACAGCATGCCCAACCGACTTTCTAAGTGTCCGTGTTTATTTAGGAGCTGAAACGACAAGAAGTATGGGTTTAGCATATTAAATAAAATGAAAGTACAAGTTTAAGTAGATATATCCAATTAGATAATATTAATATTTATCTAATTGGGGGAAAATATAAATTTATTATAGAATAGTAGCATCATTATGAATTTAGCTATAACTAGGTTAAAAAGAGATTTAGAAAACAAGCAGGTTATCAAAATAATAGCGGGTTTATCTAATTTTAATGTTACAAGTGTTATAAAAACTGTAAAAGCAGCTGAAATAGCAGAAAGTACATATGTAGATGTTGCATCAAACCCAAAGCTTGTAAAAATATTAAAGTCTTTGACTCACTTGCCAGTATGTGTTTCTTCTATAGATCCTCAAGAACTTTATGATTGCTTACTAGCAGGTGCTGATATTCTAGAGATAGGTAATTTCGATGCTTTCTATTCTAAGTATATATATTTTTCAACATCTCAAATAATTAATCTGACAAAAGAAATTCAATCTTTCTCAAAAAATAATCCATTATGTGTAACTATTCCTCATATTTTATCTTTGAGTGATCAACTTAATCTAGTTCAGCAACTTCAAAAATTAGATGTTACTATGGTTCAAACAGAAGGTTCTACAAATAAAACACAACTTATACCCATGATTAGTTCACCTATCATACATTCAACTAATCTCTCTTCATCTACTTTGTCTGCTTCTTATAAGTTGTCTAAATATACTAATATACCGGTTATAGCATCTTCATGTATAAATTCGCTTTCAGCGTCAATAGCTATATCTCATGGGGCCTCAGGTATAGGCATTTGCTCTGCACTACAAGATTTAAATTTAATTAATCAAAAGGTTGACTATATTAATCAGCTGAAATTTTCAATATCTTCTTACAGAACAGGAATATTAACCCCTTTGATGAAAGCTTCTATGAAGGTTAATGCTGCTTAATGTATAAAATCAATATATTAATGATTATTTAAATACAGTATGAATAAATTAAGATCAACAAGTTTTTGGACAAGCTTGAAAAAAGTTATTATGTTTGTAATTTTGACTTCGATGATTATAGTTATACTATCTATTTATAGTTTGAAAAAAAACAAGGTTATTCGCTATTTATAGAGTTTTATAATGCTTTTGGTATATCTATTGGTACAAATGTAAAAATGAGAGGAGTTAATATTGGCTCTGTTAAAGACATAAAATTGAGATTAAATACAGTTATTATTTTAATTGATATAAAATCAACCGATATTCTAATACCTAAAAATTCTATAATAGAGGCTACTCAAACAGGTTTACTGAAAGACACAACAATTGATATTACGCCTTTAGAGATTTTAGATACTAATGAAATCTTTTATATTGATCATTTTTCAAGTCATTGTTACAAATCTAGAGTTTTATGTAATTATCATCATTTATATGGAGAAAGAGGTATAAATTATGATGATTTAATACGTGCTACTACACGGATTTCTCAGCGTTTTGATGATCCTCGTTTTTTTAATCTCTTTTATTTATTAGTACAAAGGTTGAATAATGTATCTAATATTATGTTAAACTTTACGTATGACGTTAATAAAATTACTTTCTTAATAGCGTCCTACTTGGACCAATATGTTACTGAAAATTTTTAATAATTATTTATTCAATATAATTATCTTATTTATTATTGTTCTTAATTATGTCAAATAGAAAAACAATATCCTTAGATTTTTTAAAACCTGTTTTAGAACTTGAATATCAAATTCAACAATTAAGTAAAGTAGCTAATACAAGTAAGTTGCAAATAGATCAAGAGCTTAAATCTTTTCAAGTAGAATTGGGAGTTCTAAAAAAAGATATCTTCAGTTCTTTGACGCCTTTACAAAGATTGCATTTAGTTCGTCAAGCAGATAGGCCTACTACTTTAGATTATATTCCCCATTTAATGGATCAATGGATTGAGGTACATGGAGATAGAGCTGGTGGAGATGATTCAGCAATGGTTACAGGTATAGGTAGATTTAAAGGTAAAACAGTAGTATTTATTGGCCACCAACGAGGCAAAGATACAAAGGATAATGTCATCAGAAATTTTGGTATGGCTTCTCCTGGCGGATACCGCAAAGCTTTAAGATTAATGCAGCATGCTAATCGCTTTAATTTTCCTATATTTACTTTTATTGATACACCAGGTGCTTGGGCTGGTATAGAAGCAGAACAGTTAGGCCAAGGTGAGGCTATAGCTGTGAATTTAAGAGAAATGTTTTCATTTAATGTTCCTATTATATGTACTGTATTAGGTGAAGGAGGTTCAGGTGGAGCTTTAGGAATAGGTATTGGGGATAAAATATTAATGTTGGAGTATGCGGTATATACTGTAGCAACTCCAGAAGCTTGTGCAGCGATATTATGGAAAGATAGTAAAAAATCATTAGAAGCTGCAGAAGCTTTAAAAATTACTTCTGCAGACCTACAATTATTAGGTATTATAGATGATGTTATTGAGGAACCTATAGGTGGCTCGCAGTCAAATTCCATATGCGCAGCTAATATCTTGAAAAATAAGTTAGATTATGAGTTAAATAATTTAATGAATCTATCAAGTGATGAAAGGAAAGAAATGAGATATAATAAATTTCGTAAAATGGGAACTTTCTATGAAGTTTTATGATATATACAATGAATTAAGCTTTGTATATAATACACAAAGCTTAATTCATTAATTTGGTATGGATAATTATTTTAGAACATTTATATAGCTTAATCCAAGAATTACTCCGGCACCAGCAATATGTCCTAAACTTGTAGTTGCTAATAATTCAGGCAATCCAAAACCTTCTAAGCCTGCTAAAGGTACTGATGGCCCTAAACCTCTAACTTGAATAGCATATCTACCGATCCCGATACAAATTAAGTTACAAATAATCATAATAATAGCAATTTTTAATGACCATGTTGGTACTTGAGATAAGGTTGCTATTAAGGCGTTAGTATAAACTGTATTTAAAATCATATTATGTATTGTATAAACCGTGATTTAACATAATATATATTACATTATTATGTTCTATTCAATTACTAAAAGCAGATAATTGTTTATATAAAAAATTATTAATTACTTTTAAGAAGGTATCCAACCGTAGCTATGTAGACCTTTACCTAAAAAATTTACCCCTAGATAGCAAATCCATATAACTAAAAAGCCTATGGAAGCTAAAATAGCTGGTTTTTTACCTTGCCATGATTTAGTTAATCTAGTATGCAAATAAGATGCAAAAATTAACCAAGTGATAAGAGCCCATGTTTCTTTAGGGTCCCAACTCCAATAAGAGCCCCATGCTTCATTAGCCCATATAGCTCCTGCAATTATGCCAATAGTTAGTAGGGGAAAACCCAAACCAATGGTTCTATAACTTAAGTTGTCGATTCTTTCTAATAAATTAATATTTTTAGGTTGATCTGTGTATATTATGTATAAATTAGGAATATTGTATTTTAGTTCAGCATTATTTAAAGAATTATAATTATAAGATTTACCCTTCAAATTTACATTCTTTCCTCTAGATACAATTAAGAACAGAATAGATAATAAAGATCCTATAATTAGTGTTGCATAACTGATCATCATAATACTAACGTGCATCATTAGCCAATTGGATCTTAATGCTGGAACTAGGGGTGAAGCTTTTTTCATATCTATAGGTAAGGATATAGTAGCAAATGCTATAGTAAATAAAGATATGGGAGTACTAATAGCGCCTATTAATTTACTATTATTTTGCTTTTCTAATATTAAATGTACTATAGTAGTTCCCCAACTTAGAAATAGTAAAGATTCATAGAGATTACTTAAAGGAAAATATCCATGTGTTGACCATCTAATAAGTAATGCTATACCTATAGCTATATTTGTTATAATTGTAATAAGTCTGGCCAAATTTCCTATACTCTGTGATTGTGGGAATACTATATTAAACCAATAAGATATTAGCGCAATCATTAATAATCCAAAAGATAAGTTAACAAGATGATTTTCTATTGAAGTCCAATTCATATTATTTTTTTATAACAATTATAATACTCTTTAGTATTATAATTGTTAATTATAGTATATATATTTTATATAAAAACATAAGAAGTTACGTTGTTCTGAATAGAATGAGTTGTGTAATTTTTATTAAGCTTTTAATAATTTGTATGTGTAATTTATATAACACATACAAATTATAAAGATTATATAGAGCTTCTTGTCAGTATAAACATGATAAGTATTATTTTAGCAGAAAGAGTTGATTATATAGTCTAATGCTGAACCATATTCAAGGCCAGCTTGTGCAGACATATCTCTAGGTACGCACAGTCTATCTCTAGAGTATGCGAATGCTGCAACATAAGAAGCTCCTGGAAGATTTAGTGCTCTATATACTTCACGAGCTCCTGCAATACCCCATTCATCAAGAGGGCCTGTACCGCCAACTACTAAGCAATAATTAACCAAGCGCATATAGTGATCAATATCTCTATAGCATTTATTGATTTTTTCTTGGCTATCGCCGGCTTCACCAGAGTTTTTTAAATAAGTATATTTTGCAAAGCAAGCATCTCCAGCTTCTTTAACAACAGCTTCGTGGTTGCCAGCTAGCTTTTCTGCAGCTTCTAGTCTAGCTGCAGCCCTTTGAATATTACCTTGTACTGATTCAAGATCAGAACTAGAAGGGAATCTTCCTGCTGCGTCAGCAGCACTAATAGTTGTAGTAATAACTGATTTCATTTTATGTCTCCTTCTCAAATTTTAGGCATGTAGTATAATTAGTTGATAGCTGATGCAACTTTATCAAAATAGCCAGCGATTTCTGAAGCTAAAGCAGAACAATCACCACTAGTTGGATCCATTTTGCGTAGAGAAGCTGTATTTGTAACAAAAGCAACTGCAGCTGCTTTCATAATGCTAACAGCTCTTTGAGAAGAGTTAGTCGGTACTCCAAGAGCAATATAAGTCTCTTTTAGACCATTTAAACATCTGTCTTCTAGTACAGAAGGATCTCCCGCAAGAAGCGCATACGATGCATATCGTAAAATGATTTCTCCGTCACGTAAGCATGCAGCCATACGACGATTTGTATAACAATTACCGCCAGGAGCAACTAAGCCTGTATTTTCACAGATCATACCAGATACAGCATCTGATACAACACAGCTGGCATTAGAAACAATTGAATTTACTGCATCTAATCTTTTATTACCATCTGAAATAAATGTTTTAAGAGCTTGTAGATCACTACCACCAACGTAAGCAGCTTTAGTGTCTGAATTTACTACAACTCTAGAAAATGCGTCAAGCATTGAGCTCTCCTTGAATTTTAATATAAGGACTTAGCTGTTTCAGCTGTCAATTTTGTTTTTCAGCCGATGTATTAGTATCGAAACAATAATATATTATATTTAGATAATTACATTGCAACTAATTAATACTCTGTAATATTTTTAAATTAACTATTTATGTAGAATTTTTAATAAAAAATTTAATTAAATTATCTTTTATCATCATTTGCTTCAATGTAGCTAATAAATGTTGTCTTATATTACTCGAATGCAGTTTTTGAATTTTTTGTTTATATAGAGCTAGTTTAAATTCTTGTTCTAGGGTTAATTTATTATAGTTATTCATCAAAGTATTTATTTGTATTATTTTATATAAAATTATATGATTAATTAGCATTTATATAATAATATTAATATCCATATTCTAAAAAAAAATTAAAAATTAATTATAATCTAAGAATAGAGATAAATTCGGAGATACAGCATGTCTATTCCAATATTACAATATTCATTGTCTACTCAAAATCAAAGAGTTGATGGATTTGAATATTTGCCAGGAGAAGAGCAACCTAAGATTTATACAACAGATAATTTACCTACAGCTGTTGAGATGGATGAAATTATTTGGGCAGCATATAGACAAATTTTTAGTGAGCATCAAATTTTAACAAGTACACGTGAAACTTTTTTAGAATCTCAATTAAGATTTAATCAAATCACAGTAAAAGATTTTATTAAGGGTTTATTGTTGTCAGAAGGATTTTATAATCTTAATTATAAAGTTAACAATAATTATCGTTTTGTTGAGATGTGCTTACAAAGAGCTCTAGGTAGAGATGCTTATAACCAAAGAGAGAAGTTGGCTTTTTCTGTAATCATAGGTTCAAAAGGTCTTGAAGTATTTATTGATCTATTAATGAGTAGTGATGAATATATTGAGAATTTTGGCGATAATACTGTGCCTTACCAAAGAAGACGCATCATTGCTCAACGAAGTAAAGGTGAAGTACCATTTAATTTAAAAACACCTCGTATGAATCAAGAATTTTTAATGAAACAAAATATGCCTCAATTACTTTGGGCTGGTCCTGTTAGAAAATTTAGACCGCAAGAGCAGAAGCCAAAGGCAGGAGATCCAGCATTATTTCTTAATATGGTAACTGATGTTTCTACTGCGAGTATTAACTAATATAAGTTGAGAGCCTTTTAATAATTATAATTATGAAGGCTCTAAACAGTAGTTCAATTTTCTTATTAACTTCCTAATTTGAATGAATCTACAAATAATCCATAGATGATTCCAATACGAATACAATTAAAGAGCTGAAATACAGAATGTTTAAAATACTGATTTTTATAGTAAACTTTGCTAATTACTTCATTTGAACTAACAATTAAAGATCCTGTAATTATTGTCCAATCGCCAGTTTGAGCTGGTATAGTTGACAATGCTGTGGATAAAAAAAACCTAAGAATAAACTCATTAATCTTACACTTAAATATTTTAGGTTATAATTGAACTTAGGATTAAATTGTATAAAAATCATAGAATACTATTGTATTAATTATTACTACATATCTTGTTCACTTAATGCTTTAATCATATGATTAAAAGGTTTGTTAATTAAAATTTTATCTCTATCACTTGAAAAAATCAGCTCATTTTGTATTATTTGACTTAATAACTCTATGCTTCTTACGGTTGGACTAATAGGTACATTTAAAGAATTGTAAGTATCTTTTAATCCATCTAAGACTCTTTCATCTAAAATATCAGTGCTACCTGCGATTAGTGCATAACTAGCATATCTTAAATAGTATTCAATATCTCTTAAGCATGCTGCATATCTACGGGTTGTATATGAGTTGCCACCAGGTCTTAAAAGTTCAGGTTGCTCTTCATATAATTTAGTGGCAGTTTCTTTGATTATTTTTGATGACTGGCTATTAATTAATTTAATAGCCTGAATTCTAGTCAATGCTGTAGAAAAGTAATCATTAATCTCGTTAATAGCCGTTTTATCTAAATACTTTCCTATTAAATCGTATCTATTTAATATATTAGTAACAGCATCTTGCATTTTAATTATCTCCCAAATTGTATAATATATTTATATGTTTTTATAATGATAAAACTTATATAGTGCTCTTATTGTATTATGTTTCTTTTATAGTTTGTATTCTTGAGTGCAAAATAATTAAAGTCAATATATATTTTACTACTAAATTATTATATTATAGAATTCTGTAATATATTCTTGCAATATGTTTATTAATATAGATCAAAAATATTGTTTAATTAGAGCAACGCAAAAAAATAGGCAAATAATAATGTATTATTATGATAAAAGTATATCAGGTTATCCTGTTTGTTTTATTTCATATCAATCGGCTTTAATATATAGATTACTTGATTTATATAATGATTCTAGTAATTTATCTATAACTCATTTGTTATATATTGCGAAAGAGTTATATAAAGCAGAATTATCTCTATACTTCAAGCAAGTATATATACAAGATTAGAAACTTTATAAGTGATTGAATATTCATTGTGAGTATTCCAGCAAACTCATTAAATTAGGTATAAATATTTAGAGCATGTAACTCAGTGGATAGAGTGTCAGATTCCGATTCTGGTGGTCGAAGGTTCAAATCCTTCCTTGCTCGTTAATAATTCTGGACTATATAAAATGTAGTAAATATATTATAATTATGTTAATTACTTATTTGTGGGGGGTTGTAAGGCTTCTACATACTGGATTATGTTGTAAATTTTGAAGATGAAGGTAAGCTATACTTCATTAATCCTAGCTTATTATAAATGCAAAACATATAATTCTTCCTCTATCTAGAAAAACTGTTACTATATAGTTTTATAGCTATTATTCTAGAAAATTGTTAAATCTATATTTCATAGATTTACCTATTGGTTTTATTGTGAAATGCTCTTTATCATCGTATGTTAAAGTTAAGTGATTAGATTTATTAAGTTTCTTCTTAGCTTATTAAGCTTATTTACTTCATTATGAAAGTATGGACGTGGGTTCAATTCCCACCAGCTCCATATTTGGTAAATAATAATAAGTGTTGATCAATAGCTTAATTTGCTTTGTTGAAATATATATAATATGTTTAATGTAATATATAATTATTATTTATGTGTAATATAAATTTATGGTTTTTCTAATTTAATTTCAATATCTATAGGTAACATGCTTACAGATTTTCTAAAAACAGTTGAAGTCAAGAAGTACAATACGGAAAAAAGCAAAGTAGCTAATTTGAATAAAGATAAATTAACTCATAAAATTATTGTAAAAACCGATAATATACCTCGTGTGTCTAGTAAGTTAACAAAGTATTTCAATAACCAGGGTAGAATTCAAAAAATATTAGAAGATCGAAATTTAATTTCTAGTAATTTTATTAATAAATTAATTAATAAATATTGGCAAGAGATTATTTTTATCTCACCTTCTAGTTCAATTTCAGATAGACAAATTACTCTTTTAAGGTTAGAAGGTGTAGATATTTACAACACTCAAAATAAGAATTTTATGGTACCTTTTGGTAAGGCTCTTGCTTTAGGTCGTATACGATCATCATCTACAAAATCACATTTATATTCAAGTAATAAAGCTCATGTTAAATATATTTGGACAAAGGGTTTAAATATACCATTAATAAACTACTTAATAAAGTATTTCAAGCGCATAGATTGGAATTCAAGTAATAAGAATCTTCTACTTATGAGCCAGCTAAAAGATTATGGACTTCCTTTATTTACTGTTGTAAATGAGTTTAACCAATTGGTCATAGCAGAGCCATATGATTCTTTATTAGGCAGGAAAAATTTAATAGATTTTTTATATGATAGATTAATAAGAACTACTTGTATTGGTGTGAATACACAGCCTACCTATCAAGGTCTGTTTTTTATTAATCCTGATGATGCGTTTGAGTACAGCGAATATGTATATGGTAAGTACTTAAAGCAAAATAAGGATAGTAATTTAAATATTTTTTCGAGTAGATTAGATATATATTATAAACTTCATAAATGTCAATCTTCTCAAATACGTTTTATTGTAATACCAGATCTGAAAGAGTTAGGTTTATTTATGTTTAAGTATCGGTATTATCGCAATATTCGTGTCCATCAAAATCAGTTATGTAATAAAAATTTTTTTCAAGGTCAACCAGTTTATACAATAGATGCTTTAAAAGTTAAAAATAAGATTACAAAACAAGTAGATTTGGTTAATTATAATTATTTATTGAATAAAACAAAGAATTATAATAATAAACAAACTGTATTCATGAATTACGAAACAGCTCTACGTGCTTGGAAAGGATTTAAAGAAAACATGAAAATGTATGATTTACCAGCAACGCCTAAAATAACAGTCTATAATATAGAGAGTCTTATAAAAGATCATGAAAAACAAGGCCAAAATATAAATCCACAGTTATTTTTTATACCTGCACAGGAATCATATAATTTTATAAAACAGTATAATAAAAATGAAGTATCAAAAAGTGTTTTAGATAAAATTTATAAGCGATTAATACCTGTACAGATAGTAGCGAAAAGAATTATATGGTCTTTAACTAGTCGACAGCCTATTAATTGGTAGTAAATACTTTAATATTATTGAGTGAGTAGTAGTTTAATGATTGATTTGGCAGGTTAATTTTATGATCTTGATTTTACTTTCTTGAATAGTATTCAACTACCAACAATTCATTAAGTTGTAATGCTACCCATTCTCTTTCAATAATTGCGTTTACTTTTCCGACAAGTTTTTCTTTATCTAACTCTAAGTGACTAGGTATATTAGCCAAACCGGGAAATCGCATATATTGTTCTATTAAATCTTTTGAAGAAGATTTATCTCTAATAGAGATTATATTGCCTGGTTTACATTGATAACTGCAGATTGAAACAGTTTTATTGTTTATCAAAACATGTCCATGGTTCACAAGTTGTCTAGCAGCTGGTATAGTTGGTGCCATGCCTAATCTGAAGATTACATTATCTAGACGCATTTCTAGCATCTGAAGCAAAATAATTCCTGTAGAACCAGGAACTTTTTTTGCTGCCTTAATAATTCTTAATAGTTGTCTCTCACTTAATCCATAATTAAAACGAAGCTTTTGTTTTTCTTCTAATCTTAAAGCATATTCAGATGGTTTATGGGATTGCTGGCTGTTTTCTCCAGGTGGAAATTGCTTTTTTGATTTTTTTCTTGTTAAGCCAGGTAAATCACCTAATCTTCTACATATACGTAAACGTGGTCCTTTATAGCGTGACATATAGGTTCCTTATCATTATTAATTATTTAAGAATGTTATTATAATATATTCAATATTTAAACACATTCATTTAAGTTTCGCAAAATTTATTTAAGTTAAGCTAAGATGTTTTTTTTGATGTTAGTATCATAATCATATGTTTACCATCTCTTGAGGGCTGTTGTTGAATTTCTGCAACATTACTTAGATCCAATGCCATTTTTTGTAATAATTCAATAGCAAGGTTAGAATGCTGTATTTCTCTGCCTCTAAATGTTATAGTAGCTTTAACTTTATCACCTGCTTGTAGAAATTTTAAAGCTTGATTAATACGTACTTTATAATCATGTGCTTCAATTTTATAGCGCATTTTTACCTCTTTTAAAGATGCGTTATGTTGTTTTTTCTTAGCTTCCTTAGCTTTTTTTTCTTGTGTAAACTTATATTTACCATAGTCTACGATACGACAAACAGGAGGATCTGATTTATCGTTAATAGTTACTAGATCAAGTCCTTCTTGATCAGCAATTTTAAGAGCCTCCTTTGCAGAATATATACCTATTTGAGATCCAGATACATTTATTAATCGTACTCTTGAATATTTTATTTCTTTATTAATTTGTGGGTTATTAGAATCACTTTTTTTGTTTTTTTTAATTTTATCCAATGCACACTTCCTATTTGTAATTTTATTATTAAAAAATCTTGTGAAATATATGACATTTATTATACCATTATATAAAGTAGAAAAAAATCTAGCCATAATATAAATTATATGAAACATACACTATCAGTACTTGTAGAAGATGAAGCAGGTGTTTTATCTAGAATCTCTAATTTATTTGCTAGGAGAGGATTTAATATAGCTAGCTTAGCTGTTGGGCCAACTGAGAGAGTTGGTGTATCTCGTATTACAATGGTTGTATCTGGTGATAATAGAACAATTGAGCAACTGACAAAACAATTGTATAAACTAATTAATATTTTAAAAGTACAAGATGTAACAAATATACCTTCCGTTGAACGTGAATTAATGCTAATTAAAATACAAGCTTGTAGACAAGAGCGTACTTCTGTTTTAGAGATAGCAGAAATTTTTAGAGCTAAAGTAGTAGACATAGCTAATGAATATTTAACACTAGAGGTTATAGGCGATCCTGGGAAGATATCTGCTATGGAGCAATTATTAAATCAATATACTATTGCTGAAATTGCACGTACAGGAAAAATATCGCTTACTAGATCCTCTAATGTCAATACAGAATTTTTAAGGAAAACGTGGACAAAACAAAATTGACCTTTCTTATTATGATAGATCAGTATATTTTCATTGTAGCCATTTTCCCGGTCTTTCTGTAAAAGATAAGCATTCTTTTAAATCCCATTCAAATTCATTATGGTCAATATAATTAATATTTATAATAGTTCTGTTAGGAGAAAAATTACCCTTATTTAAGGTTTTTTTTTTATGCTGTTTCTCGATCAGACTATACGTTATACAATTTGTAGCATGTCTACAGTTAATACATATACACATATGATATCTCAATGATTTATGGGGGTGGAGGGACTTGAACCCTCACGATCTAAATATTGATCAACAGATTTTAAGTCTGTTGTGTCTACCATTCCACCACACCCCCTTTTATTAAAATAATTATTGTAGGCGGTACCCAGATTTGAACTGGGGATAAAGGATTTGCAATCCTCTGCCTTACCGCTTGGCTACACCGCCTAATTAAAATTAATTTCTCTATATCGTACTGAAAATTTATATCAATTGTCAATAAGCGAATTGTTTTTTTCTAATTTTTATATTAAAAACAACCTGCTTTTCAAAATATCTTCTGATTGTATAGTCACTAAATCACTTTTAGTCAATACTTTATCACCACTAATAAAAATACGATTAGCTTGCCTCATACGTGCTCTATCAATAGCATTACGTATACTTCTTGCATTAGCAAAGTGAGGTTGTTTCATCCTTCTAGCAGCATACTCAAGAAGTACTTGATCAGCTTCTGGAGCAAATCTATATTGCTGTTCTTCTAGCATTAGTTTAGCTATTTCTAATAGTTCTTCTGCTGTATAATCAGGAAAATCTACGTGATTAGTTACTCTAGAAGATAATCCTGGATTTGATTCATAAAATTTTTCCATTCTATCTTTATAGCCAGCAAAAATTACTACTAGATCATCTCTCTGATTTTCCATAACCTGTAATAAAATTTCTATAGCCTCTGCACCATAATCTCTTTCATTATCTGGCTTATATAAGTAATAAGCTTCATCTATGAAAAGTACGCCACCCATTGCTTGTTTAAGAACCTCTTTAGTTTTAGGTGCAGTATGTCCAATATATTGTCCAACTAAGTCATCACGTGTTACTGTCATTAAATGACCTTTTCTAATATATCCTAATCTATTTAGTATATCTGCCATTTTCATCGCAACAGTTGTTTTACCTGTTCCAGGACTGCCTGTAAAAGACATGTGTAGGCCGGGATTGCCTGAAACTAAACCTAAATTATTTCTTAATCTGTCTATTAATAAAAGCGCTGCTATTTCTTTAATTCGTGTTTTTACTGGTCTTAAACCTATTAATTCTTGGTTTAATTCATCGATTACTTCTTGAATTTGAGTTTTATCGTATTCTTCTTGTAAGTTTACAAGAGTATCATCGTGTAGATTTTTATTCATTAGTAAAATACTGTTGTGTTCTTTAGAATTTATATCAAAAATAATTATTAAAGAGAGATTAACTTGGTTAATCTCTCTTAATTTTAATACATACATATAATATTTATATTTATTATAGTTATATTAGTAACGAGAACCTTCTGGTTTTTCAGTAGCATAACTACGGAAACAATATTTTTGATTACGGCTAACATCCTCTGTTCTTACTAATTCAAAGCCTGGTTCATAAGCTGGTCTATTAATAATGAAAGATAGTACACAACTTTCAACACCTCTTGTATTGTCAAAGGCATTAACTTTAATATATTTATTTGAGTGTTGCTTACGGCATGTATTTATTTCATACATAACCGTAGCTGCATCCTTTATATCAAATAAAGGTAAACCCCAAAGTTCCCAGTAATTATTACGTGGATGAGGATCTTCTGTGTGTTCTATATTAATTGACCAATTTTTAGATATTGCATAATTGATCTGTTTAATAATTTGTTCGTCAGTTAAATCTGGTAGAAACGAAAAAGTTCCTTGTGTTAGTCTCACTTTTATATACTCCTTATTTATATTTAAACAGATGTTAGAAACTTTAAAGAGAAGTTCTTTAATATTTTAATTCAACGTAGTATAAGAATTATACATTCGCTGTTGGAGTTTCTACGAAGTCAGCTGTATCTGTAGAAGTATAGTTAAATGAGATATCTTTCCATAGATCTAAAGCTGTTTGTAGAGGGCCACAAGTTTTAGCTGCATCACGAAGAATTTGTGGCCCTTCTTTTACATAGTCACGACCTTCATTACGAGCTATTACTATAGCTTCTAAGGCTACACGATTAGCTGTTGCACCGGCTTGAATACCATCTGGGTGACCAATAGTTCCTCCTCCAAATTGAAGAACAACATCATCTCCTAGGTAATCTAATAATTGGTGCATTTGACCACAGTGGATACCACCAGATGCTACTGGAGTTACTTTGCGTAAAGATGCCCAATCTTGCTCAAAGAAGATACCTTTAACCAAATCTTGATCTAAATGACTCATTAATAGAGTATTATAGAAGCCTTGAATCATTAGAGGATCACCTTCTAATTTTCCTACTACAGTACCAGCATGAATATGATCTACACCTGCCATACGCATCCACTTACAAATTACACGAAAGTTCATACCGTGATTTTTTTGGCGAGAGTATGTTGAATTACCAGCACGATGTAAATGTAAAATCATATCGTTTTTACGTGCCCAAATGGCCATAGTTTGAATAGCTGTATATCCAATAACTAAGTCAATCATAACAATAACTGTTCCTAGTTGTTTGGCAAATTCAGCTCTTTCATACATATCTTCCATTGTAGCAGCTGTCACATTCATATAGTGACCTTTAATTTCGCCTGTTGCAGCAATAGAACGATTTACACCTTCCATAGAATATAAAAACCTTTCTTTCCAGCGCATAAAAGGCTGAGAGTTAATATTCTCATCATCTTTTAAGAAATCAAGACCACCCTTAAGGCCTTCATATACTACACGTCCGTAGTTTTTACCTGATAGACCCAATTTTGGTTTTACTGTTGCACCAAGGAAAGGGCGTCCAAATTTATCCATGCGCTCGCGTTCTACGATAATACCAGTTGCTGGTCCTTGGAAAGTTTTAAGGTAAGCAACAGGAATACGCATATCTTCTAAGCGTAAAGCTTTTACAGCTTTAAAACCAAATACATTACCAATAATTGAAGCTGTTAAGTTAGCGATTGAACCTTCTTCAAATAAGTCAATATCATATGAAATCCAAGCGAAGAACTGATCATCGCTATTAGGTACTTTCTCTACTTTGTATGCTTTAGCTCTATAAAGATCACATGCTGTTAATAAGTCAGTCCAAACAACAGTCCAAGTAGCAGTAGATGATTCACCTGCAACTGCAGCAGATGCTTCTATAGGATCTACACCTGGTTGTGGAGTGATACGGAATAATGCTAATACATCAGTTTCTTTGATTGCGTAATTAGGATCCCAATAGCCCATTTTAGCATATGGAATTACACCAGATTCATAGCGTTGATTTTTAATCCTTGTCCGTTCTTCTACAGATTGAGACATTCATTCCTCCTTGAATTTAAGGTAGTATCATTAGGTTGTGGTTTTACTAGATTTAACTAAATATATAATTATAGTATACATCTAGAAATATAGTAAGTATCATACTATACTATTTTAACCTTACAATATAATTTAACACTATACATGTATCAAACAATTGCATTCTTGTTTATAAGACTGATAAATTTATTTAATATATAATCTATATATATAGTAGTAACGACTATCATTGCTAATAATAATCGCAAATACTACATTTTTATGCTAAAATTTTGCAAGCAGCATAAATAAAGAGGAGGTATAAATATTGTCTGTAGAACAAGTAGCAGATTCTTCTTTTAATGAAGAAGTTATTAAATCAAGCTGCCCTGTTTTAGTCGATTTTTGGGCACCTTGGTGTGGTCCATGCAGAATGATTGCTCCAGTAGTTGATGAAATAGCTAATGAGTATGCAGGGAGTCTCAAAGTTGTAAAAATCAATACGGATGATAATCCTAGCACAGCAACAGAATATGGTATACGTAGTATACCAACATTAGTAATTTTTGTTAAAGGAGAAAGAGTTGATACAGTTGTTGGTGCAGTACCTAAAACAACTTTAGCGAGCACTTTACAAAAATATTTAACTGAATAGTAAATGAATTATATAAATACAATATAAATTACCATGTCTAAAGTATGTGAAATTACAGGGAAGAAAGCCAATAATGGTTATAATATATCGCATTCACATGTGAAAACAAAAAAAATACAAAATGTTAATTTACAAAGTAAAAAAATATGGTCATATTCTAGGGATTGTTGGATTAAAGTCAAAGTATCAACAAAAGGACTAAAATCTTTGCATAGGATATTATAATTTTAATTGAGCTTAAAACTAATATAAGTAGTGACAATTTTTGCAGAATGTGCTATCATCGTATATATAATAAAAAAAGAGAGCTTTGGGAGAACTATTTATGGATAATACAAAAAATCAAGATGAATATAATGATTTATGGCAAGAAGGTAAACTTGCTATGGAAACACCTGTAGGTTGGTCATCAATATGTTTAGATCAAACTATAGATTATTATATCGAATGTAATTCAGTAACATTAAATCATAACGAAGATAATAAAAATCTGTTAAATTAGTTACATAGTGGCACTTTTACAGTGCCACTGTATAATAACATGCTAGTATAGCTCAATTGGTAGAGCAGCTGATTTGTAATCAGCAGGCTGTGGGTTCAAGTCCCTCTACTAGCTATTATTATAAATAAATACACAATTAACTTAAACCTAAATTTTGCAATAGAGGTATATTAGCTAATAACAGGTAAGCAAAACCTGCTCCACCTACAGCACCCACTAAAAAACCAGCAGTAAATTGTCCCCACCCTTCACTTGTTTGTAAGGCATCTTTTGAATCATCTTTGTCAAAAGAAACATTTCCATACATAGATAGACAAGTTGTTAATATAACTATTAGACCAACAGCCGAAAGGAAGCCTGATAATAGAGCTACATCTGTATTTCTTAAAGGTCCTAACTTATCAAAAGGTCCAACTAAAAAATAGCCATGTGCCATACCTATTTCTAGGCCTCTTAATAAAGGAGATAATCCTCTGCGATATGCAGGCAAGTTGCTTAATAAGCCTTTAGTTATACTTGATGTACTAATTGGTGTTGATAAATTGCCTACATAAGGATCATCATTGTAAGGTTGAATGAAATTACTCATATTCTGTTCTCCAGAAGATTGTTATATTATTAGTTAAATCTTAACCTTTTTTATTATAAATCTATTTATTACTTCTATGCTATTATGTTAATATCATTTAAAATTTAAAAATGTATATAATCTTCAGCTCAAAGTTTGCATTTTTAGATACTTCTACTTACTAAAAGGATTAATAATTATGTCTATATTCTTAAGTTATTTACTATTCATTATTGTATTCACTGCCTTGGCTATTGGCTTATATTTTAGTTTACAGGCAGTAAGGTTATTATAATTTATATTGAACTTAAAGTATCTCATTAAAAGATAAATTACATCACTTAATAAATCTTTCAATATATTTAATATATGTCAAATATAAAAATAGATAAAATTTTAGGGTCTCGCAGAATTAGTAATTATTGGTGGGCAACTATAATTTTATTAGGCGGATTAGGTTTTTTTTTAGCCGGATTATCTAGTTATCTAAAAAAAGAATTACTTCCTTTCACAACGTCAATAAATTTATTATTTATTCCACAAGGAATTATAATGACTTTTTATGGAACAGTTGCTATACTAATTAGTTTATTTTTATGGTTTACTATTATATGGAATGTAGGCTCAGGATATAACGAATTTAATAATGAAAAAGGATTAATAACTATATTTAGATTAGGCTTCCCAGGAAAAAATAGAGTATTAAAGTTACAATATAATATACAAGAGATTCAATCTATTAGGGTAATTATACAAGATGGATTAACGCCTAGAAGAGAAATTTATTTAAAAACAAAAGATCAGAGAGAAATACCATTAACACGTGTTGGTCAACCATTACTTTTATCTGAGATTGAAGAACAAGCAACTTCTTTAGCGAAGTTCTTAGGTGTAGTTTTAGAAGGAATTGATTAAAAAGATTCTTACTTTTATAAAATATATGGTAATATATGATTGTAATATAAGCGGGTATAGTTTAGTGGTAAAACCTTAGCCTTCCAAGCTAATGATGCGGGTTCGATTCCCGCTACCCGCTTTATGATATAATTATTGATAATAAAGTATATAAATTGCATCTGGCTGGATTCGAACCAGCGACGTTCTATTAAGAATGGCGGATTATTAGAGTCGACTTATTAAAAATCTCTCTTACAAAACCGTACATGAAACTTTCACTTCATACGGCTACTGCCTACAGTTTTTATTAAATTTATTGTATACTTAATCTTTTTTTGACCTTTGTATTTTTTTCTTAGCCAGCTATTTAATATAGAGTCTGTCATTTTACATAATTTTACAAAATCAGCATCAGTAAAATATATATTATATTCTTCATGAAAAACTCTGAAACTATTTTTAATTTTATTAATGCATTTTATAAAATTTAGCTTTGTATTGGGTCTTATTCTATCTAAAAAGTCTTTTCTATAGATATTCTTTTTAATCGTTGCAGCATAGGACCTCAATATATAGTTTTTATTTTCATAAATATATTGTACATATTGTAAGTTCGATTTGATTAATTTAAGAATTAAACCAACAGATTTAAAAAATAAATAATAATCATCAAATATAGAATCGTTTTTGATAATATACAAAATATTAAACTCATGTATATTTGCGATAAATACATTAACCATTTGTATTTTGCGATATTCTGTGAATTCACGAAATACTTTTGTTAAATTAAACCATTCCATTCCACAGTAAATAATACTGCATATAGATTGGTATAAATCATAACAAGAGTTAATTATGGTGTATGGATTACGACAAAACCACTTAGGTGGCTCCATAATTGATTGATTTTTTACCCAATCTTTAATTGTTGAATTTACTTGTAAAGATGATTGAATTTTAGCTAATAAATAATTGATATTAATGTGTTTTGTATATATTTCCATAGTAAATATACTGCAAAACTTATCTCTACCATAATTATTTGGTCTACAGTTTAAAGCCTTTAGTGCAAAATAGTTGACGTATTTTGATGCATTGGGTTCTAATTTAGCCTTCCATTCTGGTTGGATAGATAAATAAATAATATTCTCCTTCACTTTATCTATAATATAGCAGTTATATGGTTTTTCTTTACTTAATAAATAGATCAATATACTCTTCTTGCAAAGTTCTGTTGAGTCATATATTTCACTATTATATCTTAGGTAATACTGATATATGAATTGGCTTATATTGTCAATACATTTTAATTTTGCTTCAATAGAATTAATTAGAATAGACTGACTATGTTTTAGGTCTTTTTGATTACATTCTTGTGATGCTTTATAAATTTTATTTTGTAAAATAAATATACGTTCATTGATCTGCTTCCAAGGTAAACTGTTCCATGACTTGTAGCTTTTCAAATTATAGTTGAACATAAATTTTTTACTATTTTTACAAATTAATAAAAAAACAATAAATTTAACTGATAGGTGCAATACGTCTTACTTAATTAGTATTTTATTGCTTCTCACTAAAAATAATATATATATAGCCTTTAAATAAAATATTTTTTTAGTTACTCCGTTCCATATTTTCTATATAATATATTTATTGACGTAGGTTCCACTCTATATGTTAATAGCCACTTTAAAAAATCACACTTTAGCTAACTCATAGTAGTAAAGCTTAAGGGCTTTCAATTAATTATTGATTTTAACATTTTATTCAAGGGTTCGTTTTCCTAACCATATCAATATTCCATCTAGTCTGCTTTATTTAAATATAATTAAGGCATATGTATAATTAAATTGACTAAAAGAGTTTATTCGTGATTTTAAATAGCTATTTTTTTAGCAAAGAAAATATAGTTTTCTAAGTATCTAGTTTGATTAGCTACTTAGTTCTTAGTTAGCTAGAGTCTCATAATTTTTTAAAGACCTCTAACACCTTAAAAACGGGTCGCACATGAGTCCGCTGCCTTCGGCCTCTCGGCCACAGATGCTATTAAACCAATTCTATAGTATAAATACAAAAAAATCAAGCAACTTACTCATTCATATTGTGATATGTAGCTACTGCTGAGGGCGAAATTTTATTTAAGTAACGAAATATCCAATATTTGAAGATAGTATCTAAAATTACAGGAAAAGTTGAAATAAATAGGAATATAAAATCTCTACTCTCAGGTAAACCAAAACGTCTTAGAATAGCTTCAATAATTACTTCCCAGCCGTGCGGAGAATGAAAACCTACAAACATATCTGTAAATAATATAATAAGGAATGCTTTAGCAGTGTCACTTAAGCCATAAATTAATTCATTAATAAAGGACTTAAGAATAGAAAATTGTCTTTTGTTTGTAATTAATATAGAAACAAAAACAGTACAAGATAATAAGTCAGACAAAATATTCTTAACTGCACAAGAACTTTCATTTGCGTACTCTTGGGCTAGTTCTAACGCTTTGCCTGTTATCCTGTGATTTATTGTTTTTTGTGAAGCATTATCTATCTTGCCAATTAAAATTTCAAAATGTAATTTTTCTTCAAAGCGTTGTAATTCCGCAAATGCTCTTTCTTCTTGTGAGTGGTTTAAAAAAATACTTTGTTGATTTTTATTCCATAAATAATTAACAAAAGGGCCAAATACTAAACTTTTTGAGATTTGATTAATTAAAATAGGCATAATTAACAAAAAAATAACATATTTAACTGATGTTAATGTTTGATATCTAGCTACTTTAAAGTCTTCTAATGCTTCAACCTCAGCATTTGGATCTAGCTCTTTTTTAAATTTATCAAATAGCTTACTAATTGATCTAGGGATAATTCCTGCTTTGTCTACAGGTGATTGATTAATTTTTCTTAAGTTCCAATATTTCATACGTATTTTATTTGTATATTTAACTTGGCTAAAACCAAACTAGAATAAAGTGACAAATTATATTATTTGTGTAAATATTTTTTATCATTAATAATATAATTAAATTCTAAAATTCTCATTATATGTTTAATATTCTCCAAACTAATATGGAGTTCCATCAAAATCAATTAGCTTTCCATATAAATATCTCATATTCTTTGAATGACTCTAATCAAGAGCTAAAAGCTAATAAAATTTATATTAAAGATTATCCAAAGTATATATACAAAAAGAGTCTATCTAGTCGATTTTTCTTATATCAACAAAAAATATATAAGCTGATAATTTTATCACAAGATCAATTGATTCAAAAGTTTTTTATGCAATTAAATTAAAAGGTTATTCTACTAGATTAAAAGCTTTCCAAATTTATGATAATAATTATCAGTATTTGTTTATAAATTTATGCTTAAATCCTATTATTAGATCAGTACAAATAATACAGTATAACAAGTTAATAATATCTCAAAGCTTCATTCGAAAAATCTTTATAAAACATTTAGGTCAACCTAAAAATTATCACTTAATTAATCAAGCAATTAATACTATACTCCTTTGGTACCAATCTAAAGGGTTTATTTGGGTACAAGTAAAATTAATTAGTCAAGATGTAACAAGCCGTATTTGTATCAAAATTAATGAAGGTTTAATTAAAAAGACAAAATTTATCTGTGAGTCCCCTACTAAAATCAATAGTAAAATGATCGATCAGATGAATTTACTAATTCAACAAGAACTAAAAGTTTTTTTAGGTAATATTTTAAATGTTTATTCTTTAGAAAAAGGTATAAAAATTTTAAAAAACAAACACTATATTTCCAATTGTCACTATAAAATAGTTAATTACAATAATGGACTATATATTTTAATTAAATACTCTATTTCTGATAACCACATCATACAATATGCGAATAATCCGCAAGACAAGGTTGGTTATGTAGCTTTATTAAAAAAAATATATATATATAGTTATCATTACCTAAATTTTTACTATTCTAAATATTTAAGTATGTTAACTTCGCTATCAAGTTATACTAAATATATAAATCTTTTATACAGTAATAAAAGGCAATTAATCTTTACGAGCATTCAGATAAATATATATAAATTTTATATGAATAAATTTATATATAAAGATATTAATTATGAATATTGTTGTCTTCTTAACAGATTGAATTTTACTGATAGGTATAAAGCTTTACATAGTATAGTTTTTCATCTAAAACCTAAGAATATTTCTTTTCTTGGTTCTTATTTATTACATAGATTATACTTATATCACTATTTTTTTAAAAAAATAAATTTTAATTTGTTCAAGGTGAAAGATAACAAAAATTATATTACTTTGAGTAAAACTAAAATTCTGTATATAAATTTAAGTAGCTTACAATTCTATTTCAGAACTATAAAATCATATATTTTAAAGTATTTTAAAGGCTATCAGGATTTAGGAATATATACAAACTTATATATTTTATTATTTGAGAGTATATTTAATAATTTTTATTGCTTTATGTGCTTAAGCCAGCATTTATATATTTATTATAAACATAAAATATATTTAGATTACCTTGCTTTATATTTTAAAAAGCACATTCTTAACATATCAATTAAAACAAACTTGTTAGCAGGTGAAAATAGACACTCTTATCCTCTGGTTTTTAATTTTAATCAAATTGATAATGTATATTTAACTTTTATAAATACATTTAATTTAGAATATGACTTGTCATTAACTAAATATACATGGTTATATTGTTTTATAAATTTAATTATGTATGTAAGCAATAGTTATAGTATAAAGGATAGTTTATCTCCTCTTTCTTTTAGAAGAAACAATCATATAATTTATTTAAATAACTATTTAGGCTTAGGTGTCCAAGTAGAGTCTTTGATTAAAGAGGTGCCACCTATTAGACTAGAATTTATCTTTGATCAAAAAGGTTATAAGTTAATTCATTTATATATAAATTATGTATACAATTATTATTAAGGTATCTAAAAATGTTCAACTTAAATAAATTTTTCGAGAAAATACAAGGTAAATGGTATTCACATCAAACTATTTATTTTGTGTCTAATAAAAAGGTAAAAAATTACAGGAATATAATAACTTTAAATACAAATTATTTTAAGGAAAATAAATTAAATCAGTATAATCCTTATGATATTATTCATGAGGAATTTATAGATGATACTTTGTTTTACTCATATACTATACTCAACAGCAATTGTATAAAAATTTTATCTAAATCTAGTGAAGATAATATAAACTATATTGAGTATATATATTCGATTAATCAAAACTTTCGAATCTCTATAACATATCTAAAAGATCTACAGAGATGTTTAGCTGTTTCTTTTAATTCTTATATTAGACAACCTCATTGTCTAAATTAATACTAATAGCTAAACAAGCTATTAGTATTAATTTCATTTTACTCTAAATCTTTTCTGTTAGGATTTCTTGACGGGTCATTTGATAAAAATCCAAAGAAGAATAATGAAATAAAAAAAATAACTGTTGTATATACAAAGATTTTTAATGTAAGCATCCTTATGTTCCTAAAATTATTTTGACATCAAAAACAATGATTGAGATTAATATATCTCAATTATCAATGAATTACATTGTATATGAAAAATATGAAAGATAAACTATTTACTTAAACAAAATTATTTAAAATATTATGTGTTGGATGAATATCATAGATTTGAAAAAGTATAAACTTCTTTGTTTTATTATTAGATGAATCTTTATATTTTCTTATGGAAATTGCTGCCTCTATAACTATACTATCTCTTATTCTATATAATTCGATCAAATCTTTGGCCTTTTCTCCATGTGCCAATGCTAGCACTTTATAATAATTTAATACTTTTTTATTATTAGGAATAGTAAGCTTTACATAAATATAATGCTTACCACAAATTTTTATATATTTTTGTTTACTAACTAATTGACCCATCAAAATACAATAATTCATTTTTATAATCTCTAATTAAAAATTTCTGTCATTATATGTGTTATTATCTGACAGTTGATAATTTAGTTCTTTTAATTTTTTCATAATTTTTGCGAAATACTCTTGAAAATAATTTTCTAGGCTCTCTATCTCTGCGAAATCTACTTGCATTAATTGAAAGACTTCATTCATAGAAGCATCAAATGTATCTCCGCTGACAATTACCTCAGTAAAAGCTAGTCTATCTGATATATTCCAGCTCCATTGAAAAAATTGTGTGAATTTACGTAGTACTTTTAATACTATTATAGGTATTCTAGCTATTTTTGATCTTTGCCCTGATAACTTTTCACATAATTCAATAATTTCGGAAGAAGTCCAAGACCTATTACCAAGTAATGGTAATAATCTATTTTTTGTTTTCGCAATCGATAAACTTTTGATAGTTAATTTTGCTATATCTTGAGTATCTATATAGGCAATTGATGTTGATTCACCTGTGATCCAAACGGATTTTTGCTCTAAAATTGGAAGAGCATATTGATTAATTAAGCCTTGAAAAAAACCTGACAAAGTAAAAATAGTATAATTTATTTTAGAATCATGTAAGTAGCTCTCTATTTGAATTTTTAAATTCATTAGAGGTATCTCAGGATATTTGCAAGCATTTAGAATAGAAAAGAATATATAATGTTTAATCTCAGCCTTACATGCTGAATCAATTAAAATTTTTTTACCATACAAATCAATTTTTTGAACATTGTATAAATCTGAAGGTCTTGCGGTAGCAGCATCAATTATTGCCGTTATACCATACAAAGTAGGTGGAATTGTTTCTGGTAATTTTAAATCTCCATAAACCAATTCTGCTCCCCATTCTTTTAAAAAAGCTGCTTTACGAAAATTCCTAACAAAGCATTTAACTTGAAATCCTTCATCTAAAGCTCTACGTACTATTTGTCTTCCTAAAGTTCCTGTGCCACCTAAAACTAATAATGTCATATTTTATGTCTTTTTATTGGGTAGAGAGGGAATCGAACCCTCAAAACTAAAGTTGTCACATTTTGAGTGTGATGCGTATACCAATTTCGCCATCTACCCTATTATACATATAATATATACTTATAATTATAAAAATCAACTATCTTTTGGATATATATCCAAGTACTATAATTAATTTACATGCAAACCAATTTCTTAAATCGTTATTTATATTTTCCTCATACTTGGTTACATAATATAAACCCAAATTTGAAGCTTAATGCTATATGTCTACTGTTATATTCTGTTAGTTATATGCATCTACAATATATTATTATCTTTTTCATATTCTCTATGATAATTTTTCTCAGCTTAGATTTAGAAAAAAAATATTTATTGGACATATTCAAAATATTAACAATTATTTTAACTCCTTATATAATTATTATTTTAATTAATCAAGCTATTAACAATAAAAACTATAGTCAAAATATACCTATTCATGTTCCCTATTTTATTCAATTCTTTACTATACCTTATAACGAATATAAAATATATAGAGTACAAATAATATTTCAATGCTATTTTTTGCCACAATTCATATTTAAGAGTATAATATTAACTATTCTAAATTTTCTTCTATTGCATATACTTTTTGTTACTACATTATATGAAGATATCATTCTATATATGATAAATTTTCACCAATCTGTGGATCTTTATAATAAAATAAATAAAAAATATATAATTATAACAGCATGTTCATCACAGTTTTTAGAAGACATTATTAGTTATATATACAAAATCTTTATATCTCTACAATTACGCAATTGTGCAATTAAAACATTATTAATACTTTTTATATACAGTGCTAACAATTTAATTAAATTTATTAAAGTATATTCATATAATTTATCAACAACTGTCTATACAAGACTTAATTTATAAAAAAATAGTGACTTACATTATATGATCCTATTTATATTTAGATATGTATTATCTATAAACAATATACAATATATAATCAACTATGGTTAATAGTGATAATAAACATAATGAATCTTTAAACAGATTTATTAATCAGCCATATAAATATGGATTTCACACTAAAATCGATTCAGAGGAATTTCCAAAAGGTTTAAACCAGCAAATAATTGAGCTTATATCTACAGTCAAAGAAGAACCTCTATATCTTTCTGAATTTAGGATGAAAGCTTTTCAGAAATGGCAAAATATGATTGAACCTAATTGGAGTTCATTAATTTATGATAAGATCGATTATAATAATATAATATATTATTCAAAGCCCAAATATAAAAAGCAGCTTAATAGTTTAGATGAAGTAGACCCAGAACTTTTAGATACATTTAACAAATTAGGTATTCCATTAGGTGAACAAAAAAAATTAACTAATGTAGCTGTGGATGCTATATTTGATAGCGTATCAGTAACTACTACATTCCAAGAAGAGCTTGCTGAAGCAGGCGTAATTTTTTGCTCCATGACTGAAGCAATAAAAAAGTACCCTGAATTAATTGAAAAATACTTAGGTTCAGTAGTACCTATAGGTGATAACTATTTCGCAGCCCTTAATTCAGCTGTATTTAGCGATGGTTCTTTCTGTTATATACCGCCAGATACTCATTGTCCCTTAGAGCTTTCTACTTATTTCCGTATAAATAATAAAGAATCTGGACAATTTGAAAGGACACTAATTATTGCTGATAAGAATAGTTACGTAAGCTATTTAGAGGGCTGTACAGCCCCACAATATGACAATAATCAACTACATGCTGCTATTGTTGAGCTAGTAGCTCTCGAAAATGCAACTATCAAATACTCTACAGTACAAAATTGGTATGCGGGTAATAATGAGGGTAAAGGAGGTGTATATAATTTTGTTACAAAGAGAGGTTTATGTATAGGTAGAAACTCCAAAATTCTCTGGACACAAGTAGAAACTGGTTCAGCTATTACATGGAAATATCCTAGTTGTATACTATTAGGTCAAGGATCTATCGGTGAATTTTCTTCAGTCGCTTTAACTAATAATTATCAACAAGCTGATACTGGAAGTAAAATGATACATCTAGGCGAAAATACAAAAAGCAAAATAATTTCTAAAGGTATATCAGCTGGTTATTCTGTCAATAGTTATCGTGGATTAGTAAAAATTAGCCCTAAAGCTAAATATGCTCGTAATTATTCCCAATGTGATTCGTTACTTATAGGCCAAAATTCGAAGGCAAATACATTTCCTTATATACAAGTCAAGAATCCTTTAGTTAAAATAGAGCATGAAGCATCAACATCAAAAATTGGTGAAGAGCAGTTATTCTATTTTTTACAAAGAGGTATTAATCTAGAAGAGGCTGTAGGTTTAATGATAAGTGGTTTTTGTAAAGAGGTGTTAAATGAGTTACCTATGGAGTTCGCAACAGAAGCAGATCGCTTACTTAACTTAAAATTAGAAGGTACTGTAGGATAAATTATGAATAAAAGAAATATTTTAACTATTAATAATCTATCTGTAAAGATAGATGATGAAATTATTATAGACAACTTATGTATGTCTATTAATCAAGGTGAAATACATGCCATTATGGGTAAGAATGGATCTGGCAAAAGCACTTTAGCTAAAGTTATAGCAGGTCATCCTAATTATAATATCATTCAGGGGTCAATTATATTTAACGATAAAGAGATTAATCATGTAAATCCAGAAAAAAGATCTCAAGAAGGCATTTTTTTAGCTTTTCAGTACCCTGTAGAAATAAATGGTGTCAGTAATGCTGATTTTTTACGCCTTGCATATAATGCACAACAGAGGGCAAACAATAAACCTGAATTAGATCCTTTATCTTTTTTCGAATTAGTCAGTCAAAAAGTTCAATCAATAGAAATGGACTCTTCTTTTTTAGCACGTAATGTCAATGAAGGCTTCTCAGGTGGCGAAAAGAAAAAGAATGAAATTTTGCAAATGAATATATTAAATAGTAAGTTAGCTATATTAGATGAAACTGATTCAGGATTAGATATTGATGCGCTTAAAATAGTTGCCAATAACATTAATAATTTTAAAACAGCTTCAAAAAGTATTATATTAATAACTCATTATGAAAGACTTTTAAACTATATAGTTCCTGACTATATACATATTATGGAAAACGGAAAATTAATACATACAGGAAATGCAACTATAGCAAAACAATTAGAAAAATATGGCTATGAGTCTATTAAAGCTAACGTATAAGATTTGGCTATTAATATTAATTAACCAAATCTTATAAAATCCAATTACAGAGAATATATATTTAAACTGTAAAAGCCTGTTTTACATCTTCAATCGATTTTTTCAAGATTTCCTCCGCTTCTGGGTTTAGTCTCTTACTAGTTCGTATACTCTCACCAAATTCAGGTTTTGAATTACGTAAGTCTTCACGTAAAGCATCAATAAAATCTTTTACACGAGATAATTCAAAAGTATCTAAATAACCATTAATTCCAGTATAAATTATTGCTGTTTGCTCTTCAACTGGAATAGGTGAATTTTGAGCTTGTTTTAAAATCTCTCTCAACCTTTGTCCACGAGCTAATTGATTTTGCGTTGCTTTATCTAAGTCAGAAGCGAATTGAGAGAAAGCTTCTAATTCAGCAAATTGCGCCAATTCTAATTTTAGTTTACCTGCAACCTGTTTCATTGCTTTTATTTGGGCTGCTGAACCAACACGAGACACAGAAATACCAACATTAATTGCTGGTCGAATACCTGAATTAAACAAATCTCCTGATAGAAAGATTTGCCCATCTGTAATAGATATAACATTTGTTGGAATATAAGCTGACACGTCACCTGCTTGTGTTTCAATAATAGGCAATGCTGTCATGCTACCACCACCTAAATCAGCATTTAATTTAGCAGCTCGTTCCAGAAGCCTTGAATGTAAATAGAAAACGTCACCAGGATAAGCTTCACGGCCAGGAGGTCTACGTAATAGTAATGACATCTGGCGATATGCTTGTGCTTGTTTAGTTAAATCATCATAGATTACTAATGTAGCTTTACCTTTATACATAAAATATTCAGCTAGTGCTGCACCTGTATAAGGAGCGATATATTGTAAAGTAGCTGGATCATCTGCATTAGCAGCTACAATAATTGTATAATCTAAAGCTCCTTTATCCTGTAATGTTGAAACAACTTGAGCAACTGATGAAGCTTTTTGACCTATAGCTACATATACACAAATAACATCTTGCCCTTTTTGATTAATAATTGTATCAAGTGCAACAGCTGTTTTACCAGTTTGTCTATCTCCTATAATTAATTCTCTTTGACCTCGTCCTATAGGGATCATAGAATCAATAGCTGTAATACCTGTTTGCAAAGGTTCACAAACAGACTGTCTACCAATAATACCTGGGGCATATGATTCTATCAAACGTGTTTGTGTTGACTCAGGCAAGCCTTTCGCATCAATTGGTTTTGCTAAAGGATCTACAACTCTTCCTAAAAAACCTTCTCCTACAGGTATTTGTGCTATTCTACCAGTAGCTTTTACGGAGCTACCTTCTAAAATATTTCTTCCATCACCCATTAGTACAACGCCAACATTATCACTTTCTAAATTTAGTGCTATACCTATGGTTTGGTCTTCAAACTGCAATAACTCTCCTGCCATTGCTTCATCCAGCCCATACACACGAGCAATACCATCACCTACTTGTAGTACGGTACCTACATTAGCCACTTGAATATCTTGATCATATTTATCAATTTGTTGACGAATGATATTACTTATTTCATCAGGTCTGATATTTACCATTTTTTTATAAGTTTTGTTAGTATAATATAGAAATTTATATTGTAAATAATTAAACAGAGCTTAAGTAAAAGGCCATGTTTTTTAATTTACCAGAAATGCTTGTATCAATAACTTTTGAGCCAACTTTTGCGATAAAACCACCTATTAATGATGTATCAGTACTAAATAGTAATCTAATGTTTTTACTATTTGTCATAATCTTTAATTTTTCACTGAGAGCCTCTTGTTGGCCTTCTGTTAAAATTATAGCTGTTAATATCTCTACTACTGTAGTTGATTCGAGCTCATAAGCAAGTTCTAAGTACTTATCGATTATTGCACTAAGTAAATATATTCTACGTCTATCTACTAATACTAATAAAAACTTTAATAAGCACTCACTAACTTGATTAGCTAATAACTCCTTTAATAAATCTTTTTTTAATGAAGAAGTCATTAAGGGATTAGCTAAAAAGTTTTTTAATTCAATTGATTCTGATAATAAGTTAGAAAGAGACAAAATCTCTACTTGAGTTTGATTAACTATATTTAAATCTTTTACCGCACTTAATAAAGCTTCTGCATAGGGTTGAGCTATTTTATATGTAACACTTTGATTTGTCACAATTTACCTCCTAATTGCGCAATACTGGAATCTATGATTTTTGTTTGCATAGAAGGTGTAACTTGTTTTTGTAGTTCTGAAGTCACTTTATTAATAGCTAATGATATAATTTGCTGTTGTATTTGTTGTTTTACTTGGTACTCTGCTGTTGATATACTAGCTTTGCCTGCTATAGTTAATCTTTCTATATCTGATTTACCTTGCGCTAATATAGATTCACGTACTTTTTGCGCTGTTCCTTCTGCTTCTTTTATTATTTGCCCTATAATAACCTGAGTCTGATCTAATTGCTTCTCTGCCTCTGCAAGCCTTACTTTAGCTTGTTGTAATCTTTCTTCAGATTCACCTATTGCAGATAAAACTTTTTCTTGTCTTAGATTAAGTATAGAACCCAAAAATTTCTTTAGAACATACACTAAACCTGACAGTAAAATAATTATATTAATCACATTAGCTTCTAAAAAATCAGGATTAAAGGAAAAACCTTCGTTTGGATATTGACTAGCCACAAGATGAAATATTTGTATCATTGTATATATTAAAATCTCCTTCATATTTGATTATAGAAGACGCATAAAGTATATCTGACTTATAGTTTAAAATCGAAATATATTATGAGTTTTGCAATAATTTGATTTTAATTTTTTCACTTAAAGTGTCTACTTGCGTTTCTAAAGTTTTTAATGCTTTTTCTTTTTGTATATTAAGCTGATCATATGCTTCTGTAATTAATTTTTCTGCTTCTTGCTGTGCTTCTTTTACTTTAACAGAAACCATTTGTTGAGCTTCTTGCTGAGATTTTTTTATAATTTCTTGAGCTTGTTTACGTGAAGTGGCTAACCCCTTTTCATGTTTTTTAATAAGCTCATTTGCTTTTAATAATGAAGAAGAAGCTGCAGTTAAGCTATTCTTTATATACTCATCTCTTTCATCAAGAATAAAGCCAACTGGCTTATAAAAAAGTGAATTCAATATAACTGTAAGAAGCAAAAATTGTAAAGCCATTAAAGGCAAAGTTGCATTGAAATCAAAAAGACCTCCTTCTGCTTCTTGTACAGACAATAAGAATGTAATCATTATTTTCTTTTTAAATGCTTTTTATAATTTAGTATATATAAGGAGTAATGCAATTTATAAAAAACCTAGTTTTTTATATAACTATTAAAAAACTAGGTATAAATTTTGTAATTAACCTGTATAAGGATTAGCAAATAAAAGTGATAAAGCAACTACTAATCCATAAATAGTTAACGATTCCATGAAAGCTAAACTCAGCAATAAAGTACCGCGAATTTTGCCTTCAACTTCAGGTTGTCTAGCAATACCCTCTACGGCATTAGCAGCAGCACTTCCTTGACCAATACCAGGACCAATTGCAGCTAAACCAACAGCAAGACCTGCAGCTAATACGGAAGCAGCAGAGATAATAGAATCCATAAGAGATGTTATAATAATTCAATAAAAATATAGAAAATTAACAGATTTCAAAATCAATTATTAATAAATATCACTGTAAAATACTATCAATAAATTAATCACTTTCACCGTGACCCTCTAGAGCCTCACCTATGTATGCAGCAGATAATGTAGAAAAAATTAATGCTTGGATAGAGCTTGCAAATAATCCTAATATCATAACAGGTAAAGGAATTAAAATAGGCACTAATAAAGTAAAAACAGCAACTACTAATTCATCTGCTAAAACATTGCCGAACAACCTGAAACTTAAAGATAATGGCTTAGTAAAATCTTCTAAAATATTAATTGGAAGTAAAACTGGCGTAGGCTCAATATAACGAGAGAAATATCCAAGACCATTTTTTGTTAAACCAGCATAAAAATATGCTAATGATGTTAATAGTGATAAAGCTACAGTTGTATTAATATCATTTGTTGGAGCAGCTAATTCACCTTCAGGTAATTGAATTAATTTCCAGGGTATTAATGCACCTGCCCAATTGCTTCCTAAAATAAATAAAAAAATAGTTGAGATATAAGGTATCCATTGCCTGTATTCATGATCTCCTATTTGGTTTTTTGCTATATCTTGCAAAAATTCCAAAATAAATTCCATAAAATTCTGTAAACTCTCTGGTGCCCTCTCTAATTTTCTTGTTCCATAGAAAGCAGTAATTACTAAAGCAGCAATAACTAACCATGAAACAATAAATACTTGTCCATGCAGCTTATAATTACCTATTTGCCAATATAAATGTTTGCCAACCTCAACACTTGATATTGGTATATAAGTAAATAAATTATCGATGTTAGTATAGTACATAGATATTATAATTATAAATTAAATGCAAAAATAAAAATTTATTAATTCTAGTAGAGAATTAATATTGTTATTACCTTATTTTTCTAATTAACGTAATAACATATATCATCATAATTAATTATATATGTATATGGTTATTATTTAGCATTATTGAGAAAATAAAATAGTAACATTTTACTGTTATCGGTTTATCGACTTTCTGAACTTTGCTCTATCATGCTAGATACTTCGTTCTTAAGATTATCCTGCTTCTTTTCTATACCTTCACCTAAAATAAATTTCTGAAAGCGTCTTACTTGAATATTTTCACCCAGCAATGATATATGGGTTTTTATTAATTCTTCAATAGTTATATCTGTATTTCTAATAAAAGGCTGATCCAATAAAGCCATCTCTTTGAAACGTTTTTCAATTCTACCATTGACTATTTTTTCTTGTATATCTATAGGTTTTTCACTTACATCTTCTTTACCTAATTCTATTTTAGTTTCACTATCAATAACGTGTTTTGGTATATCATTAGTATTAATATATGATACAGATGGACAAGCTGCTATTTGCATCGCTATATCTCTGGATAATTTTTGAAACTCTACCCTTCTAGCAACAAAATCTGTCTCACAATTCAATTCAATTAGTACGCCTATCTTTGCTCCTGCGTGAATATAACTTTCAATTATGCCTTCTGTTGTTATTCGTGACATTTTTTTGTCGGCAGAAGCTAAACCTTTTTTCCTTAAATTTTCTATAGCTATAGGTATATTGCCATCTGATGCTTGTAAAGCTTTCTTACAATCCATCATACCAGCACCTGTTTTATTACGTAACTCTTTTACACTTTGTGCAGAAATTTGTATTGACATGCTATAACCTTAAATAATAATTATCAAACTATAAATTTTGTCCTTCTATAATTGCATCCGCAATCTTACTAATAACTAACTTAATTGAACGTATAGCATCATCATTGGCAGGTATTGGAATATCTATAACTTCAGGATTACAATTTGTATCCAAAATACAAATTATAGGAATACCTAATTTAATACATTCTTGTATAGCAGTTGTTTCTCGTTTTTGATCTACTATCACTACTAAGTCAGGTAATTTTTTCATTTGTTTAATCCCCTGCAAATATTTACTTAATTTACTCAATTCTCTACGTAACATAGAAGCCTCTTTCTTGGGTAAATTAGCAATCACTCCAGATACTTCTTGATACTCTAATTGCTTCAATCGCTCAACTCGTGATTTAATTGTAATCCAATTAGTTAACATACCACCTAACCATCTTTGGTTTACATAATATGAATTAGAACGTAGTGCTTCAGATTCTATAATACCTGCTGCCTGTCTTTTTGTTCCTAAAAACAAAAATTTTTTTCCTTTACTTGATGACATTTTGACAAACTGATAGGCTTCTGTTAAAAGTTGTGCTGTCTGTACTAGATCAATAATGTGTATACCATTGCGCTCAGTATAAATATAAGGGAACATTTTAGGATTCCACCTTCTTGCTTGATGTCCAAAATGTACACCAGCTTCTAATAAATCGGATAAAGAGATAATAGCCATATTAATATATAAATTAACGAGTAAATTAACGGATTTAATACCTATATACTTAAACTTCTAAATATAAATGAATGATAAAGATGATAACATATTAAACATTAATTAATAAATATATCAATTACTATAGACTTAATTAACAGACGAATTATATCGATCTCTATCATCTAAAATAATATCTTCAAAACCGGACTCACTATTTTTAGAAATGCATGTATTTTTCTGACTTGTTAGTTCTAAGTTCAGTAAATTATTTGAGTTTTTCACCATAGGATTATTATAAACATTAAAACCAGTTCCTGCAGGAATTAATCTACCGATAATTACATTCTCTTTTAATCCCCTTAGCCAGTCCAGTTTGCCTGATATAGCTGCTTCTGTTAAAACCTTTGTAGTTTCCTGAAAACTTGCTGCAGAAATAAAGCTCTCGGTATTTAATGAAGCTTTTGTAATGCCTAGTAAAATAGGATGATATAAAGCTTGTTCTTTATTAAGCATAAATAAAGATCTATTAGTTGACTCTATTTGCTGCAACTCAACCATTTCACCTGGCAAATATTCAGTTGCTCCACCATTTTCTATTTTTACTTTTGATGTCATTTGCTTTACAATAATTTCTATATGCTTATCAGCTATATCAACACCCTGAGATTGATAAACTAGTTGAACCTCTTTTACTAAAGCCAATTGTACTTCTAATAAACTTAACCTAGTTGCATCATACAAATTTAAACCCTTATTTAGAAAAGTACGAAATTGTGTTTCTAGAATAATATGAGGATTTAAAGCATTATCTGATTTTTTACGTGCCTCAAGAATTTCTTCAATTCTAGGCAAACCTTGTACAATATCACCTGTTTTAGCTCTTTCAAAAATTAGTGTTGCTATATTTTCTCCCTTTTTAACTAAGCTATTATGACCTACATGAACAAGAGAACCATCAGAGATTAAATATGGTCTGCCTATTTGCATAGTAATTTGATTATCGCGTATAGCAATAATTTTGCCTGAATCACTAGTAATTACATTAGTTGCTATTTCATCACCTGAATAAACCCAATCATTAATTCGAACTTTTATTGACTGATTATTATCTATAAAAAATACTCTTGTATCTAGTTGACTCATCATTAATACACGATTGTCACCAATAGTATTATTTTGTATGGCAACTATTGTACTCTCAATTGAGCAAAAGGCTTCCGTTTGGGCTATCACAGAACCACTAACTATATGTTGATTATCTTCAACTAGCAAACGGGTATTAACCTTTAGATCTTGATAATCTAGACTGCTAATATCTTTAAAATTTAAAAAATCGATAGTCGAAAAATTAAGTAAGAATATGTCTTTAAAAGGATTCTCTCTTTTGAATTCTACAAAGCAATCTAACATAGAGTCATCATCTTTAATACAAGCTATTAAATGTGTACTTATTAAATTTACACCTACAACCGATTTGATTCTTTCACCGTCTTTAAAAGAGGTTTTTCTCACTAATTTTAGATTACATACATCTGTTGTAAAGGAATCATCTGATGCTTGAAAATGAATTTTTTTATCAGGCATAGAATAAACACTTACAGGTCTAATCAAAATAAAAAGATTCTCATCATATTTTATACTTTCCCAATACACTAATTTATCAGATTTAATAGTATTTACAAGTACTTCTCCAGGTCTTAGAAAGCCACGATTTTTCTTCGAAAAAATTTCTATCTTATCTAACGGTATGCTATACATTTCACCTGGCTTAATAATAATTTCCCTAACTATTCCATCCTTATGCCTAATTTCAAGAACTCCTGAATTACTAGCAAAAACATTTTTCATAATTTCTGTACCTACTTCAACAAATTCCCCGTGCTTGACAAGTAATAAAGAGATATCTTTATTAACTTCATGAGTTTCTTCAGAAATCCACAATATATAGCCTGAGCCACGTATACTATAGTAATCCTGATTACTTTTATCTGAACTTTGAAGAAGAGACAAATCTAAATACTTAATTATACCACCGGTTTTAGTACGATATAAATCTGAAGAAAGATCAGCTATAATCTGATTATTTACAATCTTATCATTAGATTTTATTTTCAAAATAAATTGCTCGTTTTTATCTGTTTGCAAAATGTATCTATTTTGATTTGTTTTATCTAATCTAACCCTTGCATTTATTAAGGTATTTGAAGATGTAATTACAGACATTTTTTGACGAGTTTTATTCTTAGAGTCTGATTTAAAGCGTATCTGCCCATCGTATTTACTAACGATTCTGGTGCGAACTATTAAATCATTTTCCCTAACAACTTGACCGCTAGATACCATTAATTGAGCATTTTGAGGTATATCATATACTTTTCCAGATAGAATCCAAATAATACCTGAATTTTGAGCCCTCTTTAAATAATTCTCCTTATCCTTAATTTTTTGTAGTTCCAAATCCATTAAATGAACAATACCAGAAAAATCTGTAAATATAGCTTTTTGTGCTCTTTCTGTAATCATTCTACTGCTTAGAGGATATTGTGCAATAATGTCACCTGTTTTAACAGAAGATTTATGACCTACTAAAATTAGAGTTCCTTTTATTAAAGTAATAAGTGAAACTTTATTATCATAGGAAATTAATTTTAAATAACCGTCTGAATCAATACGCATAGCATGATTACCATGACGTGTTCTTGCAGGATATAATTGATAATTATTTGAATACTCAATAAATCCATTAACATCGCTAATAATTGTTTCTGCTAGTTGACCAGTAAAAACACCTCCTGTATGAAAAGTTCTCATAGTTAATTGGGTGCCCGGCTCACCTATAGATTGAGCAGCTATAATGCCAACTGCTTCACCTATATCCACATTTTTTCCATGGGCTAAATTCCAACCATAACAATATTGGCAGACAGATCTTTGCGACTTACAAGTTAAAGGGGATCTTATTAGAACCTTTTTTATACCAGAATTAATTATGCAATCTATTACATCAGGATTTAAAGATTGGCCGTATGAGGCAATTAAATTATTAGAAGTTGTAGAGTAAAGATTTTCTGCTAACACTCTACCTAGAAGAGCTTGCTTTAAAGGTACGCAAACATTATTATTGTCTAACATATCCTCTATTAAGATCCCACAATGTGTCTTACAATCAACGTCTCTAATTATGACGTCTTGAGCAACATCTACTAAACGGCGAGTTAAGTAACCCGAATCTGCTGTACGTAAAGCTGTATCAACTAAACCTTTACGAGCTCCATAAGAAGATATAAAATAATCCGTTATTGTTAGACCTTCTCTAAAATTAGTTGAGATAGGTAGATCTATTATCTGTCCTTGTGGATCTGCCATTAAACCTCTCATACCTACTAATTGTCTAACTTGAGAAATATTTGCTCTAGCACCTGAGAAAGCCATCATATAAATAGAATTCAAAGGATCTGTATTTTTGAAATATTTAATCACTTCTTGCTTTAAATTCTCACTAGCATTATTCCAAGTATCTATTGTTCTTTGGAATCTTTCAACTACGGTAATTTGACCACGCTTATACAAATTATCCGTTTCTTCTATTGATTTTATTGTTTGATCTAATATTTTTTGCTTTGCTGGAGGTATACGTAAATCTTCTAAGCTTAATGATATTCCTGCTTTAGTTGCATAGTGAAAACCTAAATCTTTCAATTTATCTGCCATATTAGCAGCTCGCGCAATGCCATAAGTTCTAAAAGCCCAAACTATTAAATACTTAAGCTGAGATTTATCTATAACTTTATTATAGAAACTTATTGATTCACTAATCTTTTTCATAGAACTTCTTTACTCTTCATTTTTAATTAATTGTTTAAAGATTCTTTTATAGCTTGATTAAAAAATATACGACCAGCTGTAGTTCTAACATATTGAACTAAAATTGAGCCATCTATATCTTTTTTGACTATTTTATCTGTAAATATATTTATAGTAGTACCATCAAGGTTAACTTTAGTACTAACTAAGTCATTTTTTACTATATCTTCAACACTGCAATTAAATCTAACCCAGATTAAGGTGTGTAAATCAATTTGATGTTGTTCATATGCCATAATAGCATCATGTAAACTAGAAAAATATTGCCCTCTTCCTTTAATAGCAGATGGATTATTAGTTGTTAGATAGTAGCATCCTAAAACCATATCTTGGCTAGGCATTAAAATAGGTTGCCCTGTTGCCGGAGACAAAAAATTATGCGGTGCCAGCATAAGTAAACGAGCTTCTGATTGAGCTTCTAGAGACAATGGTATATGAACAGCCATTTGATCGCCATCAAAATCAGCATTAAAAGCAGGACAAACTAAAGGATGAAGCTTTATAGCCCTACCTTCGACTAAAATAGGTTCAAAAGCTTGAATACCTAGCCTATGTAACGTTGGTGCTCTATTCAATAAAACAGGGTGACCATGAATTACCTCTTCTAATACATTCCAAACTATAGGATCACTTTTCTGAATAATTTTTTTCGCTGCTTTGATATTATTAACTAAACCTTGCAGTATTAGTCTATGTATTACAAAAGGTTGAAAAAGTTCTAATGCCATTTCTTTAGGCAAGCCACATTGATGAAGTTTTAAGCTAGGTCCTACCACAATGACAGATCTACCTGAGTAATCTACTCGTTTACCCAAAAGATTTTGTCTAAATCTACCTTGCTTTCCTTCAATAATATCTGATAAAGACTTTAATGGACGGTTATTTGCACCAACTACAGTTCTACCACGACGACCATTATCCATTAATGCATCAACTGCTTCTTGCAACATTCTTTTCTCATTTCTCACAATAATTTCAGGAGCAAGAATAGCTTTTAATCTAGCAAGACGATTATTGCGATTAATAATTCTTCTATAAAACTCATTTAAATCAGCTGTTGCAAATCTACCTCCATCTAATTGTACCATAGGTCGCAGATCAGGCGGTATTACAGGAACTACAGATAAAACCATCCATGCAGGCTCAGCACCAGTAGAAATAAAGTTTTCTAATAACCTTAATCTTTTCATTTTTTTGCTGAATTTTTGTGAAGGATTTTTAGAAAGTTTCGGAGGTTTTAATGATTCTTCTCTTAGAGAATTCACTGTATCTTGTAGATTAATATCTTGAAGTAATTTATATACTGCTTCAGCACCTATACTAACCTCTATGCCAAATAAACTGGATGATTTAGGATATAGTTGATCTTCTAGTGCTCTCCACTCGTATCCTTCTAATAATTGCTTATAATGAAGCTTATCATAATCTCCGGGATTCGTAACAATATAAGAATGAAAATATACTATCTTCTCAACATCTTTTACACTTAAATCTAATGCTAAAGCTATATAGCTAGTACTGCCTTTAAGATACCAAACATGAGTTACAGGAGCAGCAAGTTCAATATAAGCCATTCTATGACGACGAACTTTAGATTCTGTTATCTCTACGCCACATCTTTCGCATACTACTCCTCTATACCTAAATCTTTTATATTTACCACAGTGACATTCCCAATCTTTCACTGGTCCGAAAATACGTTCACAAAACAAGCCATCCATTTCTGGCTTTAATGTTCTATAATTGATAGTTTCTGGCTTAGTTACCTCACCTACTATTTGACCATTAGGTAATGTTCGTTCACCCCAACTTCTTATTTTTTCTGGAGAAGCTAAACTTATACGTACATAATCAAAATATCTTTCAAATTTAGTCATTGGCTTCTCTTTAAATAAAAATTTAAATATTCTCTGATGTATCTAAGTTAAAATAAATATCTTGCTGCATTATATCACTACTACCCAAATAATTATTTGGGAACTTTCTAGCGTTTTTTATGAAATTATTAGATACTAAATCAACCTCTACTCCTTTATTTTCACCATTCTCAAGAAACTCTACTTTATGGGCAGCTATATCTAAACCAAGTGCCTGTAATTCTCTCATTAAAACTTTGAATGATTCAGGCGTACCTGGCTTAGGTATAGGTTTACCTTTAACAATCGCATTTAATGCTTCATTTCTACCTTGCATATCATCAGATTTTACTGTTAATAATTCTTGAAGTGTATAAGCAGCACCAAAAGCTTCTAAGGCCCATACTTCCATTTCACCTAATCTTTGTCCTCCATGTTGAGCTCTACCACCAAGAGGCTGCTGAGTTACTAAAGAATATGGGCCTGTAGATCGGGCATGAATTTTATCATCTACTAGATGCACTAACTTTAAGATATAGGCTTTACCGACTGTTACTGGATTATCGAATGCTTCGCCTGTTCTACCATCAAAAAGTTTTAACTTACCTGGATGCAAGGGATTAAAAAGCCAGCTTTGTTTATTACTAATTAAACTAGCTTGTTTTAATTTATTATTTACAAGAGCTCGAGATGCTTCTGGACCATACATTTCGTCAAAAGGTGTAATTTTAAATCTTTTGTTTAAATACTCACCTGCCAGGCCAAGTAAACATTCAAATAATTGGCCTACATTCATTCTAGAAGGAACGCCCAAAGGGTTTAATACTATATCAATAGAAGTACCATCAGGTAAAAATGGCATATCCTGTTTAGGCAGAATACGTGATATAATACCTTTGTTACCGTGCCTACCTGCCATTTTATCACCTACTTGAATCTTTCTTTTCTGGGCTACATAAATTCTTATAATTGTATTTGTTCCAGGAGGTAATTCATCTCCATTACTTCTTCTAAAAACTTTAATATTCACAACTCTACCTTTAGCTGCATTAGGTAAACGTAGTGAAGTATCTCTGACATCTCTAGCTTTTTCTCCAAAAATAGCTCTTAATAATTTTCCTTCTGGTAATTGATCAGCCTCACCTTTAGGAGTAATCTTACCAACTAAAATATCCCCTGCATCAACCCATGAACCAATAGATACTATGCCGTCTTTATCTAGTGAACTAATAGAAATATCACTAACATTAGGTATCTCCCTTGTAATTTCTTCTGTACCTAATTTTGTTTGCCTACATTCGACTTCATATCTTTCTATATGAATTGAGGTATACAAATCTTGATAAACTAGACGTTCACTAATTAAAAAAGCATCTTCATAATTGTACCCCTCCCAAGGCATATAAGCAACAACAATATTGCGCCCTAAAGCTATTTCTCCGCCATCTGTAGAAGCACCATCTGCAATAATTTGGCCTATAACTATAGTTTCACCTGGCCAAACAAGTGGCCTTTGATTAATACATGTATCTTGGTTAGAACGATAATATTTTTTTAATCTGTAGTGAATTGTACATCCATCCGTATTTAAAATACCTATTTTAGTGCCTGAAACATAACTAACGATCCCATTAGTACGACTTATAATAATCATACCTGAATCCCGTGCTATTTTAGCCTCTAAACCTGTTCCAACAATTACTTTTTCTGGATACAGTAAGGGTACTGCTTGTCTTTGCATATTAGAACCCATTAAAGCACGATTGGCGTCATCATGTTCTAAAAAAGGTATTAAAGAAGTCGCTGCTGATATTACCTGTATCGGTGAAAGAGTTATATAGTCTAATTGTTCAACAGAAGCAGTAATAAATTCTTGCTTGTATCGTACAGGTATAATCTGTTTTTTTATGAAACCTTTTGCATCAATTTGTGTATCTGCTGATGCAATACGTAATTCATCTTCTTGATCAGCTGTAACATAGAATAAACCTTTTTCTTTTAATACTCTACCATCTAAAACCTTATAGCAAGGTGTTTCAATAAAGCCATAGTTATTTACTTTTGCATAAATACTCAAAGAACCTATTAAACCAGCATTAGGGCCTTCAGGTGTTTCAATAGGACATATACGTCCATAATGACTAGGGTGTAAATCTCTCACAGCAAAACCTGCCCTATCCTTATTTAAACCTCCTGGGCCTAAAGAACTAATTCTTCGTTTATGAGTTAATTCTGCTAAAGGGTTAGTTTGATCCATGAACTGAGATAATTGACTTGAGCCAAAGAATTCTCTTACAGAAGCCATTAAAGGCTTCGGGTTAACTAAATTGTACAAGCTTAAAGAGTCTAAGTCACATATAATCATCCTTTCACGTACTATCCTTTCGAGACGATTTAATCCTAGTCTTATTTGATTTTGTAATAGTTCTCCAACTGAACGAATTCTTCTATTACCTAAGTGATCTATATCATCAAAATTACCTATATTTTGTTCTTTAATTTTAATTAAATAATCTAAAGAGGTAACGATATCTTGTGGAGATAATATACGAAAATTTTTAGGTATTTTTAAATCTAATTTTTGATTAATTTTATGACGACCCACTTCTCCTAAATCATATCTTTTAGGATCAAAAAAACGTGCATACAAAGTCTGCTTAGCTACATTAACCGTTGCAGGTTCATTAGGACGTAATTTGCTATATACAATTAATAGAGCCTCTTCTTCTGTGATTTGTTCTACTGATCTTTTGCCTATCTCTTTATCTAACTCTTTATTTTCATATAAACTAGAAGCTTTAATTAGACAAGAAGATTGATGCAAGTTCTTTCTAATGTCGTCTTTACTTAAACCAATAGCACGTAAAAATACATACGCATTTACTTTATGAGTTTTATCAATTCTAACCCAAATTTGATCTTTTGCATCTATTTCTAATTTTAACCAAGAACCACGATTAGAAATTAAACTGGCACTATATATTTGTTTATTATTTTTATCTAATTCTTGTTTATAATAAATGCCAGGACTACGTACTATTTGATTAATAATAATTCTTTCTGTACCAGATATAATAAATGTACCTCTGTTTGTCATCAGAGGTAAATCTCCTATAAAAACATACCTTTTTTTATATTTTTTATTACCATTTCGTTTACTTAAGACATTTGATTTATGGTTGAGTTCCTTATTCTTTTTTATAAATTCTGTATCACGCCTAGTTAATTTTGAAGGTATATATATCTGAGCACTATATGTTTTATCTCTACTTTTAGCTTTCCTAACACTATAACGTGGAAATTTTAATTTATAATCACTGCCAAAAAACTGTAATTCCAAATTACCTGTTGGATCCATAATAACAGGAAATGAATCTAGCACTTCACTTAAGCCATACAATAAAAAATTTTTAAAGCTTTGTCTTTGTATCTCTGCAAAATCTGGGCAATTAAACTCACTAATTATTGGTGGCATCAATAAACTCCATGAATTAACATTTATCTTATCAAATTTCAAATTTAATAACTGGTAATTAATTAGATAGTAGAAGAAAACTCATCATAGAAATAATAAACTTAAGTTATAGACTGTCATATCAGTCTAATAATAAATATTATAATTTAAAAAATCATGTTACTTGTATTTTTTTGTATAAAGAAGATTTTTTGCGAGCAGCTTTATTTTTGTGTAATACTCCTTTTTTGGCAGCTTTATCAATAATTTGATAAACTTGTGAGAGTAAATTTAAAGATTTAACTCTATTAGAATCATTTGTTTGTATACTTAACAAATATTTCTTTACCCTAGTTTTAATAATAGATTTATAAACTTTATTTATATGGGCATTGCGCAAGCTGACCTTATGCTTTTTAACAGCAGATAAATTTTTAGACATAACAACAAAATATAAAGCTTAGTAAAATTATCACAATGATTATAACATCTATTAATAGGATATACAATAGACTTGAACTAATGTAGATTAAACTTGATAATTAGATATCTATTATGAGATAATATGTTTAAACAAATAACATATCTTATAATTATAATATGGGGAAAAACAAAGGGGCACGTATTATTATTACACTAGAATGCTCTTGCAGAAATATATCTAATTTTCATAAAAGAAAGGCTGGTGTATTTCGTTACACTAGTTCAAAAAACAGAAGAAATACACCACAACGCTTAGAAATCGAAAAATATTGCCCAAATTGTAATAAACATAACACTTTTAAAGAAATCAAATAGGTATATGATTTTAAACAATAATAATAAAAAATCTTTTTTTCTAAAAAAACATGAAAATCTAGACTATAAAGATGTAGATTTATTAAATAAGTTTATAACTGATCAAGGTAAAATTTTATCGCGTCGCTCTACTGGTCTTACTGTAAAGCAACAAAAAAAAATCACTCAATGTATAAAGCAAGCTAGAATTCTTGCATTGCTTCCTTTTCTAAATAAAGATTAATTTTAGAAAATTTTACATTAATGAAAAGAATTTATTATTAATACTTTTCATTATGGGCTAGTTTAAAGTTCTTTTAATTTTTCTTGTAGATTATAAGACTTAATTATTTCTTTTTCTATCCATAAACTATAGTCTTTACACATAACTCCACACTCACTACCTTCATTAACTTGATTTACGTCATCTTTCAGGTGTTTTAAAGAGTCCAGGTGACCTTCATACATTAAGTTTTGGTTATGATATACTTCTATCCAGGAATTTTTTTCAAGTTTACCTTGTACAACTAAACAACCTGCAACAGAACCCTTATTCATAGGAAAAACTGTTTGAACAATTGCTTGACCAATTAAAATTTTATCGTGTTCTAAATCAATAAGACTGATCATAGAATTTTTGACATAATCTATCAAATCATAAATAACTTGAAAATTTTTGACAAGTATATTCAAATTATTAGACAAATTTTTTAAATTAGAAGAAATATCTCTATTAAAACAAACAATCAAAGCATTTGTACTAGAAGCTAGTTGTAAATCATTTTGAGATACTTCTCCTGAATTAGCATTTAAAATATTTATTTGAACTTTATCTTGAGAAATTTTTGAAAAAGCATATATTATAGCTTCAATAGAGCCTTGGGTATCTGTCTTTAATATAATATTTAATTGTTTAATAGGAGATTTATTTTTAGAAGTCTTTAGAGTAACTCTTGTATTCAAAATTTTTGTCACATCAAATATAGTTTCTCGGTATTGCTCTTGTTCTAATAAATATTTAGCTTCCTTTTCTGTTTTAACTATATAGAAAGTAGCTCCTACTGCTACAATAGACTGAAAGCCTAAAATTTCAACAACAGACGATGGTGAAACTTGTTCTTTTTTAATACCTTCAGTACTTGTTATTAGTTTAATCTTTCCATAGTGATTATTTGCAATAATTATATCACCTTGTTTTACAGTACCATTTTTTACTATTATATTTGCTACGTATCCTCTTTGTTTATCTAAGTGAGACTCTAAAATTACCCCTGAACCTGCTTGCTCTAAATTAACTTTTACATTTTGCATGTCGGACAAAACGCATATTGTAGATAATAAAGAATCTATATTTTTATGGTTTACAGCACTTACTTCTACTATAGGATAATTGCCTCCCCAAGATTTATCAAGAATACCATGTTCAGCTAATTGCTCTTTAAGCTTTAAAATTTGTACATCCTCTTTATCTACTTTAGTGATAGCAACTACACAAGGCAAATTGTTATTAATAATATACTCAATAGCTTCCATAGTTTGTTTTTTTAAACCATCGTCAGCAGCTACAACTAAAACAGCTATATCTGTAACTTGAGCACTCAGCAAGCGCATTTTTAAGAAAGCTTCATGTCCAGGTGTATCGAGAAAAACTAATTTTTTATAAGAAGAATCATAAGGCCAATCAATTTCATAACTATTAATGGCTTGTGTAATACCTCCTGCTTCTTTTACAGTAGATTTTACAATCGTATTTAACAGAGTAGTTTTACCATGATCCACATGACCAAATATTGTAATTACAGGAGGCTTTAGACTACTAGAATCATAACTCTGTACTCTTGTATCAAGTTTCACTGGCAAGTTAGATGATTCATGTACAACTTTAAAGCTATAACTTTCTGCTAACTCTGTAGCTATAGATACATCTATTACTTGATTAATTGTAACAGAAATACCTTTCAAAAATAAGTTTGTTATGATTTCTGTTTCAGGTATTGCTAATTTGCTTGATAGCTCATAAATTGTTAGTGGATGATTAATATAAACTAAATTTGTATCATCAGAACTATTACTATCTGTTCCTATGTTTGTACTGACATCAGTTAAAGAATCTGTATGTATTTTAGACTTTTTTTTCTTTTTAGATAATTTATGTGATTTTATTAAAGATTCATTTATACTACTGTTGAATAAATTACTACTAGTATTATCAACAAACAAGTCCTTATCTTTTATATCTATTTTTGTACGGCCTTTCTTCTTAAACTTTGATTTATTTTTTTTTATATCTACTTCGCCATCAGTCTTCACAATAGCTTTATATTTTCTTTCTTTATCTTCTTTATAAAATTTTGAATCTATACTATCAACACTAAAGTCTTCTATATTTAACTTTATATTCTTTTTCTCTTTGAAAACATTAATTAATTTAGGTCCTGTTAAATTCAATACAACATGACTATCATTTATAGTTGTACCTAATTTGAAAGATGATTTATTTTGCATTGTTCTTACTTTTTTATTTATAGGTTTTATTATTTATTATTAATCCATCATATATTTTATTGAGTCTAAGAGCTTAAATACAAATAAATATATAGAAAATTAGCAAATAAATTATTATGATAAAAATAAATATATAAATTGTTATACTAAGCTTTAACAAAAATATATAATAAATACAAGGAATACGATGCCTCGATTACAAAAAAATGACAATTTTATAGATAAGACATTTACTGTACTAGCTGATATAGTTCTTAAAATACTACCTACGAGTAAAGAAGAAAAAGAAGCTTTTTGTTACTACCGAGATGGCATGTCTGCTCAATCTGAAGGAGAATATGCAGAAGCTCTAGAGAATTATTATGAAGCACTAACATTAGAAGAAGACCCATATGATAGATCTTATATACTATATAACATAGGATTAATCTACGCAAGCAATGGAGAACATATTAAAGCTTTAGAGTATTATCATCAAGCATTACAGTTAAATACACAAATGCCACAAGCATTTAATAATATAGCAGTAATATACCATTATCAAGGATTAAAAGCTGCAAATAAACAAAAATTTGAAGCATCTAAAGCTATGTTTAATAAAGCTGCAATATACTGGAAAAAAGCTATAATTTTAGCTCCTAATAATTATATAGAAGCACAAAATTGGCTTAAAACAACAGGAAGAATGCAAAATATTAATTAAATATACAATCATTAAAATGATAAAATTGATTACAATGATTTACAATAAAGTTAAATGTATTTAGTATTGAAAATACCTAATATTTATTGGCAAGAAATATAATTTATTGACTAAAATAATTACTTAATAATTATGGTAACAACAACAAATGGATTTGTTACACAAATCATTGGACCTGTGTTAGATATTGAATTTCCAAATGGTCAATTACCCAAAGTATTTAATGCACTAAAGGTTAATGGTCAAGATGATACAATAACATGTGAAGTTCAACAACTACTAGGTGACAATAGAGTAAGAGCTGTTGCAATGAGTTCAACTGAAGGATTAAAAAGAGGTATTGAAGTAGTTGATACAGGTGCTCCTATAACAGTCCCTGTTGGTATACCAACGTTAGGAAGAATTTTCAATGTTCTAGGTGAGCCTGTTGATAACTTAGGAGACGTAAAATCAAATGATACATTACCTATTCATAGATCAGCACCTTCTTTTACACAATTAGAAACGACACCTTCTATTTTTGAAACAGGAATCAAAGTGGTTGATTTATTAGCTCCCTACAGAAAAGGAGGAAAGATAGGTCTGTTCGGAGGTGCTGGTGTTGGTAAAACAGTATTAATTATGGAATTAATTAATAATATTGCCAAAGCACATGGAGGCGTTTCTGTATTTGGTGGTGTAGGCGAAAGAACACGTGAAGGAAATGATTTATATGAAGAAATGAAGGAATCTAAAGTTATTAATGCAGAAAAACTTACAGACTCTAAAGTTGCTTTAGTATATGGTCAGATGAATGAACCACCTGGTGCCAGAATGCGTGTTGGGTTAACAGCATTAACTATGGCAGAGTATTTTAGAGATATTAATAAACAAGATGTATTATTATTCATCGATAACATTTTTAGGTTTGTACAAGCTGGATCTGAAGTGTCAGCACTACTAGGACGTATGCCATCAGCAGTGGGATATCAACCAACTTTAGCGACTGAGATGGGTGCTTTACAAGAAAGGATAACGTCTACTACAGATGGATCTATAACATCTATCCAAGCTGTATACGTACCTGCAGATGATCTAACAGATCCTGCACCAGCTACTACTTTCGCTCACTTGGACGCAACGACTGTTCTTTCAAGAGGATTAGCGGCTAAAGGTATATATCCTGCTGTCGACCCTTTAGGTTCAACATCAACAATGTTGCAACCAGGCATAGTAGGAACTGAACACTATACAGTTGCCCAACAAATAAAATCAACGTTACAGAGGTATAAAGAACTACAAGACATTATAGCTATTCTAGGATTAGATGAACTATCTGAAGAAGATAGATTAACTGTAGCAAGAGCTAGGAAAATCGAAAGATTTTTATCACAACCTTTCTTTGTAGCTGAAGTTTTTACTGGTTCACCGGGTAAGTATGTATCATTAGAAGAAGCCATTCAAGGTTTTCAGATGATCTTAAATGGTGCTTTAGATGACTTACCTGAACAAGCTTTTTATCTTGTTGGTAATATAGAAGAAGCTATTAGTAAAGCTGAAACATTGAAATAAATAATACATTATGACATTAAATATACGTGTTATAGCTCCAGACAAAACTGTATGGGATGCAAATGCTGAAGAAGTTATTCTACCTAGCAGCACAGGACAGTTAGGTATTTTAACTGGTCATGTGCCATTACTTACCGCTCTAGATATAGGCGTTATGAGAGTAAGAATAGAAAAAGAATGGCAACCAATTATCCTATTAGGTGGATTTGCTGAAGTTGAAAACAATAAAATAACTATTCTAGTTAATGGAGCTGAAAAAGCATCCGAAATAAATTTGGAAGAGGCACAGCAGAATTTAGAACTAGCAACTAATAAACTTACGCAAGCTAAATCAAAGAAAGAAAAAATTGAAGCTACTCAAGACGTAAGAAAAGCAAAAGCAAGACTACAAGCTGCAACTGTACTTAATACATAAATACTATACTTTAAGCGATAAGATTAAAATTCATTTACTATAATCTTATCGCCTTTAGCATAAACTTAATTCGTATTTTTAACTTAAGCCAGAACAAATATAATCAAAATATAGGCCCATTTCTTTACCCGCATCTGGTCCAATCAAACTAGTAGTCACTTCTTTCATTGCTTGAATTGCTTGTATTGTTGCACCAATAGGCACACCTAATGAATTATAAGTTTCTTTTAAACCATTTAAAACACGCTCATCTAATATTGATGGGTCACCAGCTAACATTCCATAAGTAGCGTAACGTAGATAATAGTCTAAATCTCTAATACAAGCAGCATATCTTCTAGTAGTATACATATTACCACCTGGACGAGTAATATCTGAATATAGTAATGCTTTTGCTACAGATTCTTTAATAATAATTGCAGCATTTGCAGCAATTGTTGCTGCAGCACGTACTCGTAATTCACCTGTTTGGAAATAACCTCTCAACTTATCTAAAGAATTATCATCTAAATATTTTCCTTGTACATCTGCTGTATTAATTACAGAGGTAATAGCATCTTGCATAGTATTTAATTTCCTTAGTTATTATTTAATTGATAATTATACAAAAATTTACTTATATTAATAGAATAATTATTAATATCTATTGCATAGCACCTAAAGTATAGTCAAAATAGAAACCAGCTTCTGCTGAATCTTCTCCTGACAACAATGAACAAGCAATATCTTTCATTGCTCTAACTCCTTCAGCAACACCAGAGATAGGTGTTCCCAAAGAGTTATACATCTCTTTAACACCAACTAAACCTATTTCTTCAATTGGAGTAACATCTCCTGCCACTATTCCATAAGTTACTAACCGTAAATAATAATCTAAATCACGTAAACAAGTTGCTGTCATTTCCTCTCCATACGCATTACCACCTGGAGACACTACATCTGGCCTTTTTTGAAATAATTGTTGGCCACCTTGTTTAACTACAAGTTCGCGATTATCTGTCAGAATTTGAGCTATCCTTAAGCGTCGTTGACCTGACAAAACAAAACTTTTAATTCTGTCTAATTCTCCTGGGCTTAGATATCTTGCTTCTGCATCTGCATTAACAATTGATTTCGTTACAATACTCATTAATAAAACTCCTAAAATATTTATATTAAGTGTTGGACTAAGTAAATGAGATCACACTTAATAATTATAATATTAGTGCATCAGCGTTTCTAGCAATATATCAAAGAATAAAAAATCTTTATAAATAGGTACAAAAAATCAAAAACAAACAGTACTCAAGCAAGAAAGACAAAGCAATTATTATTAATTTCCTAAACCAGCAGCAAAGCTAGGTACAATAATTGATTCATTCTGTTTAGTCAAAGTGCCATATAATCTTTCTGTATTAGGGAAATTAGCTGCTGGTAAAGTTGGAAAACGACGATAAGGTACTACAGAGCTACCAAAGATCGTATTATATTCTTTACTATTAACTAATATAGAAATAAAATAGGTTAAGCCTTGCGAAGCCAAAATTTGGTTATAATACCTAATTTCAGCTTGATTACTAGGTGCTCTACCTAAAAAATGCTTTGTACCAAGTTCAATAACTCTAGTATTTGGATAAGGATCGTAGAACTCTTTACGATATAGAGACGATGAACCTAATGCTTCAACTAGTTGTTGAACATTTAAATCTTTACATAATAAAGCGTTCTCCAAGTTATAAAATTCATCACCTAAACTAAAAGTATTTAAATCTCTTTCAAAGAGTTGACGATATATAGCTCTTAAAACCTGAATACTTTGAGACTTATTTGTGTTATCAGTAACACTAAAAATTCTGTATTGATCCCTTCGAGCGCTAACGCCTTGCCGTATTTTCTTATTAATTGCTTCTACACTAAGATTTTTTTTGCTTTGACCTAACGATATAAATTTTGCCACTAAATTGTCTTGACTTCTAAGACCTACATTATTAGGCATTTGGATAATTGTTTTAGATCTTAGACTTCTAGAAGCTAATGCTGATGGAGTTAAATATCTATCATATGGAACTGTATTTTCACCAAAAGATTCATTATATTCTGAGCTATCCATCATAAAATCTATCATTTGATAATAGCCTTGCTTATACACAACATCAAAGTATTGATTAATTTCTTGTCTGCCATAAGTTGGTCTACCTATAATACGATTATGAATATACTCAATAGCTTTACATATATAAAAAGGTTGCCAGTATAAAGATCTAAACACAGAAGATTTAGCTAATAGCCTTATAAACTCTTTCACTGATATTCGATTATCTCTGAATAGATTCTCATTCTTTTTAAGAGATAATAGTTCTTCATTATACACAAAGCGTCCAAAAACCCTTAAATATATCACTCTAACAATTTGATCTGTATTAGTTGATGTATTCTTAAAATTACTATTTACAGATAAACTTTCACTTAAACTATTCCTTTTAAATATTTTTGGACCCAATGAGCCAATTACTTTAGATCTTAAATTAGGACTACTAATCTGGCTATAAATTCCTGGGCCATAACGAGGTAAAATTCTTCTTGTATCTTTACCAAATGGAGCAGATTTTTTTCGTAAATTAATAAAATTATCAGGAAATATAGCACCAAACTGTATGGCTAATGGATCATTACTTAAACCATAAGGATGCTGATCCGGTAAATTTGTTTTATAATCACTGAAAAGAGTTATAAACTGAGGTATCTTTCTGAAAGCAGTACTATAATTTAGTAAGTCAATTTGAGCTCCCCAATTACGGGCTTCCTGAGGTTCTTCACCTAAGTTACGTAAATAAGGTACTGTTTCTTCACTAAAATAATCTGCATATTCTATTGAGTTTACCAAATTATCTATCAGACCTTCTAAACCTCTAGAAGACAATACTGCAAAATACTTTTGAAATTCTTTAATGGAGCTAACGCCTCTACCCAGGAAATGCCTAAATGACAGTTCTAGTACACGACTATTTACAAAAGGTTCAAAAAATTGTTTTCGATATATAGATGATTTTCCTAATCGTCGTACAAATTCTTTAACAGACAAAGATCCATTTTTAACTTGAGATTCTAAATCAGAAAATTCCACACCATATCCTTTAGCAATATCTCTCTCAAAGATCTGTCTATAGCAAGCTTTAACAACCATATTTTTCTCTTCTGCAGATAAACTTGTTTTCATAACAAATCTTTGATTTGGTACACCTGCTTTAACATAAATTTGAGGTAAGCGTAGTCCCTGTAAATCAGATGATGTTCTTTTACGTATTTTATCAGTAAGCGATGGAGCCTCAAATTCGCTAATTACAACATTAAAGTATTCTTGAATTAATTGTTGTCCTTCTAAATCATCACGGAAAATTTCTAATGCTTTCTTACGCATCTCACGTAACGCTACAGTTGCAGCTGCACTAGAGCATGCATTATCTATTAATTCTCTTAGACCTCTAATATTGACAGATAATATATTAGGATCGCCAGCAATTATAGCGTATGTCAAGTATCTCAAAAACCAATCTAAATCCCGTAAAGATTTTTTCATTCTTGTGATACCATAACGAGCTATATTAATAGGTTTAAAACCCGTAGGTAAAGAATCGCTTGTACGAAATACTGACACAATACTACTTAGTACATCATTTTGTGTATTCCCTAATAATTGCTGTGAATTAATAGAAGAATTAAGCTCTGCTGTGCTTGATTGCAAAAAAGATGCTTGAGGACGCTCTAAATATGAAATTGCTGAGCCACCAACAAATATTTTGTCTGATGCTTGTGCTATTAATATATTAGAATTTTTAGCTAAAAGATCTGCAACCTCTAAACGTTTATTACCTGAATTCAAGAAAGCAACCAAATCATTTAATTCACCTAGCTGTAAAAACCTATCTTGCTGTTCTGCTTGTGTAATTGTTGAGATAGATGCTGTCTTATAAAGCTGAGGTATCGCCAGTGGACTTCCGCTACTTGCTTTAACACTCATTTAATTATATCTCCTTAAAATTAACCTTCTCTTACTTTTAAATAACTTGAAACAAGAAGAAAGTATCTATCAAAACATATAACAAATATTTACTACTTACTTGTATAATATATACAAAAAATCTAATAAGTTAATATTATCTGAGTAGTATGAAAAATCAATTAAATGAGAATGCTAATATGTCAATTATCGAACATTTAGAAGAATTAAGAGGTAGAGTATTAATAGCTACCATAGGATTCATAGCTATCACTTTAGTATGTTTTATTTATACTAAAGATATATCTTATATCTTACAGCAGCCAGCTTTTGGTGTTAAATTTTTACAATTAGGACCAGGAGAGTATTTATTCGCTTCTGTAAAAGTAGCTATTTATAGTGGCTTTTTGATTAGCAGCCCATTTACTATATATCAAATTCTTTTATTTATATTACCCGGCTTAACACAAAAAGAAACATCCTTTATTATACCTATAATAGCTTTTTCAATTATCTTATTCTTCATAGGTATATTTTTCTCATATAAAATTTTAATACCAAGTGCGTTACAATTCTTAATTCAATATGGTTCAGATGTAGTAGAGCCCATTTGGTCATTTGGTGAATACTTCAATTTTGTAATTTTATTATTACTTAGTACTGGCTTAGCATTTCAAATACCTATTATACAAGTAATACTGGGTATTTATAATATTGTATCCACAACAACTATGCTAGCTTACTGGAAATATATAATTTTCATTTCTACAATCGTTGGAGCTATTTTAACTCCCTCAACTGATCCTATTACACAAATTTTAATGTCTTTAGCTATTTTTCTTTTATATCTTACTGGTATCATTATTCTTAAAGTGTTAAATAAATAAGTTACAATAAAGATATTAGAATACACTCTATAGATCAAAGAGCAAATATTCTATTAAATTAAGAATTAATCACTTTGTTTAGGGAAAATAATAAATATAGAATGCTATTATACATAGTAGAAGTAATCTTTTTATTTTATATTAGAAAACACATGACTTATAATCATCTTAAGAATTTTATAAAACAGAAAAATTTATATAATTACATTATTATTGTAGTTAGTTGTATTATATTAAATTTTATAGACAGCTTACCAGCTAATGCATTCCCTGTATATGCCCAACAAGGCTATGAAAACCCTAGGGAGGCAACTGGAAGAATAGTTTGTGCTAATTGTCATTTAGCACAAAAGTCAGTAGAGATTGAAACCCCTCAAGCAGTACTACCAAACACTGTATTTGAAACGACTGTAAAAATACCATATGATATAAATACTCAACAAATACTTGGTAATGGTAATAAAGGGCCCCTAAATGTAGGCGCTGTGCTAATACTACCTGAAGGATTTAAACTTGCTCCAAAAAATTTACTATCTAAAGAACAACAAGAAAAAAATAAATTTGTATATATTCAACCTTATAGCACAGTACAAGAAAATATTCTAGTTGTAGGGCCTTTACCAGGAGACAAAAATCAAGAAATTAGTTTTCCAATCTTATCCCCTGACCCAAGTAAAGATAAAAGTATACACTTTTTAAAATATCCAATTTACGTCGGCGGAAATAGAGGTAGAGGTCAGATCTACCCCACAGGTGATAAATCTAATAATAATGTTATTACTTCCTCTAGTAATGGAAAAGTACTAAATATTAGTAGATTAAATCAAGGAGGTTATAAGATTACAATAGAAAAAAGTAATGGCGAAACATATATTGAAAATATACCTACAGGATTAGATTTAAGTATTCAAGAGGGTAGTAATATAATTACTAATCAAAACTTAACCCAGGATCCAAATAACGGAGGATTTGGGCAAAATGAGACTGAAATTGTATTACAAAGCCCTGCTAGAATTCAAGGTATGATTGTTTTTTTCTGTTTAGTTACATTATCGCAAATTTTCTTTGTCTTAAAGAAAAAGCAATGGGAGAAGGTACAAGCAGCAGAAATGAATTTTTAATACATTAAACATTTATAAAAAATAAGATATAAGTAAGATAAAATTTTTATCTTACTTACAAGCACAAATTTTAATTAGAAATCATCGTTTTCACAGAAGCTATAATTTGTTCCGGATATATTACTGTAGCTTTTTCTAACCTTCCATTATAAGGTGTTGGTATATCATGAGATGATAATCTTACGATAGGTGCATCTAACAAATCAAAATAGCTATCATTAACTTGAGCAATTATTTCAGCAGCTATTCCACCTGTTTTCATGCATTCTTCTACAATAATAAGTTTATGTGTTTTTCTTAAAGACTTACTTATAGCCTGCATATCAATTGGCTTTAAAGAAATTAAATCTAATACTTCTGGATCATATCCTTCGCCAATTAATTGTGTGACTGCTTGCATAACATGGTGACGCATTCTAGAATAAGTTACAATAGTTACTTGGGTACCTGATCTCACTAATTCAGCTTTATCTAAAGGAAGACAATATTCATCTTCAGGTAGATTTTCTTTTAAATTGTATAATAAAACATGCTCAAACAGAATAACTGGATTATCATCTCGAATTGCTGATTTCAACAGGCCTTTAGCATTATATGGGGTAGAACAAGCTACAATTTTTAATCCAGGTATTGCTTGAAAGTAAGCTTCCAAGCGTTGCGAGTGTTCAGCACCTAACTGCCTACCTACACCTCCAGGACCACGAATAACTATTGGTATCTTAAAATTTCCACCAGATGTATAGCGTAGCATACCAGCATTATTAGATATTTGATTAAAAGCTAATAATAGAAAGCTCATATTCATACCTTCAACAATAGGACGCAAACCTGTAATTGCTGCTCCTACAGCCATTCCCACAAAACTATTTTCAGCAATAGGCGTATCTAGTACTCGCAAATCTCCGTACTTAGCATGTAAATCTTTAGTTACCTTATAAGAACCCCCATAATGACCAACATCCTCACCTAAAATAAAAACAGATTTGTCTCTATTCATCTCTTCATCAGTAGCTTGCCTTAAGGCATCGAACATAAAAAGTTGAACCATAATTAATCAAATTACCAAATACATAATACACTTATTAAAATTAATCCTCATCCTCAACAAACAAATAACGTTTTAAATCTTTTACTTGAGGTTCAGGACTATCTATAGCAAAATCAATTGCTTCGTCTATAATACTTTTAACCTTAACATTTATATTATCTATTAAAGATTTTTCTACTTGAGTATTATTTATTAAGAAATTACGAAAACGTTTAATGGGATCACGCGCGATCCAAGCTTCTTTTTCTTTATTGGACCTAAGTTCGTCAGGATCAGCTAAAGAATGACCACGAAAACGATACGTAAGAGCCTCTATTAACGTTGGTCCCTTACCTTCTCTTGCTCTTTGAACTGCTGTCTGTGCAGCTTCCCTAACTGCTAAAACATCCATTCCATCTATTTCTACTCCAGGTAAGCCAAAAGCTTGTGCCTTCTTATGAATCTCTGGCAAAGAAGTCGATCTATTATGAGCCATACCTATAGCCCATTGATTGTTCTCTACAACAAAAATAACTGGTAGCTTCCACAAAACCGCCATATTCAAACATTCAAAAAATTGACCATTGTTACTTGTTCCATCACCAAAGAAACAAACTGTAACAGATAAATCAGAATAGTCATGTAATACTTGTTTTTTATATATACTTTGAAATGCAGAACCTATGGCCACAGGTATACCTTCACCAATGAATGCAAATCCACCTAAAAAATTATGCTGAGCAGAGAAAACATGCATCGAGCCACCTCTACCACGACTACACCCAGTTTCTTTTCCAAATAATTCAGCCATAACTAATCTAGGTGGAACACCTTTGCTTAAAGCATGAACATGATCACGATACGTACTACAAACATAATCCTGAGCAGATAATGTTTTTATAATTCCTGTAGATACAGCTTCCTGACCATTGTAAAGATGAACAAAACCAAACATTTTACCACGATAATACATCTGAGCACACATATCTTCGAAACTGCGTCCTAATAACATGTCCTCATATAAATTTAGTAAAATATTAGTATCAACAATATCATTGTGAGATTTAGTTAAAGGTAATACAACTTTTTTACTCATAAATACTATTATTATCTCCTTATTAAACCAATACAATAATATTGTAATATATTCCTGTATCAAAAATAAAATTATACAGATAGCTGTCCATAATTGTGAGTGTTAAAAAAATATTAAAACTTAGCAGATTAGACGCTAATTCAGTTATAATAATTTATTTTATATATGCTATAACAAATATTATGGAATCATTCAATCAAATTTTTTTGCCTATTAGCAAAGACTTAACTACATTAAACTCTAATTTAACCAAAATGGTTGGAGCAAAGCATCCTGTACTACATGCTGCAGCAGAACATTTATTTAATGCTGGTGGAAAAAGAATAAGACCAGCTATAGTTCTTTTAGTGGCTCAAGCAACAAATAAGCATGATAATCTCTTAACAGAACACAAAAGGTTAGCTGAAATAACTGAAATTATACATACAGCAAGTCTGGTGCATGATGATGTCGTAGATGATTGCGAAACACGAAGAGGTGTAACAACCGTACATAATACATTTAATACCAAAGTGGCTGTATTAGCTGGAGATTTTATGTTTGCTCAATCATCTTGGTACTTAGCTAACTTAAATAATGTAGAAGTCGTAAAAACAATATCTAAAGTTATCACAGATTTTGCTGAAGGGGAAATTAGGCAAGGATTAACTAATTTTGATCACACTATTTCTATAAACGATTATACTGAAAAATCATTCTATAAAACTGCTTCATTAATTGCAGCTAGTTGCAAAGGCGCAGCTATGCTAAGTGAACAAAATTTAGATGTACAAAATATTTTTTATACATATGGTAAGCATATAGGCTTAGCTTTTCAAATTATAGATGATATTTTAGATCTTACAGGTGTTAACGAATCATTAGGAAAGCCATCTGGTTCAGACTTAAAGAACGGAAATATTACAGCTCCTATTATTTTTGCTGCAGAAGAATTACCTAATTTAAAATTATTAATTAATCGTGAATTTGAAAGTTCAGATGATATTAATAAAGCCATTAATATAATACAGCAGACTCAAGGTATTGAGAAAGCAAAAGATTTAGCGAAAGAGCATATACAAGCATCATTACAAGCTTTAAAAAGAGCTGAGCCTTCAAATGCTGTTCAAAGCCTAAGATTATTAAGTGAATATATCATACAACGCATATATTAATTAAAATATCCTTATATTCAAGTACACAAATTTGTTTGTGCGCTTGAACATAATATCACACTAATTGATTGACTAATTCTAAGAAGGCATTTTGATCTAAAATAGCCATTTGAGATAACATCTTTCTATTTATAGCTATTTTTGATTTTTTTAAGGAATATATAAAGTAACTATAAGTTATATCATATTTGCTAACTGCTGCACTTATACGTATAATCCACAAGCGTCTATAATCACGCTTCTTATTTTTCCTACCTCTATAAGAATATCTTAAAGATTTCAGTACTTGCTGCTTAGCTGTACGGAATAGAGTTGAATGGGAACCCCTAAAACCTTTAGATAATTTTAAAATCTTTTTTCTGCGCTTGCGTGCAACATTACCTCTTTTAACACGAGTCATACAATATTAATTTAAGTATTTTATTATATCAATAAGTAAATTTACTAATAAAAAATTTTATATTCAAAATATCAAATTATAGACAAAGCTATAATCCAACTATTTATAATGTATCTTATTAACAAAATTTGTTATATCATTAACTGCAACTAATGATACATGTCGTAATCTTCGCTTACGTTTTGATGACTTTTTTTGTAGTAAGTGGCTTCGCGAAGTTTTTTTTCTTAGAAGTTTTCCTGTAACAGTTATTTTAAATCGCTTACTAATAGATTTAGACCTCTTTACCTTATACATACGGATAATATTTTTTTAGCTACTTTAGATAATACAGTATATACAAGTTATACTTACAATACAATAAGCACTTAAAATAATTATATTAAGTAATTTTTTTGCGCAAATTATTGACTGTACTTGTTAATAACATTAACATAATTTTTATCAAATTAGAATTAAGCTCTTGGAACACTCTCATATTTAAGTTAAAAGCGATATTTGCTTCTCCAATAATTTGACGTATTTGATTATCATTTAAAGGTATATTGTCAAGTGACTGTCGATACATTTGTTTAAATGACTTATCATCAGATATTTGATCAAAATCATAGAATGCAGTACCATCAGTATTTGATAAATGCATAGCACTTTGAGCGATTTTTTTTAATATCTGGCCACCTGAAAGATCTCCCATATAACGAGTATAAGCATGAGCTACTAATAATTCTGGTTGAAATTTTCCTATCTCATGAATTCGAGCAACATATGACTTAGTAGCTATCGAAGGACCAATCTGATTTTTCCAATCATAACCATAGTAATATATTAAATCTTTAATCAAACTATTCTTGCGATTTAATTCTGGGAAATAAATAAACTTCACTAATTCATGTTTTTTATTGCTTTCTATTTCTTCCTCAATAGCTTCATATATAAAAAATAGATTAGCTACTAATTTTCTATACGATTTTTTATCGACAACACCTCCAAGAAAAGATTTAACAAAACTGACATTCTCAGCCATACTATGTGATTTAGTCGTTCCTTCACGTAATTGTTGAGCTAAATTAGTTGACATTAGTATTTTCCTTAATGAACTAACAATAAATATTTATATCTGAGAGGAAATTCAATAATATTATTATTGAATTCTTAATATATTTAAGAATAAAATAAAACTTTGTATGATCATTTTATATTACAATTCTTAAAGATTTAAAGATTATTAAATAGCACGAAAATAATCTTTAGATTGTTGAGGTGTACTAATAATTGTAGGCTGGCCTGGTTGCCAATTAGCAGGACAAACTTCATCAGGATGATTTTGCACATAATCTATTGCCTTAAGAATCCTTAATGCCTCGTTAACACTTCGGCCTACATCTAAATTATTAATTAAAGCATGCTGTATAACTCCTTGTTTATCTACTATGAACAATCCCCTTAAAGCTTTACCTTCTTCAGTTAAAACATTATAAGATGAACTGATTTTTTTTGTTAAATCTGATACTAAAGGATAATTTAAATCACCTAAGCCTCCAGCTTCTCGACCTGTTTGAAGCCATGCTAAATGGGAATATTCACTATCCACAGATATACCTAAAATTTCTGTATTGATTTTTTGAAAAGATTCATAAGCATCACTAAACGCTGTAATCTCTGTAGGACATACAAATGTAAAATCCAATGGATAAAATAACAAAATTACATACTTACCTAGATAGTCTGATAAACATATTTTTTTGAATTCTTGATCATAGACACTAACAGCGCAAAAATCAGGTGCTTGCTGGCCAACTCTAATGCAACTATTCTCTGATATCATTAATATATTTCTCTAAAGATTTACAGTGTAATTAAATATTAAACAATATAACACATTATAAATTGTTTTAAGCAATTATAGCGGGGAATGGATTTGAACCATTGACCTTCGGGTTATGAGCCCGACGAGCTACCTAACTGCTCTACCCCGCGTGATAATAACAATATAATATAAATTATATTCTTAAAGCAAATAATATATACTGATTTCTAAAGCAAAACACATTATAGCACATATAAAACTGTACTGAACACGGCTAATTAAAGGCCTTACCTCATATGCTCCTATCAGTCTATCTTTAGTTAAACTGTCTACTGTTTTAACCCATATTTGGCCATCATACCATCCGGACTCTTCATAAAATACACTTGCACTAACCAATCTTTTAACAATATAAGACCATCCTAAGTAAAGTCTTGTAAAGATAGCTAAAAGACAACCTGTAACTAAAATAAAATTAAATATGAAAGCCTCTAGTAAATTTTGCTTGCTAGATACTAAAGATAAAGAAACCGGCAAACATATAATAAATAAAACACAAAAAATTATCCCGATACTCATTATATAATAAGATATATTAAATGTTGACCAAGCAAAAAAACACGATTGCTTTAATGAAGCATACTCATTAATTGGCTGCTGGTCATATGGTACAGGGCATATTTTTTTTGATATACACATTAATAAAAATATATGTTTATTAAAACTGTTAATATTAAATAAGTTACAACACAAAAAATTGTGCTCATTTGCAAATTATTTTTAGCATTTTTCGTAAAATTCACTGGGTTGGTTTGATTAATCGGATTTCCTAGTGTTGGAGATTTTGGATTACTGATTAATATTAAAATAATTGTTATAAAGCCGATTAAATACCAAATATACTTCATATGCTTATTAAATTGATTATTAAGTAAAGTAAATAGAATATGCCAATCAAATTAGTTATAAAATTAACATACTCTGCTTTTATATTAAAAAATCTATATCTACGTAAAAGGAATTACTCACCTTGTATTTTCAATAAAAAGAATCCCAAAATCAAGCCAAATAATATTAAAACAAAGCTAATAATACTGGTCAAAAAAATCTCGCTAGCCATAAAAATAATACTCCAATAAAAATAATATTACAGAACTTTTAAAAACCATTTCTACCCCATACTACTAAAGCAATTGAAAAAGTAAAAACTGCTAATAAAGATCCCCAACCTAAACTAATAATATCCATATTTTATAATAAATTACATTAAATAAAAACTTTGACAAAAGATATGTCTACAGCATTAATATACTATTAAATAAAAAGAATTATCTCTATATTATAAGCAAAAACATTATAGTAAAGAAATATTTATGCACTAAGTACAACTAATAAAACTTTTTTTGTTGACATACTTATTTAAGTAAACTATATATTAACATGCATAATTTTTTTTGAGAACCATCAAATATCTTAGACATATACGATATATCTATCGTAATATTCTAACGAAAATTTAGGTATTCAAGTATTGTTAGTATAAGAATACAAATATTTAATCAAGAAATGTAAATTTTTTGTACTTAAAAGTTCATAAAACAAAATTACAGTTAATTTAACTGTAAACTCTTAACATCCTTGTCATTTATCAAAAACAAAATTATATATGGAAATTACAACACAACAATCCCAAAACACTGCTAAAGAGACTTTATTAACACCTAGATTTTACACAACAGACTTTCAAGCAATGGCCGAACTTGATATTTCCCAAAACTACAACGAATTTCAAGCCTTATTAAAAGAATTTCGGGCTGATTACAATAAAAAACATTTTATTAGGGATGAAGAATTTGAGCAGACTTGGAAAAATTTAGATAACAGAACTAAAGCTTTGTTTATAGAGTTCTTAGAACGATCTTGTACAGCAGAATTTTCGGGTTTTCTATTGTATAAGGAACTATCACGCAGGCTACAACAGACTAATCCTACAATAGCTGAATGCTTTTTACTAATGTCAAGAGATGAAGCAAGACATGCTGGCTTTCTAAATAAAGCCATTGGTGATTTCAATCTTTCACTGGATTTAGGATTCTTAACTAAGAGTCGAAAATATACATTTTTCTCCCCTAAATTTATTTTTTATGCTACATATCTATCAGAAAAGATTGGTTACTGGAGATATATCACAATCTACAGACACTTAGAAAAACATCCCGAACACAGAATATACCCTATTTTTAAATTCTTTGAAAATTGGTGTCAAGATGAGAATAGGCATGGAGATTTTTTTGCTGCTTTACTAAGATCTCAACCACAATTTTTAAATGACTTTAAAGCAAAATTATGGTGTCGTTTTTTTCTACTAAGTGTGTTTGCAACCATGTATTTAAATGATTTTCAAAGGTCAGATTTTTACAAGATTATTGGTTTAGATGCACGCCAATATGACATACAAGTTATTAGAAAGACTAATGAAAGCGCCTCTAGAATATTTCCTGTAGCTTTAAATGTTGATAAACCAGAATTTTTTCAGCGTCTAGATAAATGTGCTTCAGATAATAGATCATTGATAGAAATCAATAATAGCAACAAAAACTCCTTAACAAAAACTCTACTAAATATACCTATCTACGGGCGTATAGGCTTCAATTTAGTTAAATTATATTTAATGAGTCCAATAGAATCATCACAAGTGTCATCAACTTTCAAGTAAACGATAAATTAGAAAACTAATATTATTAATATGAAAATCATTAGTATCGCCAACAACAAAAATATTAAAAAATATAAAAAATGTGAAGCTTATTTATTTTCTTAGCTTATAATTAATATATCTATAATTTTATTTATATAATTAAAATGACAAACACAATTAATTTAAAAATGCCTTCTCCAACATTTGGTGGGAGCACAGGAGGATGGCTAAGATCTGCTGAAATAGAAGAAAAATATGCTATAACTTGGACTAGTAAATCAGAACAATTTTTCGAAATGCCAACTGGTGGGGCTGCTATAATGAGGCAAGGCGATAATTTACTATACCTAGCAAGAAAAGAACAATGTCTAGCTCTTAGTGTACAGCTAAGAACTAAGTTCAAGATTAGCGACTTCAAAATATACAGAATATTTCCAAGCGGAGAAGTACAGTATTTACATCCAAAGGATGGTGTTTTCCCAGAAAAAGTTAATGAGGGTAGAGAAGGAGTAGGTAATGTATACCATTCAATTGGCAAAAATAAAAATCCAATAGAAGTAAAATTTACAGTAAAAGAAACTTATGATTAAATCATAATACTAAGACTATAAAACTTTAATTTATTTAAATTGTTTTTATAGTCTATTTTCTGATATACTAGTGTATATTAATGGAGAGGTGGTAGAGTTGGTTGATTGCGTCTGATTTGAAATCAGATGAACCGTAAGGTTCCGTGGGTTCGAATCCCACCCTCTCCGTAATGTATAATAATTTTTTATTTACTTACAGCTTGTTCTATAAAATTAATTGCCTGGCCTAAAGTAGCAATTTTTGCAGCGTCATCATCTGGTATCTCAATAGAAAACTCTTCTTCAATTGCCATAACTAATTCCACTGTATCTAGTGAATCTGCCCCTAGATCTTTCGCAAAATTAGCTTGTAAAGTTACTTTCTTTTCCTCTACACCTAATTGTTGAACTATAATTTTTTTTACCTTTTTAAAGATATCTTGATTGGACTCTGTAGCAGACATAAATTTATCCTAATATTATTCAATAATAATTTACACTGTATCTAAAGTAAATTCAACATAAAATAATTCACATTTTTATACAACTCATCTTAAGGATAAATGCAGAATCTTCTATCTGGTTCTTCACCAAAACTACGACACTGTAAATTATAAGAAGAGATTAAAGTATACTGCAATTTACGTATAATTGGCGATCTAGGTAAAAGCTCTACTGAATGCTTTTTAGATAAGATAATTGTTTCTATAGCTATACGAGTTTCTTGAAGAGCTTCTATTTCTAAATTAGTTTTATCAATACATATTTTCTTCCAATCCATATAAGGCAAATAATTCGCATTCAACATTTTTTTAAAAGCTCTTGTAATATTAGAGATTGTACTACTATGAATAGTATAAATAGTTAATTGCATTGATTTAGCAATTTGCCGCAATTTATTATTCTGCTTCACGTGAGATCTTAAGGCTAAAACAATATCTGCTTTAACTATATCCTGAGTAATTGCTATCGGAAGGTTCAAAGCTTGTATTGCTGATTTAAGCATTTCTAGACTAACAGAAGAAGTATAAACAATAATTATTCTTTTATTGATACCTTGAAATTGTTCGCTTGATACTGAAGATTGTGTATTTAATAAAGACTGTTGACTGCTATGATTATCTGTTAACCATGTCGCACCGGAATTCGGTGAGTATTGATTCTTCTTTTTTAATGAGTAGCTAAACTTTTTAGACCCTGTATAGGAACTAAATCTATCAGAAGAACTAATTAAAGGTGGCAAAAATTCATTTACTTTAGACTGCTCATATTCTATTTTAATAGAATCATCAGAACAAAATTTACGGCGTTGAACAAATAAGGAAGAACCCTGTAAAATTTGATCTACTGCTTGATCAACATTTTCATGAACTATCCAACTATCTCTAGTATGAATTTCAATGGCTACCTGAAAAGCTGGTGATGATTTACGCTCAAGTATACTTTTCTGAGAACCTCTACGTTTTGCTTCATCATCTCCTAAAGTAACATATTGTATACCTCCTATTAAGTCAGACAATATAGGGTTCTTAATTAAACTTTCAATATAGTTACCATGAGCAGTACCCACCAATTGAACTCCTCGCTCAGCAATAGTACAAGCAGCTAATGCTTCTAACTCTGTGCCTATTTCATCAATAATGATCACTTCTGGCATATGGTTTTCAACTGCTTCTATCATTACTTGGTGCTGTAATTCAGGACGAGCAACTTGCATCCGCCTTGCTCGACCTATAGCTGGATGAGGAATGTCACCATCACCTGCTATCTCATTAGAAGTATCTATTATCACTACTCGCTTTTCCATCTCATCTGCTAAAACTCGCGCTATCTCTCTAATAGCAGTCGTTTTACCAACCCCAGGTCTACCTAATAGTAATATTGATTGACCTTTTTCTAATAAGTCTCGTATAATACTTATTGTTCCAAATACAGCTCTACCTACTCTGCAAGTTAAACCTATAATATTACCTTTTCTATTTCTTATAGAGCTTATTCGATGAAGTGTACGTTCAATGCCAGAACGATTATCCCCACTAAAATTACCTATTCTACGTATACAGAAATCTAAATCCTGCCAAGAAATAGTTTTGGCAGATAAATATTCAGGACCATTAGGAAAACGCGCCTCAGGTCTTCTACCTAAATCCATAACTACTTCAATTAAATATTTGTATTGCGAATGATCATATAAGGGTAAACGTACAAAATCAGGCAAAATTTCAAGTAGCTCATTTAAATCATCTGCTATTAACATTAGCTTTATATTAATTATTAAGTTGATTAATAAAATATTCTCTATTACTTAAAACTAGAATAACAAAAAATACAAATTTTTTAGATATTGTACAAATAATATAATTCAAAATTTAACTAAAATAAACTAAATGTTTAAACACACTGATAACAATATAAAAGATGATCAAAATTAAAGCTATATACAATAAAAGCAATCCGGAAATTTTTTATTATCTATATCAACATGGTATTATTGTTGGGATAAAAACTATTAAATATAAAAAAAAATTCTCTATGCATTAATTATTCAATTTGAAGATTATAGTAGAGTATGGATGTTACCTCAAGAAATAGAAGAATACTACAAAGTATAGTTATATATAAATAATCAAGTAATTAAGGAAATCATAATAATGAAATTTCAAGTAGAAGATCTGAAAAAGATGCTTGTATCTATAGAAAACAATAATGTAAAAGAATTACAAATCAAAAGCAAAAATACATGTATCTTAATTAATAAAAATACTATCCATAATCATGATCATCAAATACATAACTATATAATTAATGAAGATGTGTCCTTAAATACTGTTAATAATAGTAAATCTGCTCCTCAAATTAACGAATCTAAAATTTATTCAACAATTGTTTCGCCTATGGTTGGCACTTTCTATAGATCTCCTGCTCCGAATGAAGAAGCTTTTGTAGAAAAATATGACATAGTTGAGAAAAAACAGATCGTATGTATTATAGAAGCTATGAAATTAATGAATGAAATTGAAGCAGAAGTTAAAGGTGAAGTAGTAGAAATACTTGTACAAGATGGCGATATCGTCGACTGTGGACAAGCTCTAATGAAGGTGAAAACTTTACATTAGTTCATGATAATAAGATTTTAACTATTGTTAACAGATATCAAGAAGACCTGATATTATACATATAATATAATTATATAAAAACTCACATCTCTAGAATTCTAAAAGAACACAAGAATAACCTGGCAATACTAAATCAACGTATATAAAATGTGAGTGTTTTATTTGACTTTCTTAGATATCGCAACACAATATAAACAACGTAAGGAGCATCTCAATGACAGTTAGCTCAAAAGAGCAAGAGACAACAAAAGTAAAAGTCACTGTAGATAAAGATCCTGTAAGTACATCATTTGAAAAATGGGCTAAACCTGGCCACTTTTCTAGAGCACTTGCAAAAGGCCCTAAAACTACAACTTGGATTTGGAATTTACATGCTGATGCACACGATTTTGACAGTCATACAAGTTCTTTAGAAGAAGTTTCACGCAAAATCTTTAGTGCACATTTTGGACAATTAGCAGTTATATTTCTTTGGCTAAGTGGCATGTATTTTCATGGAGCACGTTTCTCTAATTATACAGCATGGTTAAGTAACCCTATAGGAATTAAGCCAAGTGCACAAGTAGTTTGGCCAATAGTAGGACAGGAGATATTAAATGGTGATGTAGGAGGTGGATTCCAAGGCGTACAAATAACCTCGGGTTTTTTTCAACTCTGGAGGGCTTCCGGAATAACAAACGAATTTGAGCTATACGCTACAGCTATAGGTGGTCTATTTATGGCTGCTCTAATGGTTTTTGCAGGATGGTTTCATTATCATAAAGCAGCGCCTAAATTAGAGTGGTTTCAAAACGTTGAATCTATGATGAATCATCATTTAGCAGGATTACTAGGTTTAGGATGCCTTGGATGGGCTGGTCACCAAATACATATTGCTTTACCTATCAATAAATTATTAGATGCGGGTATATCTCCAAAAGAAATACCTTTACCTCATGAATTTTTAGTTAATAGAGAATTAATGTGCCAATTATATCCTAGCTTTAGTAAAGGCATTATACCTTTCTTTACTTTAAATTGGAGCGAATATGCTGACTTTTTAACATTCAAAGGAGGATTAAACCCTGTAACAGGCGGACTATGGCTAAGCGACACAGCGCATCATCATTTAGCATTAGCGGTTCTATTTATAGTAGCAGGACATATGTATCGTACTAACTGGGGTATTGGCCATAGTATGAAAGAAATATTAGAAGCACATAAAGGCCCTTTCACAGGCGAAGGACATAAAGGTATATATGAAATATTGACCTCTTCATGGCATGCACAATTAGCTATTAATTTAGCTATGATGGGTTCTTTAAGTATTATAGTTGCACATCACATGTATGCAATGCCAGCATACCCATATATAGCAACTGATTATCCTACACAATTATCATTATTCACACATCATATGTGGATTGGGGGGTTCTGTATCGTAGGAGCAGGAGCTCATGCATCAATTTTTATGGTTAGAGACTATAATCCAGCTAAAAATTATAATAATGTTTTAGACAGAATCATTCGACACCGAGATGCAATAATATCTCATTTGAATTGGGTCTGCATATTTCTTGGTTTTCATTCTTTTGGCCTATACATACACAATGATACTATGAGAGCCTTAGGTAGATCTCAAGATATGTTCTCAGATACAGCAATTCAATTACAACCCGTATTTGCACAATGGGTACAAAATATACATACATTAGCTCCAGGTAACACAAGTCCTAATTCCCTTGCTACAGCAAGTTATGCATTTGGCGGAGATATTATATCTATAGGCAATAAAGTAGCTATGATGCCAATATCTTTAGGTACAGCTGATTTCATGGTTCATCATATTCATGCATTTACAATTCATGTAACTGTATTAATACTAGTTAAAGGATTTCTTTTCGCAAGAAACTCTAGACTGATACCAGATAAATCAAATCTAGGCTTCCGTTTTCCTTGTGATGGACCAGGAAGAGGAGGTACTTGTCAAGTATCCGGATGGGATCATGTATTCTTAGGTTTATTTTGGATGTACAATTCTTTATCTATAGCAATTTTTCACTTTAGCTGGAAAATGCAATCGGATGTATGGGGCACTATTAACTCAAAAGGAACTATTTCTCATATTACAGGAGGCAATTTTGCTCAAAGTGCTATAACAGTTAATGGGTGGTTACGTGATTTCCTTTGGGCACAAGCTTCGCAAGTTATACAATCTTACGGCTCAGCATTATCTGCCTATGGATTGATATTCTTAGGAGCTCACTTTGTTTGGGCATTCAGCTTAATGTTTTTATTTAGCGGAAGAGGATATTGGCAAGAACTTATCGAATCAATTGTATGGGCACATAACAAAGTTAAAGTAGCTCCTGCTATCCAACCTAGAGCTTTAAGTATTACACAAGGTAGAGCTGTAGGCGTAGCACATTATTTACTAGGAGGCATAGGAACTACTTGGGCATTCTTTTTAGCAAGAATAATAGCAGTAGGATAATATACAAAACTATCAGGAAAATAATAATGGCAACAAAATTCCCTAAATTTAGCCAATCATTAGCACAAGACCCTACAACAAGAAGAATTTGGTATGGGATAGCTACAGCACATGACTTTGAAAGTCATGACGGAATGACAGAAGAAAATTTGTATCAAAAGATTTTTGCATCTCATTTTGGTCACCTAGCTATAATATTTTTATGGACATCTGGAAACCTATTTCACGTAGCTTGGCAAGGCAATTTCGAACAATGGGTTACTAACCCTTTAAAAATTAAACCTATTGCGCATGCAATATGGGATCCACACTTTGGGCAACCAGCAGTAAAGGCTTTTACAAAAGGAGGAGCTTCATATCCTGTAGATATTACATTCTCAGGAGTATACCATTGGTGGTATACAATTGGAATGAGAACTAATACAGACCTTTATAATGGTGCATTATTTTTATTGATTTTATCAGCAATTATGTTGTTTGCTGGTTGGTTACACTTACAACCTAAGTTCAAACCTGGTTTATCGTGGTTTAAGAATAATGAATCTCGCCTAAATCATCACTTATCAGGCCTATTTGGAGTTAGCTCATTAGCATGGACAGGACATTTAGTACATGTTGCTATTCCAGAATCACGTGGACAAGATATAAATTGGAGTAATTTCACAAACACTCTACCACATCCAGCTGGCCTACAACCTTTTTTTACAGGTCGATGGAGTGAGTATGCTTTGAACCCTGATAGTACAAATCATATATTTGGTACTCAAGAAGGTTCAGGAACCGCTATATTGACTTTTTTAGGAGGTTTTCATCCTCAGAGTCAATCTTTATGGCTAACTGACATGGCTCATCACCATCTAGCAATAGCTGTAATATTTATTATAGCAGGCCATATGTACAAAACTAACTGGGGTATAGGTCACAACTTAAGAGATATATTAGATGCACATCGAGCACCTAGCGGTAAAATGGGGGCTGGTCATATAGGATTATATCAAACAATTACAGACTCACTACATATGCAACTAGGCTTAGCATTAGCTTCTTTAGGTGTTATTACATCACTAGTTGCACAACACATGTATGCAATGCCTCCTTACGCATTTATGGCCAAAGACTTTACAACTCAAGCAGCTCTATATACACATCATCAATATATAGCTGGCTTTTTAATGGTTGGAGCTTTTGCACACGGAGCTATATTTTTTATAAGAGATTATGATCCTGAGCAAAATAAAAATAATGTATTGACTCGAATGCTAGATCATAAAGAGGCCATAATTTCTCATTTAAGTTGGGTATGCTTATTTTTAGGCTTCCATACATTAGGTCTATATATACATAATGACACAATGATAGCTTTTGGAACTCCTGAAAAACAAATTTTGATTGAGCCTGTATTTGCACAATGGATTCAAGCAAGTTCTGGTAAAACAATGTATGGATTCGAAGTTCTTCTATCATCAACATCTAATGTAGCTAGTCAGGCTGGCAGCAATGTTTGGTTACCTGGATGGTTAGAAGCTATAAATAGTAGTAAAAACTCTTTATTTTTAACTATTGGACCAGGAGATTTCTTGGTTCATCATGCAATTGCATTGGGACTTCACACAACTACATTAATTTTAGTGAAAGGAGCTTTAGATGCTAGAGGATCTAAACTTATGCCAGATAAAAAAGATTTCGGTTATAGCTTCCCCTGTGATGGTCCAGGAAGAGGAGGTACATGTGATATCTCTGCATGGGATGCTTTTTATTTATCTGTTTTTTGGATGCTAAACACAATAGGATGGGTAACTTTTTATTGGCATTGGAAGCATATCACCATCTGGCAAGGTAACGTTGGACAATTTAATGAATCATCAACATATTTAATGGGGTGGTTTAGAGATTACCTATGGCTGAATTCTTCGCCACTAATCAATGGATATAATCCTTATGGTATGAATAATTTATCTGTATGGGCATGGATGTTCCTGTTTGGTCATCTAGTATGGGCTACAGGATTTATGTTCTTAATTTCATGGAGAGGTTATTGGCAGGAATTAATAGAAACACTTGCTTGGGCACATGAAAGAACCCCTTTAGCTAATCTGATTAGATGGAAAGATAAACCTGTTGCATTATCAATCGTACAAGCAAGATTGGTAGGTTTAGCTCACTTTTCAGTTGGATATATTCTAACATATGCTGCATTTGTTATAGCATCTACATCTGGAAAATTTGGATAAATAAACTTAATTAACATATTAAAAAATTAAAAAATATAAAAGGCTGCTCTCAATAAACAAAGTAGCCTTTTATTATTGCAATAAGACAAAAAATCTATTAATATTTAGTTAATATAATTTTCAAGTAATTAAAGAATATGGCTAAAATTAGTATGATCGAAAGAGAAAACAAAAGAAAGAAACTAACACAAAAATACCAAGATAAAAGAAATAAAATAAAAAATAGTCTTAAGCAGGCATCAAACTTTGAGGAAATAATAAAGCTACAAGAGCATTTACAAAAATTACCGAGAAATAGTAATCGATGTCGCATAAGGAATCGATGCTGGATGACAGGAAGAAGCAGAGGATTTTATCGAGACTTTGGACTATCTCGACATGTACTAAGAGAAATGTCTCATGAATGTTTATTGCCAGGGGTTACCAAATCTAGTTGGTAAAATTTTCATCACCACTAAAAATACTATAATACTTATTGAGATATTTTTCATAATAGATACCCTAAATATCAATCTGTAATAGAGTATCCAAAAATATATGTAAATTACATTAATTTACTTAAAAAATTTTATAAACCGAACTGATTTCCTCTACGATACTGTAAATATGCTGCTACTAACAAACCTAGTAAAGTTACAGGAATTAATCCTAATACTATGCCAGATAAAAGAGGTTCTACCATAAAATAAATAATACCTGTTTAATTAAATAATATAACTATAATAATAATTTTTGATTACCTAAAACCAATAGCAGCTTGCCAAACAAAAGCTAGAAGCAAAAAAAATACTGGTATCACAGGTAAAATATCGACCAAAGGTCGAAATACAGCATAAGCTTCAGGTAATTTAGCTAAAAACATGAATGTAAACATACAATAAACCTCTTACAAATTATATTATATAAAAATATACATCAAATGCAGTTTTTTTGTTAATTCGATTGTATACATTTCTCAATATTTATATATAATATAATTTTAAAATACATAAATAGATTTGAAAATATAAAATATATTTTTTAAGTAAATTTTAATTATAAATTTTAAATTTAATAACCCATAATAATATATTATTAAAATAATAATTGATTAATTATAGATAAATAATTTTTTAGAATATTCATGATGACAATAATTGTACAATTACTCGTATTAATTTTAGTGGTGTTTTCAACTTTATTGGTTATAGGAATACCTGTGACACTTGCATCACCTGAGCAATGGGAGAAATCAAAAAATTTAATATATACTGGAGCTGGTATCTGGGCAGGTCTTGTAATAATTACAGGTGTATTTAACTCATTTATTGTATAATAAATTTGTTAAACATAAAGTTAATATAAATATATTATATATAAATATATTTATATTAATCAACAAGTTGACAAAATCTTTTTTATTTGTAATCATATATATGCAATTGCGGGTATAGCTCAGTGGTAGAGCGTAACCTTGCCAAGGTTGATGCCGCGCGTTCGAATCGCGTTACCCGCTTAATTTTAGTACTAACTTGTTTCTTTAGAGTCTGTATCTATTACAGTATCTTTTGTATCATTATTATCTGACTGAGGAGCTGGATTATTATACACCTTTTTACCAATAGTCATCATTAATTGTTGTAGCTCAGATTGAACCTTTTTAATCTTATCATAATCTTCTGTTTGTATTAATTTTTTTAAATCAGCTATTAAACTACTAGCTTGTTGCTTGTCCTGATTATCTATTTTATCTTCTAAATCTTTTAACTGATTTTCAGATTGATAACATAAAGAATCTGCCTGATTCTTTAAATCTACCTGTTCTCTCTTTTGTTTATCTAAATCTGAATTTCTTTCTGCTTCTTGAACCAATTTCTCTACTTCATCTTTTGGTAAAGTTGATGCACCAGTTATAGTAATAGATTGTTCTTTTCCTGTTCCTTTATCTTTAGCATTGACGGACAAAATACCATTAGCATCTATATCAAATGTAACTTCTATTTGTGGAACACCTCTAGGAGCTGGCATAATACCATCCAATCGGAAAGTACCCAAACTTTTATTATCCTTTGTAAACTCTCTTTCACCTTGTAGAACATGAATCTCAACATTTGGCTGATTATCAACCGCTGTTGAAAAGACTTCTGATTTCTTTGTAGGCACTGTTGTATTACGAGGTATAACTTTTGTCATAACTCCACCCAAAGTTTCAACACCTAAAGACAAAGGAGTAACATCTAAAAGAAGTATATCCTTAACTTCACCTGCCAATACGCCTGCTTGTACCGCTGCACCTATTGCAACAACTTCATCTGGATTTACACTTTGATTTGGATCTTTACCTATAATTCTTTTAACTAAATCTTGAATAGCAGGTATTCTAGTAGACCCCCCTACAAGAACTATTTCATCTATGTTTGACGAATCTAATTGAGCATCTTTTAAAGCATTAGTTACTGGTATTTGACAACGATCTATCAAGTTCTTACACAACTGTTCAAATTGAGCACGTGTGATAGTTTTTTCTAAATGTTTAGGGCCAGTATCTGTAGAAGTTATAAAAGGCAAATTAATATCTGTCTGCGACAAGCTAGATAATTCCATTTTTGCTTTTTCAGCTGCTTCAGTCAATCTTTGCAATGCCTGTCTATCTTGAGCTAAATCTATACCTTGATCATTATAAAATTCTTTTATCAACCATTCAACAATAGTACGGTCAAAATCATCTCCTCCTAAATGAGTATCACCAGAAGTAGATAAAACCTCAAATACACCATCGCCCACTTCTAAAATAGAAACATCAAAAGTTCCTCCTCCTAAATCAAACACAAGTATGGTTTCATTGTCTTTTTTATCTAAACCATAGGATAAAGATGCCGCTGTAGGTTCATTAATTATTCTAAGCACATCTAAACCTGCTATTTGGCCTGCATCTTTAGTTGCTTGTCTTTGAGAATCATTAAAATAAGCTGGTACTGTAATAACAGCTTGAGTAACTGATTGGCCTAGATAAGTACTTGCATCTTCGACTAGCTTACGTAATACTTGAGCCGAAATTTCCTCAGGTGCAAAATCTTTACCTAAAGCAGGACATGCAAGCTTAATATTTAAGTTAACATCTGTTTTTACACTATATGATGACTGCTTAGATTCTGAGCTAACTTCTTCCTGCTTACGTCCAATAAATCTTTTAACAGAATAGAAAGTATTCTCTGGATTCATTACAGCTTGTCTTTTAGCTATTTGACCAACTAATTTATCTTGTTTTTTAGTGTAAGCTACTACTGAAGGAGTTGTTCTTAATCCTTCTTTATTTGGAATTACAGTAGGCTTTCCACCTTCCATTACAGCAACCACTGAATTGGTTGTTCCTAGATCAATACCGACTACTTTACTCATCCATTACCCCTATTAATATAATATTAATTATTGTTTACTTATATATTGCA